GACCAATAAATCAATAAATACACACTAAGGTGGTAGAACGAAAAATATTTCGAAAAATATTCCAGTGGTTCGAACCCAAATCGACCGGAAATTACACCGAACACGCTCGCCTATAAACAACAAAAAACATAAATTTTTTCCATACATTTTCCATACATTTCAGGAAGTTTTTTGCAGGAAGTTTTTGCATTTCTCCCGGCTACAATATATATATTATTTATATTGTTTTTTTTGCAAGTTAATTAACTTAAATTTCACTGGTGTTTTACGAAAAAACATACGTTAGATCGATAAGTTGTAAATAGTTACATAGTTATTTTACATAGGAATTCATTGTAATTATTTGAATTTACCCAAATTTAAATTATAGGTTTTAAAGTGAAAATTTTTATGCAGACATTACATTGCGATAGTTGTAGTGCTTTCACTTTAAGTTTCTAAACTATTGAATTCTGAATTTAATTAGTTTTGTTATAATGTAGTGTGGGTTGGAGTTTGGTGGTAGAAATTAAATGACTATTTGCTCTTGATTCCTTTCCAGGTTCGATTTCGGTTGAAACTAATTTTCTTTTTGGAATTTAATTAGTTTTGTTATAATGTAGTGTGGGTTGGGGTTTGGTGATAGAAACTAATTTTCTTTTTGGAATTCAATTAGTTTTGTTTGGTTAAAATAAATTTTAGAATGAAGAGTTTGATCCTGGCTCAGGATGAACGCTGGTGGTATGCTTAACACATGCAAGTTGAACGATGGCTTTTCGAAGTCATAGTAGCGGACGGGTGAGTAACGCGTAAGTTATCAACGCTTGGGTGAGGGATAACAAATGGAAACGTTTGCTAATACCCCGTAATACTGAAAAGTTAAAGTATGAATAATACTCCCGAGTACGAGCTTGCGTCTGATTAGCTTGTTGGTGGGGTAAAGGCTTACCAAGGCTACGATCAGTAGCTGGTTTGAGAAAACGATCAGCCACACTGGAACTGAGACACGGAACAGACTCCTACGGGAGGCAGCAGTGGGGAATATTTCGCAATGGGCGAAAGCCTGACGAAGCAATACCACGTGGAGGATGAAGGCCTTTGGGTTGTAAACTCCTTTTCTCATTGAAGAAGATCTGACGGTATTTGAGGAATAAGCATCGGCTAATTCTGTGCCAGCAGCCGCGGTAATACAGAAGATGCAAGCGTTATCTGGAATTATTGGGCGTAAAGCGTTCTGTAGATGGTTTTTTAAGTTTAATGTTAAAGATCGAGGCTCAACCTTGAAATGGCATTGAAAACTGAGAGACTTGAGTACGATAGGGGTAGAGGGAATTTCCAGTGTAGCGGTGAAATGCGTAGATATTGGAAAGAACACCAACGGCGAAAGCACTCTACTAGGTTGATACTGACATTGAGAGACGAAAGCTAGGTTAATCAACAGGATTAGATACCCTGGTAGTCCTAGCCGTAAACGATGGACACTAAGTGGTGCTTTTTGTGCTGCTGTAGCTAACGCGTTAAGTGTCCCGCCTGGGGAGTACGCTTGCAAAAGTGAAACTCAAAGGAATTGACGGGGGCCCGCACAAGCGGTGGAGCATGTGGTTTAATTCGATGGTACCCGAAGAACCTTACCAGGGCTTGACATGCTAAGAAGTTTCTTGAAATAGAGATGTGCCTTAGGGAACTTAGACACAGGTGGTGCATGGCTGTCGTCAGCTCGTGTCGTGAGATGTTGGGTTAAGTCCCGCAACGAGCGCAACCCTTTTCTTTAATTGTTTTTTTAGAGATACTGCCGATGATAAATCGGAGGAAGGTGAGGATGACGTCAAGTCAGCATGCCCCTTATGCCCTGGGCTACACACGTGCTACAATGGTTAAGACAATAAGTTGCAAATTCGCGAGGGTGAGCTAATCTTCAAACTTAATCTCAGTTCGGATTGTAGGCTGCAACTCGCCTACATGAAGTCGGAATCGCTAGTAATCGCCGGTCAGCTATACGGCGGTGAATCCGTTCCCGGGCCTTGTACACACCGCCCGTCACACCATGGAAGCTGGTCAGACCTGAAGTTGTTTTCTTAACGTAAGATGGAGATTACTAAGGTTGGGTTGGTAACTGGGGTGAAGTCGTAACAAGGTAGCCGTACTGGAAGGTGCGGCTGGAACAACTCCATGTGATGCAAATTAGATATTTGTTTAGCAAATTTTTTGAATTTTAAAGGGCTATTAGCTCAGTTGGTTAGAGCGCACCCTTGATAAGGGTGAAGTCGCTGGTTCAAGTCCAGCATGGCCCTGGATTTTGGGGGATATAGCTCAGTTGGTAGAGCGCTGCCTTTGCAAGGCAGATGCCAGCGGTTCGAGTCCGCTTATCTCCACCAAAATAAAACTTTGTTTGATCGAGGTTAAATGAATAAGAGCTTATGTGGGATACCTTGGCACTGGAGGACGAAGAAGGGCGTAGTAACTGACGATATACTTTGGGAAGCTAGAAACAAGCTAAGATCCAAAGGTTCCCGAATGGGGCAACCTATAAAACTTTCGTGTAATTTTTAAGCGAAATGTAGTCAACCTGGTGAACTGAAACATCTTATTAGCCAGAGGAAAATAAAGCAAAAGCGATTTCCTTATTAGCGGCGAGCTAACTGGAAACAGCCTAAACCTTTTAGGTGTAGTGGGACTAAGAAAATTAATTAAAAATAATTCGAATTCGTTGATAGCGAAATCATAGATGGTTGAAAATCCAGTAGAATTATAATTAAGTTATATTTTAGCTCCCAAGTATCATAGAGCACGTGGAATTCTGTGTGAATCAGCGAGGACCACCTCGTAAGGCTAAATACTTTTCAGTGACCGATAGTGAACTAGTACCGCGAGGGAAAGGTGAAAAGAACCCTGGAAAGGGAGTGAAATAGATCATGAAAACATAAGCTTACAAGCAGTAGGAGGTCTATTTGAAGACTGACTGTGTGCCTGTTGAAGAATGTGCCGGCGACTTATAGATGATGGCTTGGTTAAAATTTTAAGAATTGGAGCCAAAGTGAAAACGAGTTTGAATAAAGCGTTATGTCATTGTTTATAGACCCGAACCCGGGTGATCTAATCATGACCAGGATGAAGCTTGAGTAAAGTTAAGTGGAGGTCCGAACCCACCAATGTTGAAAAATTGGGGGATGAGTTGTGATTAGCAGAGAAATTCCAGTCGAACTCGGAGCTAGCTGGATCTCTTCGAAATGCGTTTAGGCGCAGCAATTAACTATGGACTGTTCAGGGGTAAAGCACTGTTTCGATGCGGGCTATGAAAGTAGTACTAAGTTGTAGCAAACTCAGAATACTGAACATGATTAAACAGTTAGTTAGTGAGACAGTGGGGGATAAGCTTCATTGTCAAGAGGGAAACAGCCCAGATCACCATTTAAGGCCCCTAAATGATTACTAAGTGGTAAAGGATGTAATAGTACCTAGACAACCAGGACATTAGCCTAGAAGCAGCGATTGTTTAAAAAGTGCGTAATAGCTTACTGGTCAAGTGCTTTTGCGCCGAAAATGTATGGGACTAAGTAATCTGCCGAAAGTGTGAGTAATACGGTAGAAGAGCGTTCTACTATTGTTTGAAGTAATAGCGTGAGCAGTTATGGACTAAGTAGAAGTGAGAATGTCGGCTTAAGTAACGAAAACATTGGTTGAAATCCAATGCTCTGAAAACCTAAGGATTCCTCCGCAAGGCTCGTCCACGGGGGGTTAGTCAGGTTCTAAGACGAGGTTTAAAAACGTAGTTGATGAATAACAGGTTAATATTCCTGTACTATATTCTGGTTAGTTAAGAAGGACGGAAAAGGCTAGGTCAGCCAAAGATTGGTTGTTTTGGTTTAAGTATCCGAGGTGTTGAAAAACGTAAAAGAATATGTTTGGAGCTAAGGTACGAATACGAGATACTACGGTGTCAAAAGTGTCTGATGTCATGTTCCCAAGAAAATTTATTGTAACGTTTAATCCAGAGTATACCTGTACCTTAAACCGACACAGGTAGGTTGGTAGAGAATACCAAGGAGCGCGAGAGAACTCTTTTTAAGGAACTCGGCAAAATAACCCTGTAACTTCGGGAGAAGGGGTGCCCAAAAGGGTCGCAGTGATCAGGTCCAAGCGGCTGTTTATCAAAAACACAGGTCTCCGCTAAGTCGAAAGACGATGTATGGGGGCTGACGCCTGCCCAGTGCCGGAAGGTTACAGAAATTGGTTAGTCGTAAGGCGAAGCTAGTGACTTAAGCCCTGGTGAACGGCAGCAGTAACTATAACTGTTCTAATGTAGCGAAATTCCTTGTCGGGTAAGTTCCGACCCGCACGAAAGGCGTAACGATTTGGATACTGTCTCAAAAAGAGGCTCGGTGAAATAGAATTGACTGTGAAGATGCGGTCTACTTGCACTTGGACAGAAAGACCCTATGAAGCTTTACTGTAACTTGATATTGGTTTTGGACTTTTTTTGCGCAGTATAAGTGGGAGGCATTGATCTTCTCTTTCGGGGGACTGGGAGCCACAAATGAGATACCACTCTAAAAAAGTTAAAAATCTAATGGCATACTTTAATTAAGATGCTTGACAGTTTCAGGCGGGCAGTTTTACTGGGGCGGTAGCCTCCTAAAAGGTAACGGAGGCGTACAAAGGTTTTCTCAAGCTGGACGGAAATTAGTTGTAGAGTGTAAAGACAAAAGAAAGCTTAACTGTTAGACTTATAAGTCAAGCAGAGACGAAAGTCGGTCTTAGTGATCCGACGGTGCTGTGTGGAAAGACCGTCGCTTAACAGATAAAAGTTACTCTAGGGATAACAGGCTGATCTCCCCCAAGAGTTCACATCGACGGGGAGGTTTGGCACCTCGATGTCGGCTCATCGCAACCTGGAGCGGTAGTACGTTCCAAGGGTTGGGCTGTTCGCCCATTAAAGCGGTACGTGAGCTGGGTTCAGAACGTCGAGAGACAGTTCGGTCCATATCCGGTGTAAGCGTTAGAGTATTGAGAGGAGCTTTCCTTAGTACGAGAGGACCGGGAAAGACACACCACTGGTGTACCAGTTCTTGTGCCAACAGGAGACGCTGGGTAGTCACGTGTGGAGAGGATAACTGCTGAAAGCATATAAGTAGGAAGCCCACCTTTAGATTAGTACTCTTTAAACTTTAAGTTTAGTAAGGTCACGGCAAGACTAGCCGTTTTATAGGTATTAGGTATAAGATTTGTAAGGGTTTGAGCCGAAATATACTAACAGACCGAGTGTTTAGTCTTGATGAACAAAATTTTGGTGCTTGATTTGGTTGAAACACCTAACTCCATTCCGAATTTAGAAGTGAAACGCCAAATGGGATATTTGTTACTGCAAGAGCCATCTTGTGGGAAATTTATCCTAGTGCCAAGAGTAAAGAATTTATAATTTTATTTATTGAAGTTTAGTTATTATTTCTTCTAATTTTATTTAATAAAAAGGAGAAGAAGGGATTCGAACCCTCGGTATCTTTTAATACACCTGATTAGCAATCAAGCTCTTTAGTCCACTCAGACACTTCTCCGAATATTTCAACTGAGGCGGGAGGATTCGAACCTCCGGATAACAGGGCCAAAACCGGTTGCCTTACCACTTGGCTACGCCCCACTGCATCTTTTAATCTAATTTTTTATTACCTTCGACCGGACTTGAACCGGCACGCTTTTGCACATGATTTTGAATCACGCGTGTCTACCATTTCACCACGAAGGAATAACACTTATTGAGTTTAATTTTAATAAGTGTTTTATATTTTATGCTTTTATTCATAACCAAAAACCTTTTTAAAAGTTTCTTGAACTTTAAAGCCAGAGTCTACAGATTCTAAAGGATCTTTTCTTAATCTATGTCTTAAACATAATGTTATTATACGCTTAGGTAAACTATGTTTTTCCCTGACTATCGCATCGTACGTGAAATTTTAATTTCATACGACGCTCTAACAATATTTTGTTTAAAAAAATTGTCTTTGTACTATTTGTATTAATTTTAATGACTTTGCTCTTTCTATTAATTATTTTTGATTCTGTATTTTTAAAATAGATTTCCACGTTTTAAAATTGATTACCATGTTATTTCAGTATTTAGATTTATCTTTCTAAATTAAATTTTTTACTTAGGAATTTCATTCACTATTTTTTAAATTACCTTTTAGAAACTTTTTTGGTGAATTGTTTTTGTAAAGTTTGTTGTTATTCTAATCTTATACTGTTTTAAATTAGATCTTTATTGAAGAAATAAAAGATATTTTTGAAAATGAATTTGCTCCTACTAATTTATTCCAGGAGTTTTGGGGGCTTCATACTTAAAAACATTTTTATAGCATGCCAAATAATTCAATTTTCTATTTTTGAGTTTAATCTCTTTAGTTTTAAGGTAATTAAATTTAATTTTTATATCTTTATGTTTACGTGTCGCACATAGTGAATATATCTTTAGGAGTTACTTCAGCTCTTTCTTCAAAAGCTACTAAAGCTTTTGCTGCTCTACTTGTTACCATGTCTCCTCTGAGTCCATCTACATTAAGTTCCGAACAGATTTGAGATATTTTTTCTAATAGTTCATATGATATTTGAACATTTTTTAGGTTTTTTCTTGCATTAATGATTCTTTGCATTAATTTTTCTTGTTCTTCCTGATATTTAAGCTTAAATTCTTTAGGATTTCTTTCAAATAGCTCTCTTTGTTGTACGATTTTTACTCTTAAATTTGGTTCTTTTACAGTTTTTATTTGAGCATGCATTCCGAATCGGTCTAATAATTGTGGTCTCAATTCTCCTTCTTCTGGGTTACCGGATCCTACGAGGATAAATCTAGCAGGATGGCAAATTGATATTCCTTCTCTTTCTACAGTATTCCAACCGGATGCAGCAGAATCTAATAATACATCTACTAGGTGGTCATCTAGTAAATTAACTTCATCAACGTATAATATACCTCTATTTGCTTGTGCTAACAACCCTGGTTCGAATGCTTTTACACCTTCTGATATTGCTTTTTCTATATCTATAGTACCACAAACTCGATCTTCGGTTGCACCTAGTGGTAAGTCGATCATTGGGGTTTTGATTTGTATCGTTGATAAGTTTTGATTTGTTTTTATTTTTTCTAACACTTCGTCTGACATTAGTTCTGGATCATTGGGATCTGAATTGTAAGGATCGTTTTCTACTACGGTAATAGGGGGTAGTAAATCAACTAATGCACGTACAATGGTTGATTTTCCGGTACCTCGATCTCCCATTATCATTACGCCTCCTATTTTGGGATCAATTACGTTTAATATTAAAGAGAGTTTCAATTTAACTAAATTTTCTAAAAAATTTGTTTTCAAAATGTACAGGAATATTTCTGTTCGTACAGCTTTATCTTAAAATGAATTAGGTTTTTATAATTGTTTTTAAGTATTTTAATAGTTTGGAAATGCTATTTAATCTTTTATCAAGTGTCTATTATTGAGTAACTTTGATTTTTCTTCTTTGCTTAATTTTAATAATAATTTACTATTTTAAATAAGATTTTCATAATACTTACTTTTCAAATCGCAAATTTCCTCTTGACCAACAATCGAAGTGAATGGGAAAACAGGTCTTTCATCTATTTTTTTGTTCATACATTTTAGGATTAGAATGATTTTGTTTAAATTACGTGAATGATTATAATTGTTTTTAGTTTGTGTTATAATTAAATATGAATACATTCAAGTAAAAATTTTTTGTTTTAAGTATATTTTTTATTTTTAGGAGATTTTATGACTGCAACAAGCGTAAAAACTGATGAAAGATTAGGTTTTTTTGATGCGGCTGATGACTGGTTAAAGCGTGATAGATTCGTTTTCGTTGGATGGTCTGGTTTATTACTTTTTCCTTGTGCTTATTTAGCTTTGGGAGGTTGGTTAACTGGTATTACTTTTGTTACTTCATGGTATACACATGGTTTAGCAAGTGGGCGGCAGAAAGGAATGTAAGAAGTTCCAAAGAAATTAGTAAAGCGATTATTAAATATAAATAAATCAACATTTATGACAGTGGTACAACTGAAAATATCCAACTTAGGTTAAAAGAAAAAATTCTAATATAATAATCCTATATTTTTTAGTAAAAAGACTAGTTATGAACTATAGAGTTTTGAATTGTAGGAAATATAGAATAAATGGTAAACCAGAAACCAAGAATAGCATGTTGGAAAAGCGATTTGAAAAATTAAATTGTAATTTGAAATTCATACAAGGTGAAAACATATAGTTTGAACATAGATCCGATTGAAGGAAAACTGTCCTGTTTACTGAGTTAAAACAATGTAGATGTCGTATTTAATTTCGTTAGAACTTGCAACGAAACTCTGTGCCATAATAAAAATACGAGGTTAGCAAAAGCGTTATGTTATTTGTTATTAAAATTTTTAACGGATATTGATGCGCCTAAATATGAATAGCTTTATTAATTTTTAAAATTTGCGTACAAATTAAATGATCTAATATTGAGAAGATAAAAACTAAGTAAAATAGTATTGATTTTATTAGCGTAGGACAGGACATAGATAAAATTGTTTTTAAAGAAAGTTTAATAATAGATTATTAGTATTTAGTTTGGAGAGTCTTAAATAGTTAAAAAGTGAATAAGAGTGAGTTCATTTTTAATTTTTTAGGTATTATTGAGACAGTCTATGGTCAATAGGGCAATTATTCTAATTTTAATTCTATAAATACTTGTTTAGTAAATAATAAGTCCATTTTTTGTAAAAAGAATAATAAAAGATTATAGAGAAAGAGCGTAGGTGAATCAGAAGGATTCTCGCCACGTTCGGACGGAGTTAAGCTTTTACTTGATAAAGGATTTCGACCGTATTCATTCCTTGAAGGTTGTAACGTTTTAACAGCTGCAGTTTCAACTCCACCTAACAGCATGGGTCATTCACTATTGCTTTTATGGGGTCCTGAAGCTCAAGGTGATTTTACTCGTTGGTTACAAATTGGTGGTCTTTGGACTTTCGTAGCTCTTCATGGTTCTTTTGCACTAATTGGTTTTATGTTACGTCAGTTTGAAATTGCTCGTGCTGTACAAATAAGACCTTATAACGCAATTGCGTTTTCTGCACCTATTTCTGTTTTTGTTTCAGTGTTTTTAATTGTGCGAACTTACATTTTAAATTGAAATTTTTTCCACTTTTAGTATTTTTTTGTTAATTTGTTTATAAATCTTTGTATAAATTAAATATAATAGCATGAAAATAAATCCTAATTTTTAGGTTCTTATTTATGTTTGAAGTTTTACTTCCAGTTAAAAATAGAAATCTTAATTTAAATACACAAATTTTAACTTTCGAATTAAAAGTTAAATTATTAGGTTCTAAAATTTTAATATTCTTTCTATAAATATAGGTGGATTCTAGTTAAGCCAATAATTTTGTTTTATTGGAAGAAAATAATACATATTGTATCTGTATTATTTAACTTTTTATTTTTCTTCATAAATGGTATTAATTTAAGGTTTAGAATTTTGGTTTAGTTAGAAATTTTTTATACATATCCAATAATTCTAAACTAACATTGTTTTAATGTATTTCATTCTTTCGATAAAATTTAATTAGTTTAGAGCCAAATACTTCCATTTTTGTTCTTTTGGTTCGTTAACGAGTTTTTATAAGCTTAGTTTTATTATCCTTTGGGCCAATCTGGTTGGTTTTTTGCCCCTAGTTTTGGAGTAGCTTCAATTTTTAGATTGAACGTAGATCATTTATTAATTTTTAAAAATTAATAATATAGTAATAAGTAAATTCTTTTGACTTTTAATAGATCCATTTTAAAATGGATTTTTAGTTATAGTTTGTTAGTTAAAGCAAAGTTAGAATGGTTTGCGTATTTTTTGGAAAGTGATAAAAGTTTTATTTTGATTAAATTGTAGTTTATAATTAGTAATTATACATAAATCTGGTATATAGTTCTTTAGAAAAATTGACTTTAAATTATCATTTTTCTTATTTTAATTTTACTTATTGCAATTTTTTAAATAGTTTGAAAAATTTTTATTTTGAATATGCTTGGCATATATTTACATTTTTTGATTAAAGCATAATGATAATTAATTATCTTGTTATGTTTGGGAAAGAATTTGTTTTACAATAGATAAATTCATTTCATTATTCTTTTCTTCCAAGGATTTCATAACTGGACATTGAATCCTTTCCATATGATGGGTGTTGCCGGTGTTTTAGGTGCTGCTCTTTTTGCGTTGTATTATTTTGTTTTCCTGTTTTTGAACTCATTTGGTTATAATATGTTATGTTGTTATTGATTTCTTTAGATTTGACCTTTAGATTTTTAGCGAATAATTAACTGATAGTTTTTAGTTTTTAGTTTTGTTCTAGTTTTAATTAAATAATTTTTCAAGGAGTTTTTAGCTAGACTATATTTTTGTAAATTTAATTCTTAACAAATGTAGTTCATAAATACTTAGATGAATTTTTTAACTTTTAATGTTGATTAGTATATTTTGTAAGTTTGGGGAATTAATAGGAGTTTTGTTAAATTTTCAATATTAAAACAATGATTTGCTAAGTTATTATTTTTTAATTATTAAGTGAGCTTTATGCTTTTTTAGCTTGTAAAGTTCTTTAGGGAGATCTTTTTGATTTTACTTTTTTATGTGCTATTCATGGTGCAACTGTAGAAAATACTTTATTCGAAGATGGAGATGGTTCAAATACTTTTAGAGCTTTTAACCCAACTCAAGCTGAAGAAACTTATTCAATGGTAACTGCAAATCGTTTCTGGTCTCAAATATTTGGTGTTGCTTTTTCTAATAAACGTTGGTTACATTTCTTTATGCTTTTCGTACCTGTTACAGGTCTTTGGATGAGTGCCCTAGGTGTTGTTGGTTTGGCATTGAATTTACGTGCTTATGACTTTGTTTCTCAAGAAATTCGTGCGGCAGAAGATCCAGAATTTGAAACTTTTTATACTAAGAATATTCTTTTAAATGAAGGTATTCGTGCTTGGATGGCTGCACAAGATCAGCCTCATGAACAACTTGTATTCCCAGAGGAAGTTTTACCACGTGGAAACGCTCTTGGGCGGGCATGGTGCTACGCTTACTTATATATATGTGTTAAAAACATATATAAAATGCCTTATAAAGCATTTTAAAAAAATAAAATTTGTACACCTATTTCAAATTTGTGAACTAAATTATTAAGGTTAAGAAATGAGAACAATAATAAAGATAAATAGAATCATTCAAAGGTGAAAGAATAGAAGATAATAGAGTGTAAGTCCTAAGATTAATAAAGAAAAATTACGGATTAGTAACTCATAATATAGTAACGCAGTATTACATATTTTAAGAGTTGAACTGAAAAAGATCATTAAATAAAAAGGTAAAAAATTTGAGAAATCAGGGACCTATACATAGCATCTCTATTAAAGCAAATATAAATATTTGCAAATCGAGGCTAGAAAGGATTAAAACAATAAGTTTGAATTCAACTCCAGAGAAGGTATATTCCGCCTAAACCACTTGAACGAGTTAAAATACGTTTAGTGGAGAATAAATACTTATACATTAGAAAGAGCAATATATAAAGACACCAAAAATGTTTATTCACGAGTAATGACAGAGTGAAATAGAAATTCTATTTTATTAGTTAATTATTTCTTCAGATAGAAGTGGAGATCGGTGAATCCTAATCTAGCAAATAAATTTGAAATAAGAAATGACCGGACAAACTAAAAATTTCATAATTTAAATAAACAGTAAAATTAAAAACAGAAAAAATAATGAAAGATTATATATGAAATTTAGTCTAAAAAATTAATTTTAGAATACAAAGTCAAGATTATAATGACTTGGGGATGAAACAATTTATCATCTTTATCAGTTTGGAGAGACCCAAAGATCTGAAAAGGGAAGGAAAAAAAATTCTCGTTCCTCATAAGTAAGAGGTAGATTGGGGGGTCAGCCACTAGAAATAAAACAAGAATCCATTATTATTATCCTGTGAATATGTTCGGTTTAAGAAGGATCAACTTGTTTAAACAATTTTTAAAATACAAACAAACAATTAAAATATTATGAAAATAAAAGCAAATACTAAATATAATAAAAGAATTGCAGACGTTTTTCATAATACAAAATATTATGAATGTAATGAATATAATATTCATAACCACAGTTTTTAGAATCTGAATCACAAAAACTAAAGACTAAAAACAAAGGAAAATTTACAAAAATAATAGATGATAAAAGACTTTTGGGAAACAACCCAAATAACGAAAATGGAGTTTTTCTAACACTCCAACACATCTACAATAAAAATAGAAAATACGTTTTTGAATGCGACGATAGTGGAAATGATTGACACAATAGTGACTTATTAAATATAGTATCGTACGCCTCATTATTAATGATGGCGTATGCCAAAGTTAGAGAAAATCCTGGAAGTACGGCATTAGCATACAAAAAAAGTACACAAGAATACGAAAAATTAGATCCAGAACAAAAGTATCTACTAAACATAAACAACGAGGGAGCTGATGGAATAAATTTAGAAACATTTCAAAATACGAGTAAATTATTAAAAAAAGGAAAATACCCTTGGGGCACTGGTAGAAAAATTTACGTTGACAAACCTGGTAAACCAGGATCAAAAAGACCCCTAACTATACCATCTTTTATGGATAGAGTTGTTCAAGAAGAAATAAGACAAGTATTAGCAGTAATTTACGAACCAATATTCGATAAGATGTACGTCTCTTTTGGTTTTAGACCAAATAGAGGAGTTTATGACGCTATATACGCAATAACTAATCGAAAAGCTGAAACATTGGATAAAGCGATAGAAGGAGACATAAAATCAGCTTACGATAAGGTTAATAAAGAAAAAATTATAGAAATATTAGGAAAAAAATTAAAGATAGAAAATTCCTTAAATTTGATAAAAAGTAGACTTGACTATGAAGTTTATGATACTGAAAAAGACATTTACATAAAAGATAAAGAGGGTTTATCAAAAGGTGGAAAAGACTCACCCTATCTTTGGAATATATATATATGTCGAAATTTGACATATTTATACTGAAAGAAATATTACCATGGGTCAATAACATGAACATAAAAAAATTAGGCCCAGATTATAAAAAAGTAGATTATTAAATAAGGAGAGAAATAGCATAGTGAGATCAAAAGCAACAGTCATTAAACTTTTAAATTTCATTAGATTAAGACAAAAGATAAAGGGGACATTTAAGGAGGATATTATAAAATTATCCAAAACAACCATTTCAAATTTTAAAAATATTGATTCTAGTTTAACAGGACAATTTGGTAATGTTAAAAAAATATTGGAAGAATGTAACTTATCTGACTCAGACGAAAATGTAATAATAGAAATTCTACAAAAAAAATGCAATATAAAAATGAATAACTTACTATTCCTTGATGTAAATAATAGAATCCTTAGAATACTTTACACAAGATATGCAGATGATTGGATAATTTTAACTAATGTAAAAATACAAATATTAAAAAATAATAAAAGAAAAGGCTAGTTTTGACTTACCCTGCTGCATTTATGGAAGCGAAAATAATGTTGAAATGCATCACGTCAAATATGTTAGAAAAACAAAATATGTTGAAATAAAAAAACTAAAACTTGGCAACAAGTTATGGGCCTTAGAAATAAAAGACAAATACCTGTCTGCAGATTCTGTCATAGAAACGTGATACATGCTGGGAAATATCAAGGTACTCCTTTGAATACCCTTGGAATAGATAGACTGTACGACAATAGAATAGTTAATATTCAAAGTTTCATGCATAAAGGGAATTTAGATATTAATTATAAAAAATCTCTAATTGAAAAATGATGGAGAAAAGATGAAGACAAAGGAAATGATCAATAAAATGACATTTTTAATTTTAATATAGGAGAACACATTAATGAATAATATCAATACAAATACATCAACTCTAGAAAATCTTCTAAAGATAACTTTAGAAAGAAAAATTGAAGAAGTTGTACCAAACTTCAGAAAAAAAACCTTTATGACTTCAGAGGAAATTGAGAGAATAATACAAACGATTAGCGTTACCACTGGTATCAAATCAGACAGAGTATTAATAGGAATCATGTTACTATTTTTACAAGGAGCAGCAAGCGCAGGATCTCCACCAACTTTATCAGTGGAGCTCGAAGATGGAAAAAGCTTAACAAAAAAAGATATAATAGCAGCTTGCATCATGGTAGCCAAACATCAATATATACGAAGAATAGCAGAATCATTAGCAAAAGAAATCGGTCAATTTGCAGAAAAAAACAAACTGCACGGTGAACTTGCTCATAGAATAAATAACAGATTCAAAGCAGAAACAGGGAGCAATCTATCAGATATAGAATTATCATATTGCAGTAGTTTTAGTCAAAGTATACCTAATCTTGCAGAAATAACATCAGAAAGGTTAGCAAAATTACTAGCTGAAGATTACCAAAAAAGATTTGAAAATAAAAAGAAGACTAATTTAGAAGAAAAAAAAGCTTTTAAGAAAAAATCTGCAAAACCAAAAAGAAGAAAGTAATTGTGAATAGTATTTTAGAAATTGTAGTGGGGGAGAGCGTAGTGAATCGTAAGGTTCTCGCTACGTTCGGAGGAAGCTTGTATTCGTTAACGACGGGTGCATTCGATCCTATTAACGGAAAATGTTTGGAATTTTTCCAAGAATCGGTTAAATATTAAAATTATCTTTTTCAATTTAAGTTTTTTATTATATGTTGAAAATGAGTATCCAATTAAAAATTTATAAATTTACTGAAAGTATTTTTTTGTGCTTATTTAATTTTGATAACATAAACTGTGTTTTTTGGTTTAGATTTCACATTGGTTTACATGTCCGATTTTTAATTTTATTTTTTGGATAACATTTTATTTAAATATCTTATTAAAATTTAAGTTTTAAGATATTTGATAAGGGAAGTTGGATATTGAAAATCGACTGGCCTGACTAGTATAAAATTTCATGAATTTCATTTTTTTATTTAAGTTTGAGAAATGTTTCTGAAAAATGCAAAAACAAAAGACTTGTTTGCAAAGATTATTGATGTTAATTTTCTTTATTATTCTTGGCTGGTTTTGAAAAGAAATAAGAAGGTTTTGGATTGTTTTTCTAATTTAGAGGAAGAACCTATAAAGAAGATTTGGTTTACAAATACATCTTTTTTATTGCGAAATGGTTTATATAATTATTCTAAATCTAAGTTTATTTTAACTAGTAAGTTTAATCATAAGAAAAAATATGCAATTAAAATTAAAAATGAAATTATTCAGACAGCTATTTTTTTAATGATTTTTCCTTATTTTGAAGAGTTTTATATGATGAAAATGTTTCATTTTAGACAATGTTTGTGAATATGAAGTTGATTAAAGGAAGTATATTTTAATTAGTTTATTTTAGAATTTATGTTTTTTAAACAAAAATTTTAGTCCAAATATTGTATTTATAGGTATGGTTTCTAAATAGAATTATTCTTGTATTGTTAATGAACATTTATAACTTTGTACATTGACGTGTTTATATTTGGGACCTTACTTTTCTTTTTAATTGATACCGATTTTATTTGTAATGGTTTTGTAATTTATTATTCTTAGAACTTTTCTTAAATTTTTAAAATTAAGTTAAATTTTACAGTTTTTCGAAAGCTTTGTGCTTATTGCTTGCAAAGTTTGTAAACGATTGTTTTAGCACTTAGTTTATTAAGTTTTCTTTTTTACCTAAGTGCGAGTTTTTTACTTATTATAAAATTTTTTCTACTTATATAGTTATTTGCTAATTTATACGTTTTTTGTTAATGGATATTTTTTTTTACATTAAACTAACGGAAGTGGATTTGAATCAAACAAAAAAAATTCTTAATATTAAGATAATCGGTAATAAAAAGTTTTTAAATAATATTGTTAAAATTTATTTAATGTTTAAAGATTCTTTTTGATTTTAATTATTTTTATTTACGTTGGAAATAAACTTTTTTGCATTATAAATTTGGTTTTTGTGGTTTTTAGGGTTTATCTATATAAAGAAAATAAATAGAATTTAATTTTAACAAAAAAACTTTTTAATAAGTAGATTTATGCTGGATTGACTAATTTTTAGTCTGGAGAAATTTATTGATTCTTTAGAGAGTATTGATTTTTAAAAATTTTTTCTTGCAAATAATTGTTTTATTATTGTAATTTTTTAAGTTTTCTGTAAAGCTTTATATTTTAAAAGGGATACTTAGAGTTTGTTAATGAGTTTTTAAAGAAACTTAATTTTATTAATGATACTATTTTTCCAAGTTTTTTTTATTTAAAATCTATTTCGACTAAAAGTAATGTCTTAAATAAAAACCTTTTAGTTTCTTTTTATAAATTTTCTATTGTTAGTCCAATAGTTGCAATAAAAAATTGGAATTCAAATATTCAATTTTTAGTAAGTTCTAAACTTTTTAATTTTTTCGATTCTCTAAATAAGAATAGATTGAGAAATATTTTTTCAAAAGTTATAATTGATCGAAGAATTTGGGATGAAATAGTAAAAATGTTTGACTCTGGCAGTTTGAATTTTTCATTAGAATATTTGCAATTAGTCAACCTTTTACCTTTATTTGGTAATTTAGGTTTTTTGCTTTTTAATATTTACCTTTTTGAGTTTGATTTTTATATTTTTAATTTAATATCAAAGATTTATAAGAAAAAAGGAATTTATAAATTTATAAGAATAAAAAAATTAAAAACATATAAGTTTAGTCCTTTGAAATATTCTGCAAAGGATTTTCACTTTTCTTTAGATTTTTTTAGGAATTTTTTGTTCTCCTTTTATACTAAAAAGGCTCAAGATACTCAAAAGTGTGATCTGTATTGAAAATCAATTGAAGTTTGGTTCTATTTTGTTAAGTTTTAAATCATTAGTGTGTTACGTATATTTTTAATGCATATTTATTAAAATAATGTCTTAATTATTATTATTTTTACCCGAAAATTTCACATTTGAAAATGAATATATATTTATTTTTTAGGTTAGAACTTACTAATCTGTTAATATTTAGCTAAAACTTCGTTATTCTTAATTAAAATGTGTACTTTATTTAAAGGACATAAACTCATATTTTTGTTGTGAGTACAAAATGTTAAATACGCACGAAGTAAAATAGAAACCTTAAGTGTGTGAAATTCATTTGATTAACAGTTTAAGTTAACTAGACCTTTTATTGCTTTAATGGTTTTGGTTAGCAGGATTAAAATATGTTGTGCAAAATTTTTCTTAAAAATTAAAACAATTTTATTTAACCGACTAAATTTTGGATCTTTTAGATTTTTTTATTTAAGTTGGAGTAGCCGTACGGTAGTTGATTATACCATATACGGTTTCGTTTTAGAGGTAAGTTTTCCTACTATAACTAGGTGTTTTTTTGAAAGAAATATTAATTTTGTTAGATTTTCAGATTATTTTTTGTTAGGAATTGTGGGTTCTAAGAATTTTGTTGTTAAAGTTAATTATAAGATTAATTCTTTTTTAAGAGGTAATTTACATTTGGATTTAAAATATTCTAATATTTTCTCTAGTTTTGATTCTTCAATTATGTTTTTGGGTTATCAAATTCGATGTGTGGAATATTTTTAATAAATTAAAATTTTGTTTAAATTTTAAGAAATTTTATTTTATAGCAATTTACTAACTAAGTTTAAAAATTTTGTTTTACATAAAACAAATAATATTATTTCTTTTTAGATTGGATTTTATCTTAACATATTTAATCGAAGTAGTTTTTAATCATTTTTGTAATCTATATTTTAATATATTAATTATTCATTTATACTTTTTTGTTTAATTGGTATTTTTAGATGTGATATTTCCTTGTTTATTTTGCATATGAGCTGATTACTATTAAAGGTTTTATCAGTTTTTAAAAAGGAGTTAATTTTTCCTATTTTTCTTAATTAGTTTTAAAAAATCAAATAATTTAAATTCGATTTATTTGTTAAAAAAAAAATTATTTTCGAAACTAAATTTGTATAAGTTAAAAATTTCTAAACTTGCTTTAAGTAAGTTTTATTTTGAATTTAGTTCTCAAGTTCAATTAGTTTATTTGAAGTTTTATTCAGGATGTATTAAAAAAGAAATTAAAAATAAAAAGATTTTTCTTTTACTATTCCAATTAGAATGTGTTCGTTTGATCGGGTTAAGAAGAGTTTTTTTTCTTCAAGATAGTTCTGCTGATTTATCTTTATTTAATAATTTTTGGAAGTTTAGTATTAATAAGTCTTTTTCTTATCAAATTTTGTGTTAATAACTAATTTATTTTTATATTTCTATTTTTTATTACTAATAATAAAAATATTTAGCATTTAAAATACTTATTATCTTGTATATTAATTTATTATATTATCTCTAAATTTTAAGGAATAGGTTTTCAAAGGTAAATTTGTTTTTAGTTTCATTTATTTGGATTATAAATTTTAAATATATTAGATTTTAAATGTTCTTTTTAAAGAATAGATATTTAATTTTAAGCTGTATGATAAAATTTATCATGTACAGTTTTGGAACAAGTTGTTTGTTTGCATCTCAGTTTTTTTATTCTTTGGATATTTTTTTGGTTAAACTTAGAAGGTCTACAATTAATATTATAAATAGTTTTCCATCGTTTTTAGAGTCTTCTATTCTGATTAATGATATTTATCTTAGAGATTTAATTAGTGATTTAAATAAGAAACTTTTTTTTCTTTATCAAAATGTTTTGAATTTACATTTAACTAATGCTTTTTCTTTACGCTCTTATTACTTGTCAAGTAGTCGAAATATGAAAGGCATTTTGTTTACTAATCCCGATATAAGTTTATTATCTTCGTTGAATTTTAAAAACAATGTTTCTTATTTATTAAAAGAAAAAAGTAAAAAATTTTGTTTTTTTATTCCAGTGAAGGATTTATTTATAAAATTGAGAGTTTTAGGTTTTATTCACTTATATAAATTACGTCCTGTGGGTAATGTGAATTATATCTTTTATGAAGATTGGTTTATCTTGAAGTCATTTGGATTTTTAGCTTATAGTCTTTTAAGTTGGTTTAGATTTTGTGATAATAGTTCTAAGTTAAAATATTTAGTTGAGGTAATTAGACAGAGTTGCTTTTTAACTTTATCTAGAAAGCATAATAAATCTAGAAGTTGGTCATACGACGTTTATACTTCAGATCTTATTTTATCTAAAAATTTGTTTTTAACCAATTCTTTTTTTCCTTCTAAAAACTTTCTATTTAGTAAAAAAAATAGCTTATATTTTTACGATTTTATATATTCCAATTCAAGTCTTTTTTTAGAGGAATAAAAGTTTTAAAAATAAGATAAAAATCTAAATATTTGTAATTATTACGATTATAGTTGTTACTAGTCAGAAAGCTGTATGTTTTATTAGCATGTACAGTTTGGAGAACGGTTTTTCCGATTCGACTAACTATTGGTGGTCGTGATCAAGAGTCTACTGGATTTGCATGGTGGTCAGGTAATGCTAGACTTATAAATTTATCAGGTAAGCTTTTAGGTGATGTGTTTTAATTGAAAATGAAAATGTGTTTTATATTATTTTTATGAATTAAAAATTAATTGAATTAGGTAATTTTTAGGTTTGAAGATTCAGTTTTTATAAAGTTTTATATTTTTAGATATGTTAAATATTAAAGAAGAATTTTCTCATAATTGGAATACTTTATCTTGGGAGAAATGTCAAAAAAATGTCTCTCGCATACAATTAAGGATTTTTAAATCTGTGAAAGTTGGTGATGTGAAGAAAGCAATAGAGCTTCAAAAATTACTTTTAAAATCTAGTTCTTCTAGACTTTTGGCAATACGTTATGCTACGCAGCTTAGTTTAAAAAAGAAAATATCTGGAATAGATGGTAAGATTTCACTTAATTTTAATGAGCGTTTTAATTTAGATAAGTATTTATTAATAAATATGGATAATTGGAATCCTCAAAAATTGAAAATAGTATTTAGGTCAGTTGGCGAGGGTGTATCTGATTTAATAAAAGTTCCAACTATTTCTGATCGCGCTTGGTATTGCTTAGTTAGTATTGCTTTGGAACCTGCTCATGAAGCAATATTTAGTTCTCGTTCTTTCAAATTTGGTAGTTTATTTTTTTTGCATCAATTACAGGAGATTTTAGTTTTAAATTTAAATAGCTTTTCGTTTGGAGTTCAAAAAAGAGTTTTGATTGTTGAGTTTGATAAATGTTTTGACAATTTTAATATTGATAAGTTGCTAAGAATGATAATTGCGCCTAGAAGTATTAAGATTGGTATTTTTCGTTTATTACAATTAGGATTTCTTCCTAGTTTTAATAACGTTTTGGATGATGTTGACACTTTTGCTTCTTTATTGGCTAATATTTTTTTAAGTGGTGTTGAAACTTTACATAATGGAGTTAGATATGGTTTGTTTAGTTAGTTCAATTAAAATTGTTATTTTCCAAATTTTATTTTATAATGACCTTTTAAAATCTAATTTTTGGAGCAATTTTTAAAAATTAGTTTTTACAATTATTTTAAAAGTTTATCTAAACATATAATCGTATCTTATTTTTATGAGGTTTGAACTTCTATATAGTTTGTTTAACTATTAATTTGTTTTGATTGAATTTAATTTACTTTTACTAATAAGTTTAGTAAAGTTAGGATTTTTAGCTTTTATGATTAAGTTTGTAAAGATATTTTATTTTATAAATTATTTGAGCTGTATGAATTGATGAATTCTTTTACAGATCTTTGGGGATTTTTAAATTATCCAATGAAAGACTTTGTTATTTTTTTTGAAACCAGAGGATGATGAAAATTTTCTTATAAGAAAATTGAATTCTTTTTTAATTACGTTGTCTTTAACTAGTTGTATTTTGAAAGTTCATTTACATTCTGCTTATAATGGTTTTAATTTTTTAAATTGGCACTTTAAAATTTTTAGTGATGGTAAGCTAAAATGTGTGCCTACTTCTGAGAGTTATACTTTTTTATTAAAACGTATAAAATTTATTATCAATAATTCCAACTATGGTGCCAAAGTTAAGGTTGCTAAACTTTCTCCTATTATTCGTGAATGGAAAAATTACTATAAATTCTGTAATTTAGAAGATTCTCGTTTTTCTTTATTTCTGATACAAAAAAAGGCTTTTAAAGTATTTAATAAAGAATCTAAACAAGATATTTATTCGGTACAAAAACTACTAAGTAAGTCCTTATTTTCTTTTAAGGTTTTTGATCCGGATCTTATTGATTCTTTATACTATGGTCATTTAATATTCAATAGTAAGTATTTTTTTACTAAAAGTAAAAGGAGGGTTTCTCGTTTTACATTTTCTTTTTGTATTTATTGTGGAATTAGTGGTTTTCATTTAGTAAATTTGAATAAATAAAGTTTTATCTTCATTTTACAATAAGAAGTTTTAGTTCTATCTTTTAATAAATAAAATAGTAAATATTTAGAAAATTTAGATAGTTTTTTGAGTTTAAGTTTTTTTGTGGAATGTTAAATATTGTTCTAATTTTTTCTCATGTTGCTCATGCAGGCTTAATCGTATTTTGGGCTGGTGCAATGTGCTTATTTGAAGTTGCACATTTTGTTCCTGAAAAACCTATGTATGAACAAGGTCTTATTCTTTTACCTCATTTAGCAACTTTAGGCTATGGTGTTGGTCCTGGAGGAGAAGTTTTGGATACTTACCCTTATTTTGTTATTGGTGTATTACATTTAATTTCTTCTGCCGTTTTAGGTTTTGGTGGTGTTTACCATTCATTATTAGGTCCAGATACATTAGAAGAATCTTTTCCATTTTTTGGATATGTTTGGAAAGATAAAAATAAGATGACTACTATTTTAGGCATCCATCTTTGTCTTCTTGGATTTGGTGCTTATCTTTTAGTTTGGAAAGCTATGTATTTTGGCGGTGTATATGATACTTGGTCTCCTGGAGGTGGCGATGTACGTGTTATTGCAAATCCTACATTAAGTCCATTTGTTATTTTTGGTTATATTCTAAAATCTCCTTTCGGTGGTGATGGATGGATTGCTAGTGTTGATAATATGGAAGATATTATTGGTGGTCATATATGGATTGGTACACTTTTAATTTTAGGTGGTGTTTGGCATATTCTTACTAAGCCTTTTGCATGGGCTCGCCGTGCTTTTGTTTGGTCTGGTGAAGCGTATTTATCGTACAGTCTTGGTGCTATTTCTTTAATGGGTCTAATAGCTGTTCCAATGTCTTGGTATAACACAACAGCTTATCCTAGTGAATTTTATGGTCCGACTGGTCCTGAAGCTTCTCAATCTCAAGCTTTTACTTTCTTAGTTCGTGATCAACGTTTAGGTGCAAATATTGCTTCTGCACAAGGTCCTACAGGTTTAGGTAAATATTTAATGAGATCTCCAACAGGTGAAATTATTTTTGGTGGTGAGACAATGCGTTTTTGGGATTTCCGTGGTCCATGGTTAGAACCATTACGTGGTCCAAATGGATTAGATTTAAATAAATTACGTAATGATATTCAGCCTTGGCAAGAACGTCGTGCTGCTGAATACATGACGCACGCTCCTTTGGGCAGTTTAAATTCGGTAGGTGGTGTTGCTACTGAAATTAATGCGGTTAACTTCGTTAACCCTCGTAGTTGGTTATCTACTTCTCATTTTGTTTTAGGTTTCTTTTTCTTTGTGGGACATTTATGGCATGCTGGACGTGCTCGTGCTGCTGCTGCAGGTTTTGAGAAAGGTATTGATCGTGAAAATGAAGCTGTTTTATCTATGCGTCCTTTAGATTAATTGTAGTAGAGTATTAAAAATATTTTACTATAATATGAATGCCTTCGTGGTGAAATGGTAGACACACATGACTTAAAATCATGTGCTCATAAAGCGTACCGGTTCAAGTCCGGTCGAAGGTATTATATTTATTTATTTGTTAGAGAAAGTATACTATTATAGCAACAGATATGACTCTGGGATTTTAATTTTATAATTTATTAATATCATGACAGCAACTTTAGAAAGACGTGAAAACACTAGCCTTTGGTCTCGTTTTTGTGCTTGGATTACTTCAACTGAAAACCGTTTATACATCGGTTGGTTTGGTGTATTAATGATCCCTACTTTACTTACTGCAACTTCAGTATTTATCATAGCTTTCATCGCAGCACCTCCTGTAGATATCGATGGTATCCGTGAGCCTGTTTCTGGTTCATTAGTTTATGGTAACAACATCATTTCAGGTGCTGTTATTCCTACTTCAAATGCTATTGGTTTACACTTCTACCCTATTTGGGAAGCTAGTGATTTATCTGAGTGGTTATATAACGGTGGTCCTTACCAACTTATCGTTTGCCATTTCTTTATTGGTATTTGTGCTTATATGGGTAGAGAGTGGGAACGTGTGAGGTTATACATTTATACTTTGTTATAATTTTCTTTTACGATTTGCGTAGAGTTTATTATGTTATTATATTTTGCATATATTTCTGTAAAATATCAAAAAAATAGAATTTTTGTGGTAATTTTTTCTTATTGCCGTGTTACTTCTATATTATGAATGTTAAAATTAATAAATTTGGATAGTTTTCTAAGTCAAGTAAGACCGTTTTTAGTTATTCCATTTTTGTTCATGGACTTTGTAGAAACTTTGATTTGCTTGTAGTAGGTTCTTTATTGCAAGTTTTTAAATTTAACTAGATACGAAATTGGCATCCTAATTCATTCATTTTGCAAGGTTTAATTATTAACTGTGTTTTTCTATTTAATAGAAAGATCAAGACGGTTGTTTCAAGCAGATATATTTTTTAATTAAAAAACTTGGACTGTATTTTAATTTATAGTCATTAAATAAACTAAAAGCTGATAAATAACTTAGTTCTTTGAATATATTTATTATAACTTAATATATTCTTAACGAATAAAACTATGCAATTTTTATTAATTTATTTTTTATTTCAATATTTTATAATAGACTGGAATGGTTTTTGTATCTAAAAGTGTTAGTTCAAAATTTAAAAAAGTTTTGTTACCAGGGATATCTACTAAGGATTTAAAGCCATTGGCTTCATTGGTTACTCCAAGGCTTTTACTTGTCCCTATGTTTTTAATTTGTAATTTAGCTCAAATTAGTGAGAATCTTAGGGGTGTTTTGTCTTCTAAAGAAGTGCAGAGACTTCCCTCGGTTAAATTTTATTCTAAAATTATTTCTTCAGGCTTTTCTTGTTTATCCATTAGTTTATTACAGTCTGTAGCTAAAACTTTAGGTTCAGAATTTGAAATTCTTTCGATACTGAATCCTTATGAAAGAATTAACTTTCTAAAAGATTCATATCTGAAATTATTAAATAATAAAACTATAGGTTGTAGCGCTTCTCTTGGATATAATTTTTCTGATCCGATATTATTGTCTAAGTATAGAAATGGTCTTGCTTTGCAGACTAGAAGTATTATGATTTCGACGGCTGTTTTTTCTTTTCATTCAGTAGTCATAGGTCTTTCAGTTAAGGAGATTACTCTTGATGTAATTATAGAATCAAGTAGACTTTTTTGGAGTTTATTAGGACTTGATGTAGAAGAGTTTGATTTCCTTTTGCATAAAGAGGCTTTATCTTGTTCAAAAAATTTTAATTATTATACTGGGTTTGAAGCTTCTTTAAGTTTGAGGAATTCATTTTTAATTCTTATTTATGATGAATTCAGTAAGTTTTTAAACTTTGCTGAAAAAATAACTTTTCTAGATGATCAAATTATTTTACAAGGAGAAAATAATTTAACTGCTTTGGAAAATAGTATAGGTTTTATTGAAAGAATCGTTCCTAATTTACCTAGTGAAATTTTTGTATCGAGTAATGATTTGAAAGATGAAATTTTAAGAAGTTCATTTGATCAACATCGATCTTATAAGTTGAAAATTGAAGGAATATATAAGATGGTTTCAAAAACAAAAAATAAGGTTTCAGTTAAGAAATTGAAATAAAATTTAAGTTTTATTCGGGAAAGGAGCCGTATATTTAGAAATAAGTATGTACGGTTCTGAGGGAGGAAAATCCAAATATTTTTTGATTTGGTTTCCCCACCCCTGATTTTCTTTCCGTTTAGGAATGCGTCCTTGGATCGCTGTTGCATATTCTGCTCCAGTTGCTGCTGCTGCTGCTGTATTTATCGTTTATCCTTTAGGTCAAGGTTCATTCTCAGATGGTATGCCTTTAGGAATTTCAGGAACTTTCAACTTCATGATCGTTTTCCAAGCTGAACATAACATTCTTATGCACCCATTCCATATGCTTGGTGTTGCTGGTGTCTTCGGTGGTTCTCTTTTCTCTGCTATGCATGGTTCATTAGTAACTTCTTCTCTAATTCGTGAAACTACTGAGAACGAATCTGCAAACGCTGGTTATAAGTTTGGACAAGAAGAAGAAAGTGCGGCTTATATGAATTAAAAACTAATGTAATTAAAATAATTAGCACTAATTGTTTTTTACCGACTCTAGTACTTGAGTATGTTCACAATGTCCGGGAGCTTTATGATAATTCTAATTTTAATTAGTTTATTAAAATATTAGTTCCTAAGCAGCGACATTAATGGGCCGTTATAGGTTCTAGTGAAAATATTTCTGCTATGATTTAATTTTCTATTTTCTAGAAAGTTTATAAATCAATTGGTAAACGAAAGCAAGTCCCCGAAAACCTAAAAGACAAAAATACAGTTACTTGCACTATTTTAGTCTTATAAACTAGTTTAAACTTTTCTAGTTTGGCTTTCTATTGTTTTTTCTTAACAATAAGATAAAGTATTAGCCAAAAGATTCTGTATAGAGGGGCTACCTAAAGCAGAAAATAAATTATTGTAGTTTTTATTTTGATAAGTAATCCTTATATTAGGAAAAAGATTAGTCAAAAAGCAGAAGATTTATTGAAAAATAATTATGATAGTTGACCAATTTATTTGTTATCACTCAAATTGCAAACTTGACTATTTACTTAAGAGACTTTTGGTCCTTAATTCCGGTAATAGTAATTAAAAGTTATTTTTTTAGTATCTGTTTTTCTAATTAAGTTTTAATTAACTTTATTAATATCAAATTTTTTATTAATTTCGGTTTATGGGTAAAAAAACTTTTAAAATGGTATTTCCTGGTTTAAATGTAAAAGAAATAGAGTTTTCGATTAAATATGTTGAAAATTCTTTTAGAGCATTTTTGTCATTAATAATAGTTTTAGTTTGGAGAGGACAAATAGCTTATTCTCAATCTTTGTCATCTAAGAATAATAAAGAATTATTATGCCTTCCATCAATGAGATATACATCTAAGCTTATTTCGTCAAATGCTGATATTCAATCTATTATAGCTGCAGTTGCTATATTTCGTAGTTCTGCAGATGAACTTAAGTTTTCTGATTTTGTTTCTTTGTCTATTAATCAGCGAAATGATTTTATTAATTCGAAAATTTTTGAGTTGAGAAATAGCAGTGGTGGTGGTAAAATTCTTGTTTCTCATCAAATTTCTTCTTCAGAAGATTTATTAATGCATCGCAGAGGTCTGTTATTTCAAATTAACAGTGTTTTTCAATCTGTGTCTGCTTTTGATTCAAGATCAATTATTAATGGATTAAATATTTTATATGTTGGAAAGTTAGAAATAATTCAGTTGGTTTCAGATTTTTTTCAGCAGGAAGTTTCTGTTTCTATAGATTTATTGAAGGATTTTTATTTAAATTCTTCAATTGTTAAAAATAATAATGATCCTTCAGTAGACGAATTGTTAAATTATTTTATTTTAACGTTTTTATTTGAAAATTCTAGTAATTTAATTTTTCAAGACGGTATATTTGTTTCTGAAGACGAAGATAATCTTCTTCCAATAGAAAAAAATTTGCCTATTAAGAGAAATAAACCTGTATTATTTTCAAATAATATAGAGTTTGATCCTGGAAATGACTTGTTTTTAAAGGCAGCTTTCTCACAACTTAATAAAATAAAAAAGGATTACAAATTCTCTAAAGCTAAAAGTTCGAAATTTAATCGTATAAACAAAACTTTGGAAAATTGATTTTTAAAACATAAAGGTTACCATAAAATATAATTAGGTTAGTTATAAAGCATAAAGTAAACTTTACCGTGGATTTACGTGATAAGAATTTTATTTAAATACAAAAACACTTCAATTTCTTTTCATGATATATGTCAAATATCCATAATATTTATATTATGGATTCTTAAAAATTTTGTATATAGTTAAATTTATCTTAAAGGCGATTCCAAGTAATTTCTTAAGAAATTACTGAAAGTAGGGAGCTAATTACTTTGAAAGATGTATGATTGGTTCTTAGGAGGGAAAGATGATTGTAACTTTTGACTCAGTTAATATTTGAAAGTTCAAAATTGTATAAATTTATCCTACCTACTCCGACTCTTATAACATTGTTGCAGCACACGGTTACTTTGGTCGTTTAATCTTCCAATATGCTTCTTTTAACAACTCACGTTCATTACATTTCTTCTTAGCTATTTGGCCAGTTATGGGTATTTGGTTTACAGCTTTAGGTGTTTCAACTATGGCATTCAACTTGAACGGTCTTAACTTCAACCAATCTATCGTAGACTCTGAAGGACGTGTAATCAATACTTGGGCTGATATCATTAACAGAGCAAACTTAGGTATGGAAGTAATGCATGAGCGTAATGCACACAACTTCCCATTAGATTTAGCTTCAGTAGAAGTTCCTTCTGTTGGTTTCTAATTTTTAGATGATTTTACTAATTTCGATGTTTAAAATATCGAAATTTTTTTACCCGATTTGAAGTTTTATTTTGATTTATATCGTTTATTTTTTAATTAAAATTTTAGGAATAATTAAATAGTAAAAATTTATGAGTAATTTTGTTTTAAAATTTCTATGGCTTGAAAAATCCATAGCTGTTTCTTTAGATCAGAAAATAGCTGAAAGAACTAGTCCAATAACTGAGTATTTTTTCTGGCCTAGGAAAGATGCTTGGGAAGAAATGAAATTGGATTTAGAAAATAGACCTTGGATTTCAAAATCACAATCTATATCTCTTTTGAATCAGGTCACTGAAGTTATTAATTTTTGGCAAGAAAATAATAGTATGGATTTGGAAAAAGTGAGGCTTAGATTTCCAGAATGTCTTTTTATAGGTCATGATTAATTAATTTTAGGATAATTAAAATTATATTAAAATTAAAATAGCGTCACAGATAGGATTCGAACCTACACATGAAAACTTAGAAGGTTTTTGCCCTTCCTTTGGGCGACTGTGACTACACTTTGGATTATAAATTAATTTACATTTAATTTTAATGTAAATTAATTTACAGTTTGTATAGCTCTCTTCCTAGTTTTAAAGCTAATATACCTGGAACAATAGCTGATACCAGAATTGTTAGGATTTGGATAGTACTGATTCCCATGTTTTTTGTTCAAATGAAAATTGAATTATAAATTTATAGCTTCTTAAGGTGTGACACTTCTATAGGTTTCCTTGTTTAATAAATAGTAATGCTACAACTGCGGGTCCTGCAAGTGTTATAAATAGTAAAGATCCTAATTGTACAATTAATTTTTTAGATTATTTAAAATTTCTAGAAAATATAAATAAGTAGACTCGTTTATTTTAAACTTTTATTTTATTGGAAAAATTAATCGCATCTGTGTTCATATAAGTTTTATTTAAGTTTAGTTTGTTTTTTACTCGTTTTTAGATAAGATTTGATTATCTAAATTTTACAGATGCTTGCCAAACGAAAGCTAAAAGGAAGAATAATATTGGTATTATAGGTAAAATATTAACTTTTTTAGTTAAAAATGCTAACTTTAAATTTTTTGTCTTAAATAGAGTACTTGTTCTTTTTTATTATAAAAAAGTATTTAGTTTTTATTTGTAATTAAAGAGATTTTGAATTAGTTAATTGTATTTTATAAATCACTCGTTAGTTTGAAAGTTTTATTAATATGAAGTAATAAGCTAAATAATTCACACTGTCTACTAACGGATCAAAAGGAGCATAAGCTTCGGGAAGTAGTCCAAATGTTTTTCCGCATTTTAAGTTGATGTTAATCACTATTAAAATTTTTGTTAGAATTTTAGTTCACAATAATTTTAACTTTTTATTTTGAAATCTCACGTTAAACATAATATCGATATTGATAGGAAACATTAAAAATTCTCCAAAATGAATTGTTGTTTTGCTTCATCGGCATCATTATTATAATGATATTTATTTATATAATAAACTAGGTGTTTTCGCCTTCTTAGCTCAGAGGTAGAGCATTGTATTTGTAATGCGATGGTCGTCGGTTCGAATCCGACAGAAGGCTAATATGCAGATGTAGCTCAGTGGTAGAGCGCAACCTTGCCAAGGTTGATGTCGTGGGTTCGAATCCCATCATCTGCTATTTACTAGCGGAGTAGAGCAGTCTGGTAGCTTGCGGGGCTCATAACCCTGAGGTCAAAGGTTCAAATCCTTTCTCCGCCAATTTAATCTAATTTTAATATGAGTTATGATACTTCTTATAAAAAGTAGATTTTAATAAATTTTAGATGTCTGCTTCATTTTTACCGTCTATCTTCGTACCTATTGTAGGTCTTGTGTTTCCTTTATTTTCTATCGGTTCTTTCCTTGTTTATGTAGAAAAAGAAAGAATAAGTTAATTTTAGGTTCATAAAAACTTTATGAATGGGTCGTGCTGGATTCGAACCAGCGTAAGGATAACCAACGGATTTACAATCCGCTCCCATTAACCACTCGGGCAACGACCCTGTTAATAAATACTTATCGATTATAATAAGTAGTTTTTATTTTGTTATAATCAAGTCAGTTTTATTTTAAGATCAAAAAATTGGTATATTTAAAGTATGTCTAGATATCGTGGTCCACGTTTAAGAATTATTCGTAGATTGGGAAAGTTACCAGGTTTGACTAATAAAATTGCTAAAAAGGTAAATCCTCCTGGGCAGCATGGTTCAGCTTATGGGAAAAAATTTTCTCAGTATAATATTAGATTAAGAGAGAAACAAAAATTACGTTTTCACTATGGGATTTCTGAGCGTCAGTTGTTGAATTATGTTAAACAGTCTAGAAAGAAAAAAGGATCTTCTGGTAGGCTTTTACTAAATTTTTTAGAAATGAGATTAGATAATATTATTTTTAGATTAGGTTTTTCTTCTACTTTATCTTCTGCAAGACAATTAATCAGTCATGGACACATTTCTTTGGATGGTGATATTGTTAATATACCTAGCTTTCCTTGCCGACCCTTGAATGTAATTAAGGTCAAAGATTCCAATGTTTCTCAGTCTTTGGTAAGAAAAAATTTATCTATTCTACAAGATGTGATTATTCCGGATCATCTTTCTTTAAATAAAGAAAAGTTGGAAGGAAAAGTATTAAGTTTGGTTAATAGGAATTCTATTTCTCTGTTGATTAATGAACTTTTAGTTATTGAGTATTATTCACGTAAGTTATAAACATTTTATGTATTTCTAGATTGTTTTCAGATAGTTATTTTTTTTTAATCTGCTAATGCTAAGACAAAAGAAAGTTTCAACAGTTAAAATTATAAAAAGAAAAGTTGTAAGGGGGATTGTACATATTTTGTGAATTTTGTATTATTATTTTCAACTTTAATTGTTTTAAATTTAATTATTTTTCTTAACCTTAATTTTATTTGAGTTTTAAAAATCTAGTTTTAACAATAGTGTGTTTTTTTTAAAATTTTAAAGTTTAAATTCTTATTCGTTTGTTTGTATGACTTTTAAAATAAAAAAAAATTTTTCCTATAGTTTCGGTTAGTGATATGAATGGTAATGTTATAGCTTGGGCTTCTTCTGGGGCTTGTGGATTTAAGGGTGCTAGGAAAGGGACTCCTTTTGCTGCACAGACTACAAGTGAGTTGGCTATTAAGAAAGCATTAGACCAAGGTATCAGACAAGTTGAGATAAATGTTAGTGGTCCAGGTTCTGGGCGTGATATGGCTATTCGTGCAATACAGAATTTTAAATTGATAATTAGTTTGATTAGAGATATTACTCCTATTCCTCATAATGGTTGCAGACCTAAAAAGAAAAGACGTGTATAGTAAATTACATTTTGATGTTTTTTGTTTATTATAAAATTTCGTTTTTTTGAAACAAAATTGTTTTTAATTTTAGTTTTTTTATGATTGATATAAGTTTAATTGTGATTTTTTCTTTTTAATGAAAATTATATCTTTTTTAGTGAATTGTTAGTTTTTTATTTCAATTGATATTTATTAGATATTTCTTATTATTTTTAAAATATCCTCTGTTTACTGAGAAGACTAACCAGCTTCTTAATTTTAATAAATATGTTTTTTTGGTTGATTTAAGAGTTGTGTGTATCTTTAATTTTGAATAAAATATCTTCTATAATGGTTAAATAAAAATTTTTACTATTATTCTCTTACTAATTTGAATATAGTAGTTTACTAAAGAAGAAATAAAAGTTCTAATTGAAGAATTATTTAATGTAAATGTTTTATCAATTAATACTTCCATTTTACCTATTAAGAAACGTCGTTTGGGTAAGTTCATTGGTTTTAAATCTTCTCTTAAAAAAGCAGTTGTTACGTTATTTTGATTTTAATTTTAAAGAAATTAAATATAATATACTATTATTATAACTTTTATTTAATTAAAGTAGTTTGAAGGTTATTTTATCAATTTTTATAAATCTGGAAATATTATTCCTTTTTTTACTAAATAATAGATTTTTTGAGTGTTGTGTATTAAAATTTTAAAATTTGATTTAATTATTTAAATAATTATGTTATTTGAATTTATTTTTAACTTTATTAAAAGGTTTTTCTATTTTAGAATATTTATTAATTTGATTATATTAATGTCAGTACGTTTTTATAAACCTTACAGTGCGTTTTGAAACTTTATTAAATATTGTTTTATTTTTCCTCTATTATTAGGACTAGCTAATTTTTTTCCAAAACTGAATTTCAATAAAATTTGTTAATTATATTTTACCTTTATGTATTTAGGAAAATTTTTCTAGGTTTTCAAATTTTAGATTCTAAATAATTTTTTTATTTTTAAAGACAAAGTTTTAGTTTTGTATTCGAGATTATTCTAGCAATATTAGGAATAGAATGCTTTAGATTTTATTTTTTACTAAAGTTGGTTCTGATATAAGTAAAAAATTTTAATTTTGAGTTTTATGCATTTTTATTATGCAGGTAAAAATCTGAAAGGGATATTTTATCTACTTAACCTTCTGGTACTCGTAATCGTTCTGTTTCCGATTTTTCTGAAATTACAAAGTCTTTTCCTGAGTGTGTTTTTATTTTAAATTTTTGGTTTTAATTAAGAAAAGCTAATTTTGATTAATATTTTATTTTTCTTTTAGTTTTATTAGTCTTTCTTATTACTTAATTGAAGTCTTTAACGTTTTTCATTCATAGAAAAAGAGGTAGAAATAATAGAGGTGGTTAGAGAATTTTGTCATTTAATTTTCTATAGAATTTAATTTATTTTTATTTATTTTTAATTGAAGCTTTTCAAGTTAAGCTCATTAATTATTTAGCTTAAGTATTTTTTCTTAAGTTATTAGGTAATAATAAGTTTCTGATAATTAGGATGGTTTAATTTTAAAGTAAAGTTTAGTTCTTCAGTTAATTTAAGTTTTGAAATGTTAAATTTATAATTTTATTCCTATTTAATTTTTAAATGAATTTTTAATAATTTTTTATGTTGTATAAAAAGAAATTTTTTTGTACATTATTTTTAAGGATTTTCTTCTATTAAGACTTATAACAAGTCGACATCTTGGTGGTGGTCATAAACGTTTGTACCGATCAATTGATTTCAAGCGTAATAAGTTTGGATCGTTTGCTAAAGTATTTAGTATTGAATATGATCCAAATCGAAATGCTAGGATTGCTTTATTACACTATGAAGATGGAGAAAAGCGTTATATTCTTCATCCTCGTGGTTTAGTTTTAGGTGATATTGTTGTTTCTGGGCCTAACGTTTCTATTAAGTTAGGTAATGCATTACCATTGGTTAAGATTCCATTAGGTACAGAGGTACATAATATTGAATTTCAAGTTTGATCAAGAACTGGTTTATTTTAGCCAGGTGTTTTGTTAAATTTTTAACTTTGATTCTTGTATAGGTATTTAAATTTTAATTAAAATTTATTATCCAATATTCTAAAAGTTAATTTGAATTTAACTTAAATTTTCTTTGTTTATTTTTTAGTTTTAGGTACTACTTATAAGGATTTAAATTTAATGAAGTAATTTTAAAAAATTTTTATTTTGAAGGAGGATTCTTTGTTTTTTGGTAATTAGAATTTTTTATTAAGCTGAAAAAAATGAAAGTTTTATTTTCAGTTTATTTTCGGATGGCATTAAGTTTGCTTTCTAGAATTACCCGGGTAAAGGTGGTCAGATTGCTCGTGCAGCAGGTAGTTTTGCACAAGTTGTGGCAAAACAAGATAGATTTGTAACGCTTAGACTTCCTTCAGGTGAAATTCGTTTATTTGGAAAATACTGTTGGGCTACTGTTGGGCAAGTAGGAAACATAGACAATTTGAATATTTTAATAGGTAAAGCGGGATGTAATAGGTGGTTAGGAAAAACTCCTAAAGTTAGAGGGGTTGTTATGAATCCATGTGACCATCCACATGGAGGTGGTGAAGGTAGAAGTCCTATTGGACATTCTAGACCTCTTACTCCCTGGGGTAAACCTGCTTTAGGCAAAAAGACTAGAAAATCTAAACGATATAGCAATATTTATATTTTAAGCTAGTATTTTTTGTTTTGATGTTTTTTGTTACATATCTTTTAGGCTCGTATTCCGAGTTAATATTTTATTTTAGGAAAATTTATGTCACGTTCTTTGAAAAAAGGTCCTTTTGTTGCCGAATTTTTGTTAAAAAAATTTGAAAATATGAGTTCAAGTAATTTTTTTGTTTTATTTTCTATGTTTAGTTATAAGTTCTTTTTATAGTTTAATGTAAATTTTATATTTTTGCTTTAATTTTGAAAGTTGTTCTTAAAATATTAACTATTTATATAAATAATATTGTTGTTACTTGGTCTAGGTCTTCTACAATACTTCCACTAATGATAGGTTATACGATAGCTGTTTATAATGGTCGTGAACATATTCCTTTATTTATTTCAGACCAAATGGTAGGTCATTAGAGTTTTTGATTTTTGTTAACAATGATTTTTAAATCAGTTTATTTTAATTTATAAAATTTTGAGTTTCGTTTAGTGTTATAATTAAAAACTAAATTTTATTTTAAATAAGTATTAATAGAAATTAATTTTTTTTAAATAAATTTCTAGTTTTCTTTATTTTGTTTAGGAATTTGAATTATCTAATTTTTCGACACTTTTTAATAAAGTTATTAAATTAGTTTTAATTTTGAGAGTACTTTTTTATATTAAATATATTTATTCATAGTTTTGGGTATATTTTTGTATCTGCTTTTTAAATTTGTATTTTCTATTACTATTTTTTTGATATAAATAAATTTTTAGTTAGTTTTTAATTTTTCTTTTTTAATTAATTCTATATTTTATTAATTAGATAATTTTTATATCTTTAACTTTATTTGTGTTCCAAATTTTTAGCTATATGAATTTAATTTTCTTTTTTAGTTATAAAAAGGTGATAGTTACTATTTTATTAAATTAGGGGAATTTGTTCAAACTAGAACGTTTCGAGGGCATGTTAAAAGTGACAAGAAGCTTAAGCGTTAGTTAATTTGTATTTAATTTAGGTTAAGTATTTTTAAATTCAAAGGGTTTTTTCACTTTTTTCTATTTCATCAAGTTATTTTTCTTTTTGTTTATTATGTATTTTTAGACTATTATTAGTTTTTTTAGTTTAATTTTTCTGTATTAATTAAAATTAATCAATTTTATATGTTTTTTCCTTAAAAATACGTTTTGTTTGTTATCTTAGTAAAATTTGTTACCTTTTAATGTATTGGTTATTAATACAATATTTGTATATTTTAAGAGTTTTTAATTGTAATAGGATAAAAGTGATTAAATTTTTTATTGCGCTTAGTAATAATAATTTATTCTATTTAGTGTGAGTAAGGAAAAAATTATTTATTTTTATATATGAAAGATAGTAAGATTTTAGAAGCTAAAGCTTTTTCGAGATATGTTAGGATTTCTCCTCTAAAAGTTAGAAGGGTTTTGGATCAAGTTAGAGGTCGTTCTTACAATGAAGCTTTATTGATTTTACAGTTTTTGCCTAATAAGTCTTCGAATATTATTTTAAAGGTTTTGCAATCTGCTGTTTCTAATGCTAAGAAGAATTTAGGATTCTTAGAATCTTCTATTTTTATTAGTGAAGCAAGGGTGGATGAGGGGCCAGTTTTAAAACGTTTTCGTCCACATGCTCAAGGAAGAGGTTTCCCTATTAAAAAATCTATGTCACATATAATTAGTGCGGTTTGAAATTTTAATTTATTTAATACAATTCATTTTTTGTTTATTCTTTTTAGCAAATGTTTTGTTAGTTTTATAGGAGTTTTCGTTTTTACGATTTTTTTGTCTTTTAATAATTATCTTGTTTTTTTTGGAATTTAATTGTAATTGAAAAACATATTTCTTTTTGATTTTTGAAATTTTTTAAGAATGATTTAATTTTATTTTTTAATAGTTAAGATTTTCCTTTTTAAGAAGAATAAGCATTATGCGTGGGGTTTACGCTTGTATTGATTTGAAAAGGACTAATAATTTAGTCTATTTATTTCAAAGTTGCTTCATTTTAGTTTGTATTAACTGGTTGTTTGTTTATTATTTTTTTTATTTTTGCTATGGGTCAGAAAATTAATCCTTCGGGTTTCAGAATTGGTATTAGTAGAGAGATTTTCAGTTTTTGGAGGGGAATTATATAATTTAAAATTTGTATAGTGTTTTTTTTTCAATTCTATAGTTTGGTTATTTTAGATTTTATTAATCTATTCATTGTTTTTATAATTGGTCTCAAGGTCTATGACTTTTTTCTAAATAAATTTTAAAAATGTTATTTTTGGTTATATATTTATTTGATAGACATAATTTAAATGTAGATAATGCGATTATTATTTCGATCAAAGTTTAATATTTATTTCAATTTTTTTTAGTGTGGTAGGTTAAAATAATTTTATCTTTTGTTAAGTGAAAAAGTTACTTTGAATTAATTACTTGTGAATTAGAGAATCAAATTTTATGTTTGGGTATAAAAAGTTTCAAATTAAGCTATATGCATTTTATAATGCATGTATGGTTTTAGAGGTGAGTTTTTATCTACCTTTTAAAAAGTTTTAATTTTGTAAAGATCATAATTCTTTTTGGTACGCAAAATCAAAAAATTATCCTAATTTAGTTCGAGAAGATCAATTTATTCGAGAATATTTGTTTAAAAATTTATTTGATGCTGGTATTTCTAATGTTGTTATAAGAAGAAAATTAGATTTGGTAAATATAAATGTTTATCTTGCTAAGCCTGGTGTATTATTTAAAGATAACAATTTTGAAGAATTCACTAAAGTATTTTCACAAATTTTATTAAATAAATTCGGTTCAAGTTTAGGTTCTATTAATGTCATTGAAGTTGTAAATCCTGATGCTTCAGCTTTTTTATTAGCTGATTTTATGAAACAGCAGTTAGAAAAAAGAATTCCTTTTCGCCGAGTTATGAAGTCAGCTATTTTGAAGGCTAAACAGGCTAACGTCAAAGGTATAAAAATTCAAATTTCGGGTCGTTTGAATGGTACAGAGATAGCAAGGACTGAATGGATTAGAGAGGGTCAGGTACCATTGCACACTCTTCGAGCTAATATTGATTATTGTAGTTATAAAGCTCGTTAGTTTTTTATTTTTTTATTAAATTATTAAATTATTAAATTATTTTTTTTAATACTTTGGTTTTTTAATGCTTTTAAAACTTTAATTTTTTCAGATTTTATAAAACTATTTTTGGAATATTAGGTATAAAAGTTTGGTTATATTCTGTGATAATTTAGAATTTTGGGGGTTATATTGATTTTCATTTTATTTGTATTGGTTTTTCTTTTATGTCATTTTTTTCTTTTTTAGATTCTTTTAATTGGAATTATATTAATTGGAGTTTTGTGTTTGTTTGAGTTTTATTTTTTTTAGCAAAGTTTAATAATTTTTATACATGAATAAATTATTTGGTTGGTTTTAATAAAAATGCTTTTAGTTTTATTTATTAAGAATTTAGAGTACTTTTTATTCAAGAAAAAGTTTTTGATTATATAAAAATTAATAATTTCTTTGCCATTAAATTCAATCAAAGGTATATTTTGAGAAGTTTGTGTTTTCGAATGAAAGCTGTTAGAGATGTTTTTGAGGATTTGGATTACGTGAAACTGAATAAGTTGGAAGATGTGTTTTTTAGCAATTTAGACGATTCTTATGTAAAATTCTCTTTTGTTTTTAATTTAAGAGAAGTTTGTTTTTTGAAGACTTTAGGTTATAACTATTTTTCTAGAAAGTCACGTGATTTTAGTTCATTCTCTTTTCCTTTTGGATATTATTCGTTTAATTTTGCTTTGTATAATTTTTTTCTTACTCCTATAAATGAGTTTTATTCTGATAGATTTTCTTTTGGCTTTCGTCCTTATAGATCTTCTTTTGACGGTTTTCTTTTCCTTAATAAAAATTTATTTTTTAATTTTAATAAGGTTTTTTCATTAAAATTAAAAATAGATTCAATATTTAATTCTCTTAGTATTGTTTGGTTGTTAAAAAATTGTCCTTTGAATAAAAATATTTTGAAGAGTTGGTTATTTAATATTCGTTCTTCAAATTTATTCTTAGATACTAATATTTATAGTCTTATTTCTTATTCTACTCTTTTTTTTAGTTTAGTAAATTTTATTCTTAATGGGTTATTGCGAATTATTTAAGTAGATATTTATTTTTGTATTTTCTTTACTTAATAAAAAAATTTATTTCATTTTTAAGTTTAGCATGGAACAAATAAATTCAAGTAATTTTTTGAAATTTAATTCTATTAATCTGATTTATTTTAATATTATTGAAGATTCAAATTTCATTAAAATTTATCTATTAATAATTTTCTTGGATTTTAAACTTTATAAATAGTTCATTTACGTAAGGTTTTAGTAAAATCGAATATGATCAATAGAGGTTTTATTTAGATTATCGAATTTTTCATTTCTTCTTCTATAGTTAAAGTTAATGTTTTTAACAAAAATAAAGCTTATTCCGAACATAACATGTCTTATAATGTTTTAGTCTCTAGGAATTTTGATAGTATGTTGATTTCTGGTTGTAATTTATCAAATTTATTTAATGTTGTCGATTTAATAAAACGATTTTTAGTTTTACGAGGATTATTTTTGGACAGTAACTATTTTGATTTGAAATCTATATATGAAGGTTTTGATTTTTTAGGTTGGCAGTTTATTAGGACACGTAGTAATTTTTTGTTATTAAATATTCCTTTTGACGTTTTGTTTGAATATAAAAGGAAATTGAGATTTATTGTTAAAGCTAGCTTTTCTATTTCTGCTTTACAGTTATTACTTTTGCTTAATAAAGAAATTTCAAATTGGGTATTTTTTTATGTTTCTTCTGCTAATTTTATTTCTTTATCTTATGAAATAGATTTTTATTTGTATAAATTACTTTGGAAATGGGCAAGGAGACGTCATCCTAGGCGCCCTAACAGTTGGATTTATTTGAAATATTGGAAATTTATTAATGGTAAATGGAATTTTTTTGTTTTTGATCCTAATACAGGAGGTTTTTTTACTCTAAAATCACATTTTTCTCCTAGGTTTAAATTTTATACTTTACCTTCTTGTTTAAATGTTTTTAGTTTGTTAAATGAGAATAAAATTGATCTTGTATTTTTCAAAAAGTTTTCTTATAGATTGAATGGTTTATATTATTTTTTGTGGAAAAAGCAATATGGTTTATGTGCTGCTTGCAATAAGTTTTTGTTTGTAAATGATGTTTCTTCTATAAAGCTTTTTCGTATTTCTACTAAAATTGAAAAAAATTTTTTAAATAATTTTTTGCAATTTGTTTTGTTGCATAAATTTTGTTATTATAGGTTTTAGTTTTATTTAAAAATTTATTATGTTGATTTGTTTTTTATGTTAAGTCCTAAAAGAATGAAATTTAGAAAATATCATAGAGGTAAAATGCGAGGAAAAGTTTTTTTGTGATTTCCTTTAATTTTTTAATTTTTAGTTTTTAGTTTTAGTATTTTAATTTATTTGTGTATTTTTTTACATATTGTTTAAATTTTTTTATTTGTTAGATGGTGTTGTATTTGGAGAATATGCATGTGCGATTTGTAATTTTGGTTTTAGATATGAGGAACATGTCTGAAATTTTCTATTAAAATTATTAGACTAATTTGATAGGAGCAAAATTTCTTTTTAACAATATTTTAAGATTAAATTTTATATTTTTTGAGATTTTATGTTTAATTTTATAAATTTTAAATTTACAATTTTAAAGTTTTTATCTGTTTCTCATTTAACTTTTTATCTTTATATTTTGCTTAATTTTAAGTTTAGATTTATTTTTATTTTAAAGAGTTAAATTTTTTTAAAAAGCTTTATACATTTGATAATGTTTGTAAAGTTTAATTGAGGGTTTTAAAACTATTTTAATTACAGTCATTAGAGTGTGGGTGGATAACTTCTCGTCAAATTGAGGCTGCTTTGAGTTTTAATAATATTTTTGTTCTTCTTTTAGAAGTTTTATAATTCTCTTTAACCCGAACTAATCTTATTTTTCGTTTTAAAAACTTAATTTTTAATTTAATTTTTAAATTTATAATTTTTAGAATTAAATAGTTTTTATTTTATTTAATTTTTTTAATTAATTCATAAATTTATTTGTTTCGTCGTGTAATAACTCGTTATGCTCGTAGGGGTGGAAAACTTTGGATAAGAATTTTTCCTGATAAACCTGTTACTTTTAGAGCTGCTGAGACAAGAATGGGTTCTGGTAAAGGTAATGTGGAGTATTGGGTTGCAGTGGTTAAACCAGGTAAAGTATTATATGAGGTTAGTGGTATTGCTGGTTCTATTGCTAAATCTGCTTTAAGGACGGCTGGCTATAAAATGCCAGTTAAAACTAGAGTTTTAAGTAAAGTTTAGTTTTGTTGCTTTTATTTTATTTTTATTTAATTTTTGTTTTTGAGTATTCTTTTATAGGTAATTTTATTAGTTTATATAAAATATATTATTTTTGTTTTGTTTTTGTTAGTTTATGATTCAACCTCAAACATATTTAAATGTTGCTGATAATACTGGTGCTAAAAAAATAATGTGTATTCATGTTTTAGGCTCTAATCGTCAGTATGCTAATTTAGGTGATATTATAATAGCAGTTGTTAAATTGTGATTTAATTTGTAATTTTATTAAATAAATAACTTTAAAAAATTAGTTATTTGAAAAATTTTTTTAATTTTAATCAAGTATATAAAATATTACTTATTCGATTCTATCCCTAATATGTTAGTAAAAAAATCTGATGTTGTTCGTGCCGTTGTAGTTCGTACGCGTAAAGGTTTAAGAAGGGAAAGTGGTATGGCAATTCGTTTTGATGACAATGCCGCTGTTATAATAAATGCAGATGGTTCGCCAAAAGGAAGTTTGTGCTTTTAAATTTTATTTGTGATTTTTTTATTTCTAATTATTTTATTATTTTTTGCTATTTTTTATTTTTCAATAATATACGCAAGTTTGACTATGTTTGCTTATTAATTTTTTTTTTGACTTTAAAGATTTTTGTTCTTGTTAAATTTCGAAGAATTAACTTTTTTAGTTATATTTAAAAAGGGTTTTTGGTCCTATAGCTCGTGAGTTAAGAGACAAAAATTTCTTAAAAATTATTTCTTTGGCTCCTGAGGTTCTTTAATTTTTCTGATAATAATTTCTGGTTTTAAAAAATTTAATATTTAGTGAGCATTTTATATATTGTTATTTGCATTTTAAATATTAGTAGAAAATTTGACTTGTTTTAAAGTTTTAGATTTTTAAAGTTCTTTGATAGCTTTATTGATAATTTTAATATATGCAAAGACTAAAAGCTTTTTATTCTAAAAATGTGGTTCCTAATCTTCTTAAACGTTTTGAATATAAGAATTTTTATGAAGTTCCAAAATTAAAAAAAATTGTTGTAAACCGTGGTTTTGATGAGTCATGTCAAAGTTCCAAAGTTTTAGAAGCATTAGTTAGTGAACTTAGTTTAATAACTGGACAGCATGTTATTTTGAATCGTGCAAAAAAATCTATTGCTAACTTCAAACTTCGTGAAAATATGCCGGTAGGAATGTCTGTTACTTTACGTGGAGATAAAATGTATGCTTTTTTGGATCGTGTTATTAATTTATCTTTACCTAGGATTCGTGACTTTCAGGGTATTAATTTTAAAAGTTTTGATAAGTTAGGTAATTATAGTTTCTCTTTTTCAGATCAATTAATGTTTCCGGAAGTTGATTTTGATAAAGTTTCTAAGCTTCAAGGAATGGATATTGTTTTGGTTACTACAGCTAAATCTGATAAAGAGGCATATTTTTTATTGAAAGAATTAGGTATGCCATTTAAAGATTAAAGTTTAGATTTTATAGGTAGGTTTTAGTAGTTTTTATTTTTTAGTAATGAATTTGTTTATATGGTTGTTAACGATATAGTGGGTTGAGAATATTAAAAATTTTGTTTTTTGTTTATTTATTTGATTTAACTTTGGTTAATTATTTTTTTCTTTATTTTATATAGGTTAATCTTCTATTTATTTTGATATGCTAACTAGGATAAGAAATTCTATGAAAGTTAAATCTGAAATAGTTTATATTCCTAAGTCTAATTTGACTATGTCTATTTCTAAGATTTTATTAGAGGAAGGATTTATTAGCTCATTTGAAGACTGTACTAAAGTTTTTGTTAAACGCACGTTTGACAATAGTTTTATTAGAATTTATTTAAAGTATAAAGGTGTGGGACAACATTCTTACATTACTTCCTTTAAGCGTGTTAGTAGGCCAGGTTTGAGAGTTTATGTTAATAATTCAAATGTTGGTAGTGTTTGGGGTGGTATAGGTATAGCTGTTTTTTCGTAACGTTCTTATTCGGGAACTCTCTTTTCCTATTGTTATAAAAAGTGTTAAGTAGTGAAAAGTTGACTATTTAATTAGTAACTTTAAAATAAGATATTCTGATATTTAAAATTCTTTAGTTTACAACTATTAGATAGTTAGTTTTTTAGTTTTTAAAAAAGTTAATTTTTTCAGTTGGATAAAAGAAACGTTTATTATAGATTATTAAGTTTTCTATTTTGATTTAGGTTCGATTATTTCTTAATTATTTAATTAATTACAATTACTTAAAAGCTATATGTAATGGATCTTACTTGTATAGTTTTTTGAAGAGTAATTCTTATTTCATATATCTACATCACAAGGTTTGATGTCTGATAGATCTGCTAGAATGAAAAAAATTGGTGGAGAAGTACTTTTTTATGTTTGGTAATTTTGTTTGAATTATTGGTGTAATAGAGATATTTAAAATTGTTTAATTGGTTTATATTATTAAAGGTATGAAGATTCGTTCGTCTGTTCGCAAAATTTGTGATAAATGCTGCATTATTCGCAGAAGAGGTAATTTAATTGTCATTTGTATTAATCCAAAACATAAGCAGCGTCAGGGTTAGTGTCATACATTATTGTTATACTGCACTGACGCATTTATGGCTGAGTGGACGATAGCACGGGACTCATAATCTCGCTCTTTAATGACATCGCTGGTTCGAATCCAGCTAAATGCATTGTTTAAAGTTGAGATTTATTTTGTGTTTTTTTTACTTTAATTTGAATATTTAGAAATTTCTTTATGTATATATTTTTTTGGAAATATTACAAATTTTTTTAGTTTTAAATTTAACTTATTTATATTTATGTCAAAAAAGAGCATTATTCAGCGAGAAAAAAAACGTTCTTATTTATGTAAAAAGTTTTCTTCTGTAAGAAATTCTTTAAAGGAAAAAATTCTTACTTCTGATTCTTTTGAGGAAAAATTGGATTTATATTCTAAATTACAAAAACTTCCTAGAAATAGTTCATTTACAAGGCTTTTGTGGTTTTAATCAATTAACCTTTTTCTAAGTTGACTTTTTTTTACTCTAATAATAAAGTAATTTATTTGTGTGTTTTTAAATGTTTTTTGGTTTAATATTTTTTTTTTTAGAACATCTTAAAATTTTGATTTTATAAACTTATTAAATAATAGGTGCTTTGTTACTGGTAGATCGAGAAGTTATTACAGGTTTTTTGGTCTTTCTAGGCATGTTTTAAGAGATATGGCTCATTCTGGCGTATTGCCAGGTGTTACTAAATCGAGTTGGTAACATTAACATTATATATGATTTTAGTAATATGTTCAAATGTTATTTGATTATAATGTAGGAGGTGGCGGGCGTCGCCAAGTGGTAAGGCAAAGGACTGTGACTCCTTTACTCGCGGGTTCGATTCCCGTCGTTCGCCCTTCTATATTTTGAGGCTCAATAGCTCAGTGGTAGAGCAGGGGATTCATAAGCCCTTGGTCACAGGTTCAAATCCCGTTTGAGCCAAAATTGCGTCCTTAGTTCAGTTGGTAGAACGTAGGTCTCCAAAACCTGATGTAGTAGGTTCGAATCCTACAGGACGTGCATAATAGTTCTTGCCCCCATCGTCTAGAGGCCTAGGACACTTCCCTTTCACGGAGGCAACGGGGATTCGAATTCCCCTGGGGGTACTTTGCGGGCATAGCTCAGTTGGTAGAGCGTGGTCCTTCCAAGTCCAATGTCGCGTGTTCGAATCACGTTGCCCGCTCTTATGTTTAATTTTAAAAGAATGTAAACTTTATTTTTTGAGGAGAATCCTATGGGACTACCTTGGTATCGTGTTGTGATTTTTATATTAGATTTAATATAGTTATAAATAGTGAAATTTTTGATAGGATATTTTTAGATGTTTTCTTTAATGGATTAAAAGTGTATCATTTATTATTTTTACATACTGTTGTTTTAAATGACCCAGGTCGATTAATTGCAGTTCATTTAATGCATACTGCACTTGTTTCTGGTTGGGCTGGTTCAATGGCTCTTTATGAATTAGCTATTTTTGATCCTTCTGATCTTGTTTTAAATCCTATGTGGCGTCAAGGGATGTTTGTACTTCCTTTCATGACTCGTTTGGGTGTTACAAAATCTTGGGGAGCTTGGAGTATTAGTGGAGAGTTTTCAAATCCTGGTGTTTGGAGTTATGAAGGTGTAGCTGCAGCACATATTGTGTTATCTGGATTATTATTTTTGGCTGCTATTTGGCATTGGGTTTATTGGGATTTACAGTTATTCCGTGATCCTCGTACTGGTGATCCTGCTTTAGATTTGCCTAAAATTTTTGGTATTCATTTGTTTTTATCTGGTTTACTTTGTTTTAGTTTTGGAGCTTTTCATGTAACTGGTTTATTTGGTCCTGGTATTTGGGTCTCAGATCCTTATGGAATTACAGGTAGCGTTCAGCCTGTTTTCCCTTCTTGGGGTTCTGAAGGATTTGATCCTTATAATGCTGGAGGTATTGCTTCACATCATATTGCTGCAGGTATTCTTGGTATAATAGCAGGTCTATTCCATTTAACTGTTAGACCTCCTCAACGATTATATAAAGTTTTACGTATGGGTAATATCGAGACAGTTTTATCTAGTAGTATTGCAGCTGTTTTTTGGTCAGCTTTTGTAGTTTCGGGAACTATGTGGTATGGTTCTGCTGCAACACCAATTGAATTATTTGGCCCTACTCGTTATCAGTGGGATAAGAATTATTTCCAAGAAGAAATTCAAAGACGTGTTGAGAAAGATTTAGATAGTGGATTGTCTTTGTCTGAATCTTGGTCTAGAATACCTGAAAAGCTTGCTTTCTATGATTATATTGGTAATAATCCTGCTAAAGGTGGTTTATTCCGTTCTGGTCCAATGAATAATGGAGATGGTATTGCTGTTGGATGGTTAGGACATGCTATTTTTTCAGATAAGGAAGGAAATGAGTTATTTGTTCGTCGTATGCCTACTTTTTTTGAAACTTTCCCTGTATTGTTATTAGATAAAGATGGTGTTGTTCGTGCTGATATCCCTTTCCGTCGTGCTGAATCAAAATATAGTATTGAGCAAGTAGGTGTTTCAGTTAATTTCTTCGGTGGTGAGTTAGATGGATTGAGCTTTAATGATCCTTCGACTGTTAAAAAGTATGCTCGTCGTGCTCAATTAGGTGAAATTTTTGAGTTTGATCGTGCTACTTTAGAATCAGATGGAGTTTTCAGAAGCAGTCCACGTGGATGGTTTACTTTTGGTCATCTTTCTTTTGCTTTAATTTTCTTCTTTGGTCATATTTGGCATGGTGCTAGAACTATTTTCCGAGATGTTTTTGCAGGTATTGATCCAGATCTTGAAGAGCAAATCGAATTTGGTGCTTTCCAAAAACTTGGTGATATAACAACTAGAAAGCAAACTGTATAATAACAATGTTTTCTTGTTTTAAATGTGTGAAGTTTAATAGTTTAAGTTATTGCGAGTCTATTTTTCTATTGTTAATTATTTTTTTACTAACTGAATCGAAAGTACTGTCTTTCAGCTTAAGACAAGAATTCTTAAAAAGAAAATCATAACTTTTTTAGAATTAAGCAGCTTGGCTAAACTAAGCTTTGAAAATTTTTATTGTTTCAAGATTGCGAGAGTTTGTTAATTGGAATAAAAATACGGGGTCGAAAATTTTAGAAAAAGTGTAAGGCTTTTATACAAATTAAGTTTTTGTAATTTTTTTAGTAGATCAGTTCTAACTTTCTGATTTATTGCAGTATATTTAAATGACAAAGATCTGTTTGTTTATTTCCAAATAGTTATGTATGATATTTAGAAAATGACTAACTAGTGGTTAAAAAGTTTTTATTAATCATTTATTAATGATCTAAAGGATTCTTTTTTGTAATTAAAAGAGTTTAAGCTAGTAGGTACGATGCTTTTCCTTATGATTATGACTTACGAATTTTAAAAAAGTAAAGTGCGGATAATTTAAACAAGTTTAGTAAACTATAATGGTTTAAAAGTGAAACATGTCATATTTATCTGATGAATTAAAAGTATTTCAGCAGAAAGTTAGGTTGAGCTTATTTCAATATAATTTCTAATTTTTTGTTTTTATTAATTTAAACGAGAAAACTTTATTACCTGACATCTTTTTTAAGGTATATAATTGTGTAAAAATGGGAATTAATTGTTATGTTAGCCGTGTACATTGAGAAATGTATGCACGGTTTTTAAAGGGGTGATTAAGTCTAAACTTTTTTTCTACCTAGGAAATTTATGGAAGCTTTAGTATATACATTCTGTGTGTAGCGAGGTTATATATTCTTGGTGTATTTCCAAGGATTTTTTAGGTATAACGTAAATAAATCTATTACTTATGTTATAAACTTTCTAAAAAATTTTTATTTTAAATAGTTTGATTTTAGTATAAATTTATGATTTTTTAAGAATGAATTTTTCATATTTTGTAAAAAATTAAGACTATTTTAATATATAAAACGTTTTAGTTTTGAATAGATATCGTTAGCTATTTTGCTTGACTTAATTTTCATAAAATTTTTTTATGTTTGTTCGAGCCTTGTGCTGTTTATTTAGCATGCAAGGTTCTTAGAGGAATTTTTTTACTCGTTTGCTAGTTGGTACACTAGGTATTATTTTCGTGCGATACGTTTGTTTATACATAAATTATGTTTAAAATTTTAAATTATTTTTGTTATTAAATAAAGAGGTTCTGCTCTACACTATATATTCTGGAACTTCGATCTGTTTTTAAAAGAAAGATTTTTAGAAATGGAAAAGCTAAATGTAGTTAAATATATTAAAAATATCCCAGGAATCCTAATTTTACAATTAATAGCTGTTTAATTAAAACTAGCATATGGTTAGAATAATGAAATTTTTTCATCTACAAAATTAATCTTTTAACGAGTTTATTTACCTTTTAGATTATTTAGCTATTTAGTTGTTTTTTAGTAAGTAAAATAAGATTGAAAATTATAAAATACTCACTAATTGAAAAAGCTATAATATAGCATGTAAACTCAAAGTTATAACCTTTCTGCTTATATAAATGGATATTATTTTAAGTTGCGGATCGATTTATTTTATAATTAATTTTCTTTTACCAAAAGAATTTAAAGAGTGCTTTCTTTGTATTTATGGCAAGGGTTCTAAAGATCGAATAAATAAGTGAATTGGAATTTAGCAATTTGACCAAAGTAAATTTGAAAAGTTTTTACCTTTTCGGAGAGTTTAAAATTTATTAATTAAGGATAATTAATGGGATCTAAAAAGAAGCTAAATATATATAGTTGTTTGTGTAAATTATTAATAGTAGCCAACTATTTCATGTTGTTATTCAGTTCCTTAAAGTTGATAATTTAGCATAATTAAGATTTAGGTCTTTTAATTTTATCCTTAATAATATTTTTATTTATAGAAAACGATTAACTAGTTATTTAATTTAATTAGCTAGAAGTATTTTGGATATAACTCTAATTAATAAATTATTAGATACGGTACTTTGTCCTAAACACATGACTCACGAATAATTGAAACAGTGAAATGAAAATGGTTAAAAAGGATTTGGTTAATCATTTTATTTTGACTATTGAACATGTTGTGTTATCTTAATAAATTTTAATTTAGTAAGCAATTAGGCCATTTTTGTTTCGGTATTGCTATTTATAATTGAATCTGTACTAAAAGCTGGTAAATTTAATATAAAAGAAATGCTGTTATATGAGCCGTGTACATTGAAAGATGTATGCACGGTTTCTTACGGAGAGGTTGTTGATTTTCGACACTCTACCATGGAAACGTAGAAATCCATAATTTTTTAGTTTTAAAAGTCATTTAAATTTTTATGGTGAAAGCAAAAGTATAAGTTTTTTTTTTAATAAATTAAAACGATAATTTAACTTTTAGTTGATGTGTAGCGGTTTTTTATTTACATAAAGTTTCTTTATAGTAAAGTAGTTTTTGTTGAAAAATGTTACATTCGATAGAATGCCTTATGAATTGAAAATTTCATGTTAGGTATGATAGTCAGGGAAAACTTTTTATTTTTAATAAAGTTTACCTATGCATATTTTGCTATTTTTTTTCGTGAGCCTCCTCGTATTGTAAAAGTGTGGAAAAAATATCTTTGGAGCGATAATGATTAATATAAAGTTTTTTAAAAGTGTTTATTTTAATGAAATATTTTTAAAACCAAAAATTATTTTAGTGTTTTTCAAATTTGTATGTTATAATCTTTTAGTAGTTGTTTTTTTTATTTTTGGAAAAATAATTATTATCTTCAAGTATTTTTTGAAAGCATATGTTCGTCTCTTTATTGTTTTTAAAGATATTATTACTTTGATTAAGAATTAATTTAGTTTTAGTTCAATTTGGGGAAGTTATATGAATGTTTTCAATAAATAAACTGGCATTTTCTTGTTTTATTATTATAATGTTTTGACAAGTCTGTAAAGCTGTATGCGCTTATGTGCATGTACATCTTCGAAAACGATTTTTTCGATTTTTCTAGTTTATAATTTTTTGAGTTGTAATATTTAATATTTAGTTTTATGGTTTTTTGGTTTTTAAAACTTATACTTTAAAGGTTTAACAAAATTTTATTATATTTTATTAGGAGAATATTATGAATCCAATTATTTGTGCTGCATCTGTTATTGGTGCTGGTTTAGCTATCGGTTTAGGAGCTATTGGACCTGGTATAGGTCAAGGTACTGCTTCTGGAAAAGCTATTGAAGGTCTTGCTCGTCAACCTGAGGCAGAGGGTAAAATTCGTGGTACTCTTTTGTTATCTTTAGCGTTTATGGAAGCTTTAACTATTTATGGTTTAGTTGTGGCACGTGCGAGAATTTTGTTTAATTATATAAGGAATGTTATTAATTTTATAACATTTCAGTGTATTACTCTTACGATAAATAATAATGTTTTTTAAAAATGTTTTGTTTTCTGTTTAAGCTAAAGAGTTTATGCTACTAAGTAAACTTTATACTTAGTTAGATGTATTAATAATGGTAAATTTCGTAGGACAATGTTAATGAATTCTTAAATACCAGTTTTTTTTTATATTTAGGTGCTATAATTTTGGAAATTGAAAGAGAAGTCCTATTCCATTAATTTATTAAAAATTAAATAAAATCGAAAAATGTAATAAAAGGATTTTATCCTATTACTTTTGTAAGATATTGTTTTCTAAGCATACGTTTCTAGTAATTAAAGAAAATGATTCAAATATTTGTTTTATTTGATCAAAATTTTACTTTTTGCTGATTAACAATAAGTTTATTAGCCAAATTTTTGGCTTTTATTTTCAAGCCGTGTACTTAGAAATAAGTATGCACGGTTTAAAGGGAGGAAGTTTTAGTAACTAAAATTTTATTTTTTATTTCCCTACCCCTACTTAGCTATTATTTTTGCTAATCCATTTGTTTAAAGTTTAATGTATAAATTCTATTATTAAATGAATTTATATACAATTGTTTTCTAAAATGTAAATTTTAATTGGAGATTTTTATTGTGATAATACTTAATATTAATTTGTTTGATTTTCTTTCAGAAAGAGAAGGGTTTGGCATAAATACAGATTTATTAGATACTAATATATTAAACCTTTCTGTTGTTGTGGGAGTACTCGTTTATTATGGTAAGTCTATATGTTAGTTATGTTCATAATTATTAAAATGACTTCTTGTATTTTATTTGTAGTTTTATTAAAATTTTCTTTTTTGATATATTTTACTTATATTTATAACTCAGCTATTTTAAAAAGTTTTAAATTTATTAAAATTTATTTGTTTAGGGTAAGTTAAGTGTTTTTAATTTTATAGGGATTTTTAACTGCATGAAGTCAAACATATTTTTATTAGTTGATAAAATTTTGAAACATTTTAATTTTAATCGTGTTAAATCTTTTAATTATTTTTTTAAGCCGTATATGTTGTTAGATGTTTTTACGGTTTTTTAGTGAGGACTTCCTTTAACTATTTTAGCAGAGTATGCTCAGAATCGTAAAGATTCTATTTTAAGGAGTTTGCAAGAAGCAGATAATAAATTTAAGGAGGCTTCTGATAATTTAGCTTTTGCAAAACAACAGTTTGAAATTGCTAAGGAGAAATCTGAACAAATAAGAAACCAAGGTTTTGTTATAGCTGGTCAGACTTCTAAGAAATTGTTAGATGCTGTTGAAGAGGATATTAAACGTTTGAAAGATTCTGTTCTTTCTGCAATAAGATTTGAAGAGGAAAAATCTGTATCTGAAGTGGTTCAATCTTTATATATTTCTTTTAACATTTATGTGTGTTGTTTCCCGTTTTTTTTTTAATTTTTCATTAATAAATCGGTAATAAATAATTTTATTTTTCTTAAAGTATTTTATTGCGACATGAAAAGGTTCATTTTTGTTTCTATCTTTATAAAAAATAAGTCATTCCATTATTCGTTTAAGGGTTCTTTAGAATTTAATAGAAATTAGCAGAATATTAGGGATTTTAACTATTTAATTAATATACTTTTATTTTTAAAACATTATTTTCTAATTAAATCAATAAAGTTGATTTGTAAAACTTTCGTTTTTTAAGTAATAAGGATATAATTTTTGCATAAATTTAGAAAAACGTGTTTTAAAATGATAATCATTTATTTTTAGATTTAATTTTGTTTATTTAAAGTTCAAGTTTTGTGTTTTTAGCATTGTGTAATTAACTTTACTCGTAATGTTTATTCAGGGATTTTTATTACCTCTTATATAGTTTATTTTGATGAACAGTCTATTCGTTAAAAAATGTGTAAAAATTTATAATTAAATTTAATTAATTTTTAACAATTAAATATTTGAAGAAAATATTTTGTCACTTTATATGTTTTTTTCTTTTCTACTTTAAATTTTAATTTAATTTTTATTAACAGAAAATGTTATAAGATCAGTTATACTTTTCTGAGTGTATACTTTTGATTGAATATTTTTATATTCAAACTTAATTAAATTCAATTAAGCTTGCGCTATTAAATTTCAAAATATTATTGTTAGTGCTTAAAATGGGAAATATTTTACCTAATTCTAATGTCAGAAGCTTAGTTCTTTAGCCTTTACAAAGGCAGTTGAAGTTCGAATATGTTAATATTATTTTTATCCTATTTTATTTTAAATAAATTTACTAAATAGTTTTAGTTAATAAAGAATAATTTAAAAGCATTTAAATGTTGCAAAAGAATTTTAATAGATTAGCTTATTATTTTGTTTTAACTTTTTATAATAATTAATTAATATATAGCTAATAGTTAAATATAATAAACATATTTTATTGATTTTTTAAATCTTGAGATTAATTTTTATAAGTTTTTTTAAAAATAAATACTTTATTTTTTTATTTTAAAGGAATTTAAAGCGATTTGATTTTTAACAATCTTGAATCGTTTGTGATCGAATTATCTTTTTAAAAGTAATTTAGTTCATAAATTAAAAAAACGTTTAAATTCTAATTTCCATAAAAAAATAGTTTTACAGAATACTGATAGGTTATCTGTTATAGCTTTAGCTAAAAAATAATTTTCAATACTGGTCGGAAATTAAGATTTTTAACTAGTTTGATTAATAATTAAAATTAAAGTTTTTAGGTTATTAGTTTTGTATCTCATAAATAAATTATAAATTAAAATTATGGTAAAAATTCGTCCTAATGAAATTAGTAGAATAATTCGTCAACAAATTGAAAAATATAATCAAGAGTTGAAAATTGTAAATGTAGGCACTGTGCTTCAAGTAGGTGATGGAATCGCAAGAATCTATGGTTTAGAAAAGGTTATGGCTGGAGAACTTGTAGAATTTGATGAAGGAACTATAGGTATTGCTCTGAATTTAGAAGCTGATAATGTTGGAGCCGTTTTAATGGGAGATGGACTTTCTCTTCAAGAGGGTGCGTCTGTAAAATCTACTGGAAAAATTGCGCAAATTCCAGTAGGTGAAAACTATTTAGGTCGTGTAGTAGATGCTTTAGCACGTCCTATTGATGGTAAAGGTGAAATCTCTAGTAATTCGAATAGATTAATTGAGTCTCCGGCACCAGGAATTATTTCTCGTAGATCTGTTTATGAACCATTGCAAACTGGATTAGTAGCTATTGATGCTATGATACCTATTGGTCGTGGTCAAAGGGAACTTATTATTGGTGATCGTCAAACTGGTAAAACTGCAGTTGCTACGGATACAATTTTAAATCAAAAAGGACAATCAGTTATTTGTGTTTATGTTGCTATTGGTCAAAAAGCCTCTTCTGTAGCACAAATTGTAACTACTCTAGAACAACGTGGTGCAATGGATTACACTATCATTGTTGCAGAAAATGCTGATTCACCAGCTACTTTACAATATTTAGCACCTTATACAGGAGCAGCTTTAGCAGAATACTTTAGTGTGGTCTATTCCTGATTTCTTAAATTTTTGAGAGTTTTTAATTTTGTTAAAAGTTTTATATATCTTACTGATCAAACTATTTAAATTTTAAAACTAATAGTTAAATTTTCTAAACGATGATTTTAAAAATTTTATTGTCAATAAATAAATTTTATAAAAAATTAACATTATCTTTTATTAAACTCTTAAAGTTAGTTTAAAAAATTCGTTAATTTTAAAACAAAAGATTATAAATTTTTAATTTTTAACAAAAATTTTCTGCATAATAATGTTATACGATATATAAGGAATATTATTCTTTCTTGTATTATACTTATGTTTTGTATAAAGCTGTATGAAATTAATATTTCGTGTACAGTTTAATATAGCAGTTAAAAAAATTAGCTGACTAAAGTGTATTCAGGTCGTCATACTTTAGTAATTTATGATGATTTATCTAAACAAGCTCAAGCTTACCGCCAAATGTCATTATTATTACGCAGACCTCCAGGACGTGAAGCTTATCCTGGCGACGTATTCTATTTACATTCTCGTTTATTAGAACGTGCTGCGAAACTAAGTAATGAATTGGGTGAAGGTAGTATGACTGCTTTACCAATTGTAGAAACTCAAGCAGGAGACGTTTCTGCATATATTCCAACAAATGTAATTTCGATTACTGACGGGCAAGTTTTCTTATCGTTCGAAACGTTATTAATAAATAAATTTATTTATTAAGTTTAAATACTAGCGATCTACAATAAAGAGATTTTACTCTTTCCAAAAATTTGATTACTAAAATTTTAAAATATTATTTTTATTTAAAAAAAGTATTCAAATTCCTTATCTTATCTTTAATAAAGATTTGTTTGAATTAAAAACAATAAAAGGTCAATAATATTCTGCAAATTTTCAAAGCAGTATGAAATTACAAATTTACAAGTCTAATTAACTAATAATTAAAGAATTCAAAAGGTTAAAAAAAGATTGATAAGTATTAACAACCTTACAATTTTGTGTGAAAAGGCTAAAAGTAGTGACCTAATTATTGAAATGAAGGAATAGTAGTTTAAGAAACGTTGAAAAAGTTAAAATATTTTTATGTAAAATTAAAACTGAGAGCAAGGACATGATTAATGTATAAAATATAGTCCTAAGTCATTTTCATTAAAAATGACAGAGCGCCTTATGAAAATAAATTTTCATGTATGGTGCGACAGTCAGGGAAAGATATTAAAAATATTTACCTATGCGTATTGCTGATATTTTTAATTCCGGTATTCGTCCTGCTATTAACGTTGGTATTTCCGTTTCGAGAGTAGGATCGGCAGCTCAAATTAAGGCTATGAAACAAGTTGCAGGTAAACTAAAATTGGAACTAGCACAATTTGCTGAACTAGAAGCTTTCTCTCAATTTGCTTCTGATCTGGATCAGGCAACTCAAAATCAGCTTGCTAGGGGTTCTCGTCTTAGAGAATTATTAAAACAAGCACAGTCCTCTCCTTTAGTTGTATCTGATCAAGTAGCTACAATATATACAGGTATTAATGGCTATTTAGATGATTTAGAAATTGGAAGTGTAAGATCTTTCTTATCTGGTCTAAGAGAATATATAAATACTACTAAACCTAACTTTAAGGAAATAATAGATAGTACAAAAACTTTTACATCAGAAGCAGAAGCAATTCTTAAAAATTGCATATTAGAATATAAAAAGACTTTTGTTAAGCTTTAACTAGGTTATTAATATTCTTTAATATTTAAGCAAAATTTAATTTTATTTATGAATCGAGCAATTTTTTCTGATGAACTTAAAAAATATTACTTGTTAAACAATTTGTTTTAATACTAAACTTATTGTTATAACTATTTTAAATTAATATTGAATCGTAAAATATGATAAATCTTATAATACAATTTTCTCCCATAAAATTTTTGTCTCATTAGATTTAAATCCCAAGTATTTTAATAATAAGTTATAATGCAATTCATTTTGTCTTTTGTTTTAATTGAAAGTTTTCCATACTTATCGTATCTTTTGAAACTATAGATTATAAAAATATATATTTGTTAAGGAAATATATAACAGTCCAAGGTAAAATTATACCAAAGAATTTGACAAAACTTACATCTAAACAACATCGTATTTTGGTAAAATCTTTTTGTTTTTAAAAGTATAGACTAAACAAAAAACAAAATATTAAAATTAATTTACAATCAACAAATTTGGTCATTTAAAAAGAAAATTATTGTGAATTAAATAATTGAATAAAAAATTATTAAAATAAAATTTCCTATAATTTTTTATTTTAATCTGGAAAGGAAAGTTTGACTATATAAATTATTTAAAAATTAAACAATCTCGTATTTTAGGTTTATTACCTTTTATTAATAAAGAGAACTTATAAGTTTTCTTTATTAATTTTATTTTATCTAATATTATTACAACACATCTGGAAAGAATCTATTAATTTCAATTAATAAGCTAGCACTTAAAGTAAGCCAAATAGCAGCAATCACAGGTGCCGTAGATAAATAAGTTGTAAAGTTTTTCATATTTGTTTGATAAAATTAAACATTTTCCTTTTATAAAATATACTGTTTTATATCTTAAAAGATACTATATATAATATCTAAGTCGGGATGTAGCGCAGTTTGGTAGCGCATTGCATTTGGGATGCAAGGGTCGCAGGTTCGAATCCTGTCATCCCGAAAATGGAGAGGTGTCTGAGTGGTTTAAAGTACTGGTCTTGAAAACCAGCGTAACGAAAGTTACCGAGGGTTCAAATCCCTCCTTCTCCGTTTATACGCATAAAATAAAAATAACAATAAATTCACATAATCATTTGATATTAATAAGTAATTATCTTTATAAAACTAAAAGTATTCGATTATTAATTATTTATATTACATTCCATATTTTTTAATATGCTTTTAAAACTAGAGAAAGGAGTTATAGATAAATCAGATAGTATATCAAAAACCAAATCATATTTAAATGAATTATTTTTTTCTAGAAATAGACTAGATCTAATCTGTCTAGAAAATTTTTTAAATTTTTATTCTTGAATGAAAAATTATAGTAATCATACAATCCTAGTTAGTTTAATTAACTATTTAATTATTCTCTAACATAATTGACTTTTTTAACAGGATTGAAAAACGAGCCTTTTCCTCTTAATAAATACGTATAATTAAAACGATTTCATACAAAAAGAGAGAAATTTTTTATCTTAAAAAACAATTTTACTTTTTAATATGAATAACACACTTCTACTTTCATTATTACTTTCATTTCCAAATTTTTTTTATTTGTTGTAAAGAGATATTGATGTTCACCCACTAATTCTATATATTCAGGAAATTTTATAAAACTAGTATCTATTATTCGTAAAGATCTATCTATTTCTAAAACAGCTTTATTTGGGAATAGAGGTAAAACAAATTTTTTAGTTTTTAATTGCAATGATTTCAATTTACAACTCAAAAAATAGAGAGACTCCTGTATTTCCTCAATTTTAAAGAACTCATTTATCATTTTATATTCTGAAATTCCATTCTTTGTGTCTTTTATTAAAAACACTATTTGAGTAATCCTAATACCAGTATTAACGTAAAGTTTATTTTATTTTCGTTATTTTTTACAAAAAAAATCAGTTATTAAACAAAAATCCAAAGAAAATATTTCCCTAAGAGAATTAGAAATTTGTACCAAACCGTCTCTTTTATCATAAAACGTCTTACAAAATTTCCAATTGATTGTACCTTAAGCTTATCATTAGAAATTGAAGAAAGCCTAAATAAACTATGCAATCTTTTTTTGGTTTTTTGATATTTAAAGAAGCTAAATTTTTTTAATTCCATAAATTAGTATAAAATATAATAAATTAAGCTTTTAATAAATCTTAAATATTTAAACAACAACTTTGATCCAAATATTTAAATTAAAATATTTTTTTAAAACCTTAAGTCTAGCGTATAAAATTAAAAAGAAGATCCATAAAATCTATATCCTTTGATTAATTATTAAATTAACCACAATGTTTGAGTAAAATACAAAATTTAAACTTTAAAACTTAAATTACAAATGAATTTAAAGCTCCTACTAATAAAACTAATAAAGTCCAAGCTGCAACACTAAAAGTTAAATAATTCTTGTTATCATTCCAACCAGTTGGAGATGCAAAAACTACAGGTACAGCTACAATTAATAAGAAAGAAAGAAGAATTAAAGCCAAAAGGGAAATCTGAAAAATTAAAATCATATATTAAATACAAAAAGTTTTATTCATTTAAACCTAAAATTTTATTTTATTTAATAATTACAACAGCACCAGACTCTTCTAAAAGTTTTTTAGCTTCTTCTGCCTTATCTTTAGAAACTTTTTCCATAACAGCTTTTGGAACTGATTCAATTAAATCTTTTGCCTCTTTTAGTCCTAAAGATGTTAAACTTCGAACAACTTTAATAACTGTAATCCTTTTAGCTGTAGGAACGTCTTTTATAATAACATCAAACTCAGTCTGTTCCTCTGCTTCTGACTCTTCAACTTTTGCAGCACCAGGTACAACGCTAACAGCACCCATTGAAGGCATTACACTAGCATCAACTCCAAAAGTTTCTTCATATTGATAGATAAACTTTACGTATCTTCATAAATTAAATGAACAATTCTTAGAAATCAAAAATTTTTTTGACAATTAAAAAATAAATTTTAAATTCACAAAATCTTAGCAATTAACTCAGAAGCTTCTAATAAAGTCATAGTTTTTAGTTCTTCAACTATTTTATCTATTTTTGATGACATATTTTAATCATTTTATTTTAAAACTAAAAATAGACCAAAACGTAATCTTCTATTAAATTTCAAATTTCAATTCTATCTTAAAAAAAAATCAATTTTATCTTTTCGAAAATTGAGAAGCCTTTCTTGCTTTTTTTAATCCATATTATTAAACTAGAGAAAAACTCTCCGTATTCAAATCAAACTTGATATGAAAAATTGATATCACTTGACTTTCTAACAATAAAAATAAAACTAGATTTTCTAATGGGATTATAACCCAAATTAATAGATAAGTCAAAAATAAAAATTAAAAGCTAATATATTAATAAAGAATAATTAAAAAAACACTAAAAAATATAAATTAATTATTAATTAATTTAAAACAAACCATATACTTATAAAAATTATTGTCTAAAAAGCTAAAAATTTTAATTTTTAAATACCATATAATATATATTATTTTTGACATAAACCAATATCGCACTTCTTCTTTCTTTACAACAAGAATTTCGAGTCAAAAATCCTGCAATTTTCAGTTTATTCCTATATGATTCATCACTAAATTGTAGTAAAATTCTAGATATACCTAATTTAAAAAGATCGAAAACAAACCGTTCTATATTATATCAACATGAATTTTCATTTCTCAAAATTTATAATTCATAAATAATTTAAAATAATTTAATAACTCTTAATAGCTTCAGATTGGCCACTAATCCCTCCCCCTTTAGACTTAATAACAAAATCATAATTGTTTCCAATATTTAAAGCCAGTAAAGGAGATTAATTAAGTAAAAATAAATCTAAAAATGATTAAAAAACAAATTGATTTAAAAACAAATTATTTATTAATATCATATTTAGTAAAAATTAAATTCACATTTATAGTGTCGATTAATACATGAATAAGAAAAAACTATAATAACTTAAAATAATAAATAATTACATTACTTCAAAAATTAACCTTAATTTTAAATCTTTTAAGATTTATAATAAAGCTCTCTTTAAATTATGTTGAACATATTCTTCTAAAGGCTTGTCATTTATAATAATACTTCCATTACCAGACTTTATTTGAACCTGCGCAATAGAAGACTTTCGTAAAAGTTGAACAAGAATATTCTCCTAGAATAAAAATCAAGATTGTATTAATTGTAAAACTTATAATTTTAAATTTAATAATAAAAAACTAAATCATACTCTCCCAACAGTCATTGAAAAATTTTCCATAAAAGAATTTTAAAAATTTAAAAAAATGTTTAATTCGATAAAAATAAATAAAACATTTTACAAATACAAATCCATTCAAAAAATTAAAAAAATATAAATATACAATTTAACTCAACTAAGAGTATTAAAAGTTTCATTTAATAAGAAAGACCCATACTACGAGTTGTTTCAGAACCCAAATAAACTCTAACACTTAAAAAATCAGTTGGACATGCAGATTCACAACGTTTACACCCTACACAATCTTCAGTACGAGGCGAAGAAGCAATTTGACCGGCTTTACAACCATTCCAAGGTACCATTTCCAATAGGTGAGTAAATTACTAAAAGATTCCTCCCAGATCTGTACAAGTTTAAAAGGCATACAGCTCAAATATTAAATAAAATATTTTTTATTTGTTAAAAAAACTAAAAAATTTTCAAACAAAATAGAAATTAAAATTAAAAAAAACCATAATCAAAATCCAAAAAAGTAAATAAAAAATTTTGGATTCTTCCTAAAAGAACAAGAAAAACTAAAAATAGATCTTATTAATCTTATTAATAGAAAATAAAAATTATAAAAATCAAAGTTTACTATAAACTACCAACAAATGTATAATTAAAAATTATATACTATTTAAAAGCAATAAACCCTAAAATGAAAATAATAAAATGGAAAATATAACCACAAACTAAACTATTAATTTTAGACTTTACCATCAGTAGGACAAGCACGAACACATTGAGTTAAAAAGTAGAAATACTCTTAACAAACTTTTCAAACAACACTAATAGTAAAAAGCTTTACTTTCAGTTGAATATTTAATTCACACCAAAACATTTCAATGAATTTAAATTCAATTCAGTTTTTAATTATCAACTAAAAATTATTCCTTTCATGAGAGAAAAAGCATCAATTAATAATTTAAGACTAAGAATAAAAGAAAAAATCATACACTTTTAAAACATAAAATATATAGAACTTTAAAGCATTTCAAAAACTTTTAAATAAAAATCTTTTTTGTTTAATAAATTTAAATAAAAAACTATAATATTTTACTTCTCAAATAAAATAAACACGCAAACAACCTATACATGTGTCATAAATTTTAACAGAATGAGACATAAACAAAAATCTAACTAATTAATAATTAATACATCTAGAAAACAAAAACTAATCGGAAGAAAGAATAAAATTATTAGATCCGGAACTTGAAATAGATTTACCTAAAGAAATAGCAAAAAGTACTTGTTTTTTTACTTTATTTCTCCAATTAGCTCTTCTAGAATCTCGACGAGATCTAGACATTTTCTTCTTAGGTTGTGCCATAAAATATCTTATGGAAAATATTTTGATATTAATAAATCGATTCCAAAAATGAACTAATAATATAATTTGTTAAAAACAAGATATTAATATAGTTAACAGAATCAAAAAGTTAAAAAATAAAAAACAAAACTTCGAATTAAAAACTATTAAAGTTTATCAATAGTTTCAAATTCAAATTTAATTTCTTTCCAAACTTCACAAGCAGCAGCAAGTTCTGGAGACCATTTGCAAGCTTCACGAATAACATCACCACCTTCACGAGAAAGGTCGCGACCTTCATTTCTAGCTTGAACACAAGCTTCAGAAGCAACTCGGTTAGCAGCAGCACCTGGAGCATTACCCCATGGGTGACCTAAAGTACCACCACCAAATTGAAGACATGCATCATCACCAAAAATCTCAGTTAATGCAGGCATATGCCATACATGGATACCACCAGAAGCAACCGGCATTGTTCCGCCTAATCCACACCAGTCTTGAGTGAAATAAATACCACGAGAACGATCTTTCTCTACAAAAGAATCACGCATTAAATCTACGAAACCTAAAGTAACTTCACGCTCACCTTCTAATTTACCTACAACAGTTCCTGAATGTAAGTGGTCACCACCTGACATACGAAGTGTTTTAGCTAAAACACGGAAGTGAATACCGTGATTTCTTTGACGATCGATTACAGCGTGCATAGCTCTGTGAATATGAAGTAATAACCCATTATCACGACAGTACATAGCTAAAGAAGTATTTGCTGTGAAACCACCAGTTAAGTAGTCGTGCATAATGATCGGAATACCGATTTGTGCACCAAAAGCAGCTCTCTTATACATTTCTTCAACGTTACCAGCTGTAGCATTTAAATAGTGACCTTTAACCTCACCTGTTTCAGATTGTGCTTTATAAATAGCTTCTGCACAGAAAAGGAAACGATCTCTCCAACGCATAAATGATTGAGAGTTTACGTTTTCATCGTCTTTAGTAAAGTCAAGTCCGCCTCTCAAATCGAAACTAGATGAAAACCCTTGCGAGATAATCACCCGTCTTAGAACGTAACGTGCGAGTTTCCTCGCATTACGCTCCTAGTAGCCCTTTTCTAGATAATAGAATATTATATAAAAGAAACTAGTAATAATATTATTAATATAGGAAAGGTGTATAATTTTAGTTTATTTAGGTTTTGATTTATTGAATCTATCCATATATCTTTTGCTAAGAGCAGTTTTAACATTCGAAGGACATTTTGGGTTGTCGACTTGGAAATCGGCAGCCCAATATTTGTCATCCTCATTTTGAATGAGATCAGGATAATTTCTAGAAATATAGGCATAGCAGTTTCCAGGTTTGTCATTTATTTTTGATATTTCGAAAATTTGGTTTGCAAAGAATCTAGCAAATTGTCTAGGAGTAAAATTCTTTAATACACCAGTAATAAAAGAATTTACAATTTTGCTTTCATAGGAAACACTGTCAAGTGTTAATTTGACATTTGCTTTTTTGTTACGGCTGGTGCCTCCGGCCTGAAGTAGTAGACAAGTTGCAATTAATGCGATATGAGGAGCGACTCCATAGTATTTAGCTGTTTGTCTGTTTATTTCATAGAATTGATCTTTCGATATAGTTCTATATTCTTTTTCGACATTTAAGTTTATTGATTTAGCTTCGCTCATAAGGTCTTTGGTAATTTCGTTTGCGTCAAATTCTATATCTTCATTTAAATTAACGTTAGAGTTAATGTTTAGATTATTTATATTTCTTTTTTGTGGGTTCATATGATATTAAGTAAATAAATTGATAATTATCCTAATAAGGATCGGTTCTGGTTTGTTAGCGAATACCAGATGATCCAAAACTGAAGAATCCTCTATCCGAATAGGAATCCATCAATTCGTCACTGTTCATTTTAACGATGTTTTGGGGTGAAATCTGGTTAATGACAAGCTGTGCTATTCTATCTCCACGATGGATTTTGAAAGGCATAGTGTCCGTTACATTGTATAAGATGACTTTAATTTCACCTATATAGCCCCTGTCGATCGTACCGGGACTGTTTAGAACTATAAGTCCTTGAAGAGATAATCCAGATCTAGATCTGATTTGTCCTTCAGTGTATTTGGGTAAGTGTAAATATATTCCGGTGCTTATAAGAGATGATTCTCTGGGAAGAATAGTAATATATTCTCCTTCGGGAATACAAGCTCTAAGATCGTAACCGGAATCATCATCGTGGGCTTTTTCTAGTGTAAAGTCTTCCGAATAATATTTAATGTCAATTTTCTTCATAAAGTTTGGCTTCTTTTATAATACTAAATCTTTTTTTCTTAATAATCACTTGATTCGAAATTCTGGCTAATCTGTAATCATATAGTTTTTTGATAGAGTTAGGTTTTATAAATCCATTATGTATGCCGTCATGGCAGGATTTACAAATGGGGGCGGATAAGGAGTTTAATTCGGCTAAAACGAAATCAAAACTCTCTGTATTTTTGTCTTTTCCTTTGCTCGTGTGATGGATTACAATGTTTAGATCAGAGCCGCATAAAATACATTTTGACTTCATGGTATTTTCACTGATCCAATACCCTTTAATGTATCTTTCAAACAGTCCATTAATATCAAAAGAATGGGTTTCCCTGTTAAAGAGCTCGCGTTTGATTTTGTTGATTGTATCCTGTAGTTGATCTTTGTGATTTTTATAGGTAAGAAGTGATATGGTCTTGCCTATATTGGGGTTGTCGCTAGATGGAATAAAGTATTTAATATCTTTATTGTAGGTTTTTAATAGTGACCTAATAGAAGTTCTTAGTTTTGCTGCTAAGGTATGATAGCAAGAATATTCTAAAATATAAGATATTCTGCCAAAGGTTGATGGGTAAGAAATTATGGGGAGATAATAATTAGCATAGCCTCTGTAGATTTGATTATATCTATTAATAATTTCTGAAATGGGTTTGGAAATAAAGTTGGGTATTTTTGATGGTTTTAGAGATATCGGGTGAATGTACTTTCTGGAAATAAATCTTTCTATAAGTCGATTGTAATCTATACCGATTGTGAGTTTGGAACCTGTAACTCTTTTGGCAATATTTCCTGCAGTTCTGGCAATTTTTGAGTGTTTTTGAAGAAAGATAATGTAAGCTAGAAATTTAGCAGGTTCTTTTTTAAGTTTGGTTATTTTGGTTTTGTCTACGGATAATGTTAATTTTAGATAATATTTTAAGAAAGATTTTATTTTGTTTTTTATGTAATTAGCAATTTTGCAGTTGGAGTTAAGAAATAAAATCCAATCATCAGCATATTTAATAAAGAATTTTCTTAATTTTATTCTGGCGTAATTTGATCTGCGTGTTTTTCTTAATCTTAATTTTAATATGCGTAATTTATCTAAATAAGGTTTTATAAAAATTCTGATTTTTTCGTTGAGAAGATAAGGGCGTCTTCTGTGGGTTATGGAGGTGATAAAGCTGTCAATATCAGAGATATCTTTTATAAGAGTTTTGTATTCATTTGATCCAGTAGATTTTTCAGATTTAGATCTAAATAAATTTTTTGATCTTAAGTCTGTAGGTGAGGCTTTTTTAATAAGTTGTTTTGTGTTTAGGATATCAAGAAGTTCTTGTATATCTTTTAGAATAAATTGATTAAATGGTAGCATATATATGTTCCAAAGTAGTGGGGATAATATAGAACCTTGTGGACAACCTGTGAGAGGGTCTGTGATTGTTTTTGACAAATCATTAAATATTTTTGATTTACATCCACTATAGATGAGATCAAGAAATGATTTGTCAGTGATTTTGTAAGATAAATGTTTGATTAGGATGTCGTGATCCATGGAATTAAAGGCGCCTTTGATATCACCTTCAATAGCTATATCCATACCTTGGGCTTTGGTTTCTATATTTTTTAATGCTAATAGAGTGCTATATCCTGGACGGAATCCAAAATCGATTTGTTGTTGTTCAAATATTGGTTCATATATTGCTGATAATGTCATTCGGATAGATTCTTGTACTAGTTTAGAATTAAAATTTGGTATTCCAAGTGGTCTGCCTTTTTCTTGTAAAAGGTCTTTAGTCCAATGTTTAATGTTTTTATTAGGTTTGGGAATATATATTTGTCTTATTGGAGGCCATTTGAATTTACCTTGTTTGAGTTGTGTGGATATAAGTTTTATTCTCAGAAGAGACATGTTATCTACTGTATCAGGTTCAACTGATATAGTATTACTGCCTTTATTAGGTCTTATGTTTTTATAAGCTGCTATCAAAACTTTTTCATCAGAGATGATGTTAATAAGGTTTTTGAAAATAGGAAATGGTTTATTGTCATTTATACTAAGTTTTGTGGAGTTATATATGTTGGCTATGGTTTGGATTTTTCCTCTGGGAATATCATTAAAGTCAATTCGGATTGATCTTAAGAATTTAGTTATATCCATTTTAATAGGGGATTGTGAAAATTTGGAGTTGTTTTTCTTAATTGTTATCATAATAAATATGTTGGATTCAATAAAAATTAATAATACTATATATAATATAAATTAGTATCTAATTGATTTGTAAATAAATTATGGGGTACTACCCTTGCTCCAATTAGATAATAATTTTAGGGCTATCATGGGCTCTATAAAAGCCCTCTTCTGTCCTTATAAATTGGGAATTTCCCGAAATTAAATTCTTTAGATTCTGATCACTAATTTGTTATTTGAACCACTTTTTGTTGTTCGTTATGTAGTTTTAGTATTAGGGAAACGTGGTAGTGATTTTAGACAGCCTCCGTGCTTACCTCTCTTTAATATTGACAAGGCGGGTCGTTATACTTTGTTCTTTCGAACTAGGTGTTCGTTACACCTATCTGAAGAATAAAAGATTAATATATATAGAGTGATTTTATATATATTTTATTCTATTTCTGTCGTCTAATGACACAGATTAGTTTCGATTTAGGTTATAAACTTGTCCGTCAATTTCGAATATTGTAGTTGATTTTTTATATTGATTGATGTCGTTTCTAGCATTAATTTATTTACTTTCGTTAGAGATGGTAATTGGGGAATGGTCTATATATTGGTCGGTAATTGTCATTAATGCTTTTTTATCCTTGGTTTTAACCTTTTAAAGTTTCCTCATGAGTTTTTGATTATTGTCTTTATTTTTAGTTTATAAAGGTTATAGGATATGATTATTGTTATTATCTTAAACAATTTTGATTAAAGGGAAGCCATTTCACGGCACACGCACTCGTACACTGCACGCCCATAGTTTTTAGCTGAAAGACCTAATTTAGGTTTAATAGTACATCCTAGTAATGGTCTTCCGTATTTGTTTAATTTATCACGTTCAACTTGAATACCGTGTGGAGGACCCCAGAAAGTTTTAACATAAGCTGGTGGAATACGTAAGTCTTCTAAACGAAGAGCGCGTAATGCTTTAAATCCAAAAACGTTACCTACAATACTTGTTAATAAGTTTGTAACAGAACCTTCTTCGAAAAGGTCAATTGGATATGCAACATATGCGATATATTGATTGTCTTCACCTGGAACAGGCTCAAGATCCTTGGTAGAATTTCATTTATTAGAAACCCTCCTTAAGAAACCGTGCATACATTTTTCAATGTACACGGCTCGCATAATTTAACTATAGTAAAGTATAATTTTAAATATGTAAAGTAAACCTTTTCATCCTTTCATTAATTAAGAAATTATATTTCTTTAAAATATTTTTATCTCTATTTTTTAAAGCAAAATTATATACAATTAACTCGTACTTACTAAGAACTTTTTCCAATTGAATTTTTGGAATAAATCTATAAGAGTTTAAAGGAAAATGAAGATCTTTAATTAAGGTTTGTTCCCTTAAAATATTTTTTCCAAGTACCTCGTCTTGAACTTTTGAATATATAGTGTTAGATTCACAATATCGCAACAAATTTATTGATAGACCATTATCATTTATTAAAAAAATAGACCTTATTTCATTAACTATATCAGAAAAGTTCAAAGAATACTTATTAAAAATTTCTTCTTTAATTCCTATAATTTTAAAAGCCTCGTATAAACCATAGTCTTTAACCTGCGAACCATCCATATTCATGATCTTTAAATTCGTAGATGGACAACTAAGTATTTGTCCAAAAGATGATATAGCTTCACATCTTGCATAAAGCTGCCATTCAACTATACTTGGCTTTATTCGTCGTAAATTAGGAATAGGATTATGAACCAAATCAAAAATTATTTGAGAAATTTTAAAAGAACTATCTTCTCCCTGCATAATGGGATCTTGTATCAACCAAGGATAAGCTCTAGCTATCCCGATACATGCTGCAACAGTTCTGCCAATGTTACTCGATATAAATTTTTTCCTCATATCTTTATAAGATGGCAGTTTATCAACAAAATCTGATTTTTGAGGCAAAGCTGATAAACTAATCTGCGCCATAGAAACTATTGAAATTCCTGTAATTATTATATTTTTAAGAATTAATTCAGAATATTGAGATTTTGGATTATCTACGATATCAAAAACCTCCTGAAAATTAAGACCATTTAAATAAATATTATTTTTTTTCATAAAAGTCCTATAAGATAAAACCCTTTTTTTTATTGCCATACACAAAATTTTTTTTAACTAAAAAACTTAGAATTTACAATTCAAATCTAAACTAACTTTACTATATTTCAAAATGAGTTTTCCCTAATTATTAGCTAAAATTTAATTATCTAAATACCATATACATGTTTCAAACTTATAATTCTTAATATTTATTAAATCTTTATAATTATCCTCAATCCACTTCTTTATTATTTGTGGTTTACGTATTCAGGGTAAAACACCGTACCTAGCAATTTAGAGAATGAATCTAAAAACTAGTTAATCACTTATCCACAGTTTTACTAAAATATTGTTAGGTAAAATATAAAAAAACCTCAGTTAAAGCACTAATTCATTTAGTTATGATTAAACGAAATATTCTGAATCTAATTGTCCTTTAAAATTAAAACATATTAGCATTTTTTGGATCCCCACCAAAATTACCTTACAAATTAAACTCTATATTCTCTTGAACGCCAAAAGCTATCAAGTGTACATTTACCGAATTGCTAAGTTTCTACTTTTTTTAATTAATAGAAACTACGGCTTAAGTACTGGAATAATGCATTCCAGGCTTTTTAAAAAAAGCTTATAACTATGGATAAGTACGATTCGCAACATAACATCTTCCTTTATATTTATCCAATTGAGTTAAACCATCTGTCCAAACTGTTGTCCATGTACCTGTAGATGACTCAGCTGCTACTGCAGCCCCACATTCTTCAGCAGGAACACCTGGTTGAGGAGTCATACGGAAAGCAGCTAAAATATCAGTTTCTGCAACTTGATAATCAGGAGTATAATACGTCAATCTATAATCTTTTACCCCGGCTTTAAAACCAGCACCCGTTTTAGTTTCAGTTTGAGGAGACATCCTTACCTCCAAAAATAAAATTCTATGCAATAAATAATCTTTATAGATAAAAACCCAATACAAATGATAATAGAAAAAATCAAACAAAACAAATTTTTTTAAATCAAAAACTAAAAATTAATTTTTTAAATTTTGTATTTCTTGTACAGCTTGTAAAAATTGAATAAAAAATATACATTTATAAAGCCAAAAACTAAAAATAATATAGATAACATAAAAATATTTAAATAACAAAGAAAATATTTAAATCATAAAAATCTTGTGCGTGCTTTTTTAAATTGCAAAGTATTTTCAAGTTTCTTTTTCGAATCAGAAACACCTTCTAAAGCTAATTTAGCAGCTAAAAAATTAGATTCTGCTTCTTGAGGATCTATTTCTTTAAACTAAATAGAAAAATCTATTCGTAAACAAACTGGACTTGATAAAAAATTATCATCAACAGCTTTAAAATAAATAAAATTAATTAATAAAATTGTTATCGTTTAGAGGATTAAAAACCTTAATTTCATATACGAAATATTAAAATGGAACACGTAACCAGTCAAATAAAAAAATTAAACTCATATTAAAAGCTATCAACACTTATATTTCTTGCTAACAATTCAAACTTCTAATAAAATTTGAATTGTTCTTTGTAAACTTAATATTACCAAAAATAATTAAAACTAAAAATGCCAATTCGCACGGATCCTAATTCTGCTTCATTTACTAATATTGTAACCTTATTATTATTTACTAAAGCAAATCCTCCCATAACAGCTATTACCGTCCATCGAGTATCTACTACACTTCGAACTAACATTAATCAAGATAGGAACTCTCCCCCCGAAGAACCATGCATACTAATTTCTTAATACACAGCTCATAAATCCCTATTGGAATATAATTTGTCCATTAGTAAAATATAGATTGACTCTAGTATAAAACAAAAGCACATATTAAAAATTACAAAAAATCTTCTACTTATAACAAAATCTTAAAAATTACTTTAAATAAATAAACAAAATTAATCTAACAAAACTAAACATAGTTCAGGACGCTGTTATCAAACGCAGGAATAAATAAATGCTATTAAAAACTTCAGCTCAATTTTTAAATTCTAATTTAAAGAAAAATAAATTAATGTAAACATAATCCACACTCGAAATTAATCTGGTCAAAACAACTTAATTATTAAAATTGTCCAAAGTTTATAAAACCTACTACTAATGTATAAAACTTAAAAATTTGATGCTAAATTGACTAAACTAAAATCAACCTAAACTTTTAGTACATTTAAAGCATTATATTAAATCTAATTTATAAAATTAATATTAGAAGGAAATTGTTAAACCATAATTTTCGCACAACCAGTATCCAATCCAGTAAGAAGAGGAATGTGATCTTTTAAAACACCCATTTGACCTGTTAAAGTTGGTAATATAATTTCTTTAGCATTGTTTTTCCAAAATATACGATCTGGAACAAGTTAAGTAGGAGAAACCTCTTTAAAAACTGTACATGTAAATCCAACAACATACAGCTTAAAAATAACAAAAACTCTATTTTGTTAAATCAAAAAATAAGACCAAAATTATTCCTTAAAAAAAGAAACAAGTTTTTAAATTAAACTAAAACGTTTTATAAAGTTCTAGAATATAATAAAATCCATATTGCAACAAACAATTATTTCAAGTTTTAACTGAAATATGGATAAAGCTTATTATATTTGACAAAAATAAATTTAATATAAGAATACTAAAAAATATAAATTTCAATTTATAAAAACTCCTAAATAAAATTTTATAAACAAACTTTACAAACTTCGTAACGTACTAATTGAAACTTCTAAACTCATAATGAAAAAAAATAAATTCGTAACCAAACAAAAAACAAAAATATTTACTTATGATAAACTAGAAGCTTTAGTAATACATTCATCTAAATTTCCAACCAAATAAAAAGCCTGTTCAGGAAGATCATCTAATTCACCACTCAAAATTAGTTTAAAGCCTTCAATAGTCTCAGCAAGACTAACATATTTTCCTGGAGAACCAGTAAAAACTTCTGCTACAAAGAATGGTTGAGAAAGGAATCTTTCAACTTTTCTAGCACGAGAAACAACTAATCTATCTTCTTCTGATAATTCATCCAATCCTAAAATAGCGATAATATCTTGCAATTCTTTATAACGTTGTAGTGTCTTTTTAACAGCTTGGGCTGTATTATAATGATCCTCACCAACAATCCAAGGTTGCAACATAGTTGATGTAGAATCTAAAGGATCTACAGCAGGATAAATACCTTTTGAAGCAAGATTTCTAGAAAGAACTGTTGTAGCATCTAAATGAGCAAATGTTGTAGCAGGAGCAGGGTCAGTAAGGTCATCCGCAGGAACATAAACTGCTTGGATTGAAGTAATTGAACCATCTTTAGTAGATGTGATTCGCTCTTGAAGACCACCCATTTCAGTAGCTAAAGTAGGCTGATAACCTACTGCAGAAGGCATACGACCTAATAAAGCTGAAACCTCAGAACCAGCTTGAACAAATCTAAAAATATTATCAATGAATAATAAAACATCCTGATTATTTACATCTCTGAAATATTCCGCCATTGTTAGAGCAGTAAGACCAACACGCATCCTTGCACCAGGAGGCTCGTTCATTTGTCCGTAAACAAGGGCAACTTTAGATTCTTTCAAATTAGAAGAATTGATAACCCCAGACTCTTTCATTTCTTGGTATAAGTCATTACCTTCACGAGTCCTTTCACCTACACCACCAAAAACAGATACGCCACCATGAGCCTTAGCAATGTTATTAATCAATTCCATAATAAGAACCGTTTTACCTAAACAGATAGAAAAAATCCTCTTTAAAACCATACAAATATATATCTATATATAAGGCTTACAAAAGTAAAAACTAACCACAAAATAACTTTAGTGCCTAAAAAATAAATAGACATCAAAAATACAAAGAAAATGCTTAAACTTCTCTTATTTAATATTTTAATAATTAAAATGTAAAATAAAATTTAAACTTAGAAATACTAAAACAGAAGAAACTAATGAATAAAATAATATACTAAATCTAAATTAAATCACGAAAAATTAAAATAGAATTTTTATATTTATAAATTCAAAACATTTATTGAAAAAACAAAAAATTATTAAAGAGTAAAATTAAATACTATATATTAAAATATACAAAGAAACATAACTCCTGCACCACCAAATAACCCAATTTTTCCTCCACGACGATAAGGAGCTAATAAATCAACAACTTTAATACCTGTTTCAAAAATCGAAAGCTGAGTATCTAAATCAATAAAAGAAGGAGCAGAGCGATGAATAGGCAAAGTCTTACTATAATCAACATTACCCATCTGATCCACAGGTTCACCCAAAACATTAAAAATTCGGCCTAAAGTTGTTGCACCAACGGGAACGCTCAATGCAGCTCCAGTATCAACAACCTTTACGCCACGCTGTAAACCATCTGTAGCACTCATTGAAATAGCTCTAACAACATTATCTCCTAAAAGCTGTTGAACTTCACAAACTATTTTCAAACTTTCACCGGAATCAGTTTTAGTATCTATAACCAAAGAATTATAAATACTAGGCATTTTACCAGGAGGGAAAGAAATATCCATAACTGGACCAATAATTTGTATTATTGTACCTGTATTTGAATTTGCAACTGTTGTCATAAATTAAAATCAAAAACTATAAAATTAATTAAAAAAAATCAATTAATCACATAAAAAAATTTATAAAGGACCAGAAATACCTTGTTTACGAATCATAAGGAAATGAGCTAACATAAAAGTAGCCGTTAATAAAGGAAGAACAAAAGTATGCAAACTATAAAAGCGTGTCAAAGTTGACTGCCCAACACTAACACTACCTCTTAAAAGCTCAACAATAAAAGAACCAATTAAAGGTATCGCATCCGGTACACCTGTTACGATTTTAACTGCCCAGTATCCTACTTGATCCCAAGGTAAAGAATAACCTGTTACTCCAAAAGAAACTGTAAGAGTAGCCAAAATAACTCCAGTTACCCAAGTCAACTCACGAGGCTTTTTGAAACCACCTGTCAAATAAACACGACAAACATGTAATATCATCATAAGAACCATCATACTTGCAGACCATCTATGTATTGAACGAATTAACCAACCAAAATTTACTTCATTCATAATATACTGAACAGAAAGAAAAGCCTCAGTTACAGTTGGACGATAATAAAAAGTCATAGCAAAACCTGTTGCAACTTGTATAATAAAACATGTAAATGTAATACCTCCTAAACAATAAAAAATATTAACATGCGGTGGAACATATTTACTGCTAACATCATCAGCAATAGCTTGTATTTCTAAACGTTCCTCAAACCAATCATAAATTTTACTCATATTCTTTAATAACTCCAAAAATAAAATATATTTAAAAATTAAACTAATCAATCAATAGATTAAAACCGAAGCATAAAAAAGAAGAAACATTCAAGCAAATTTTAAAATTCATAAAATTAAGTTTTAATTCTATTAAAATCACACTTCCAAATAAGAAACAATTTATTAAAACTAAAAATACTATACAACTAAAAGAAAAAGGATTTTTATCTAAACAACAAAAATTAAAACATAAATATAATTAAAATAGATTATATAAAATCACAGAAAGGACAAAATTCTAAAACTAATTATAAGTCTAAAATTAAACAAAACTACACCTTTTATAATAACATGTTAATAATCCAAGAACTAAACTTATGAAAAGTATTCGCATAAAACTATGAAATGGAAATTACATCATTTTTTTTAACAATATTCATTACTTGCATTTTAATAAGTGTTACAATCTATTCAATATTTACAGGATTTGGGAGCGCTTCTAAAAATTTGCGTGATCCGTTCGAAGAACACGAAGATTAACACGAATAAAAATTAAATAAATTATTAAAAATCAAAAGAAAGTAAACTAAAGTTTAAGATTATTTTTATGACAACTGTATCAAAAAACAAAGTATCAGCAACACAAGGAAAAGTTACTCCTTTAGGAACAATCCTAAAACCATTAAACTCTGAATATGGAAAAGTTGCTCCAGGATGGGGAACGTGCGGCTAAAAAAAGTATTAATCTAATGTACAAAAAATTAATTATTTATATGTACCTATTCAAAATTCTGAATACGTTTACAATATCTGGAGGCTTCCTAAAAAACGGAAAATAATTACAAGTCTCTTAGCAATGATATTAAAAGGGAAACCTAGTAAAGAAAAATCATGTCAATTCTTTAATATGTATATAATATTTTACATATAAACTGGTAAATTAAAATAAGTTCCCTTAAAGTATGATAACTGGAAGAATTAGGATCTTATTACCGTAAGTAAAACTATGTTTAAGAATGATTTATAATAACAAAACAAAATATTTTTAAAAGACTAGCTGTTATTTGTTCCCAATAATAAGATAAGATATTAGCCAAAGATCCAATATAAAGGGGCTACCTAAAACATGATTTTAAATTCTTAGATTATATTTTAATTAGTAATTTCCTAAATGGAAAAAAGGATTAGTCAGAAAGCAGAAGATTTATTGAAAAATAAATATGAAAGTAGATCAAATAATTTGTAACCACTCAATTAGCTAACTTGACTATTCACTTGGGTAAATACATAACCCTAATTCTAATGTAAAAACTAATTCATTATGGAGTTTCGTAACAAAAATAAATAGACTATAATTTATAAAACTTGCAATCGACTCCAATTAAACTAAAGTGCAAATCTTTATTAATGGATGTGAGGAGCTAATTATTTCGAAAGAAGTACGATTGGTTCTTAGGAGGGAAAGATGATTGTAACTTTTGACTCAATTAATATTTGAAAGTTCAAAACTGTATAAATTTATCCTACCTACTCCAAACTACAGTAGTAATGGGAATATTTATGGCTTTATTTGCTGTATTTTTAATCATCATATTAGTAGCGAATCGCTAATTTCTATTGTTAAATCGTTCTTCTACTAAAGAATCAAAAAAGTATTGTTTTTGAACTTAAAGCAAGAATTTTAAAGGATAAATGCTTTTAAATTAAGCAACCTGACTAAAACAAAAATATGCTAAATAGGTATAGAAAAGGGATCTAGAATGAAATATAAACTTTCAATTAGTACCTGATAACTAATCTACCAATACTCCAAAATAAAAGGGCTTTCAAACCTATACCTAAATAGCAATAAATGATAATAGAAAAACGATTAACTAATTGTTTAAAGCCTTTACCTAAAATAAGCTAAAAAATCTTATAGAATAATCTAAAAGATCTTCAACAATTAGACACGGTGCTTCATCCTAAACTCATAACTCACAAATTAAAAAAGTGTAATGAAAAAATTTGAGCCGGTCTAGTAAATCAAATAAACTCAAATATTAAACATATTACGATACTTTAATACTACAATTTTATTGTTTTATTATAAAACTAGGAGCAAGCTCATTTCAATTAAATATTCTATTTTAGATAAATCTTTTCTAAATAGTTTATTGTTATGTGAGCCGTGTACATTGAAAAATGTATGCACGGTTACTTAAGGAGGTTAAAGAATAATATTTCTTATATCCTACCAAGAAAATTTATAACTCATCAGTAATATTAGACAACGTAAGTGTAAGCTGGTAAATTTAAACGAATATAATTTTACTAATAATTTATGTATAAACATAGATTATTTTTTAATATTTCATTCTAATTTTATATAAATAAAAATCGTATATTACACAAACACATGACAAACATATCACCGCCCAATTTTACAATTAATGGTGACCTTCCATAGCTTCCCCAATATAGTTAAGGTATTAGATGATCCTAAAAAAAAGAAAAAGAAAAAATTAATAAAATTTCTACTAGACTAATTAAAAAATTCACAAAGAACCCGACAAAGTAGCAAAAATCAATGCTTGGATACCACTAGTAAACAAACCTAAAAAAATCAAAGGAATAGGTACAACAAGAGGAACTAATGAAACAAGGAAAAAATAGAAAATTCTTTCTAAAAACTAAAAAAACAAGAGTTGAATTTAGACAAAATTAAATATTTAGAACATAAAGTATATTTTAAAAACACAAAACTGCTACGACTAATTCATCAGCAAGAATATTACCAAACAATCTGAAACTCAAAGAAAGAGGTTTAGTAAAATCTTCTAACACATTAATTGGTAATAAAATAGGTGTGGGTTGAACATACTTTTTAAAATAACTCAAATATAATAAAATTGATTTTTAAAAATATTACAAATACTCTACAGTTTGAAATTCAATTATTAAATTACAAAAATTTTAAAAAGAATTGTAAACATATCCTTTTTTACTTAAACCAGCATAAAAATAAGCAATTGAAGTAAGAATTGCCAAACCTGCAGTAGTATTAATATCGTTTGTAGGAGCCCCTAATTCTCCATTAGGAAGTTCAATAAGTTTCCAAGGAATTAAAGCGCCCGACCAATTTGAAACAAAAATAAACAAAAACATTGTACCTAAATAAGGTACCCAACTTAAATAAGCTTCTCCAATTTGCGTCTTAGAAATATCACGTATAAACTCAGTAAGAAATTCTGCATAACTTTGACCAGATTCAGGAACCAATTTCAAATCCTTAGTAGTAGTAAAGCTAAAAATAAAAATTAGTAAAATAACGATCCAAGAATTAATTAAAACCTGTCCATGAACTTGGTAAGACGAAATATTCCAATAAAAATGTTGTCCTACTTCAAAAAAGTAAAATTACAGATCAAGGAAAGACTGATAAAAAACAAAAAGATAATTCATTATTACAAAACTTTAATATTTGATAAATAAAAAATCACAAAATTATTACTTAATATAATTAAAGAAAAAAGTTAATAACTTCAATAAAAAATTCGAATTTAATCTAAAAATCTAACTAACACAAAACACTTGCAAGAGTGTGTAATAAAAAAGCCAAAACTTATACTTAAAAAAGAATAAACAAACACTAAAATATACATTATTAAATTAAATAAATAAACCTTTCAAAATCAAAAAAGTAAAAGACAAACTATAACTAGAATTTAGAAAAATAAAACCATTCATATTAATAATTAAATATATTTTATAAAACTTTATTTAAAATTAAAATTGGAAAAAAAAAATAACAAGATAAAATTACCCATCAAAAATACAAATTTTTTAAAATCACAAAAATAAAATAAAATTGTAAACTAATCCTCAATTCTTAAATAAACAAACAAACAAAAAATACCTAAAATACAAACATCAAAACTAAATAATTAAACTAACTATTTTTCCCTCTAACTATGGTAAAAAAGCTATAGCCTACTCCCATAAAAAACTGTAAAAGAACCTTGCAACTCATACAGCTTAAATATACTATATTAACCTAATTTTAATATTAATAAGTTTCGTTAATTAAATAAAATAACATTTACTTTTCTATAATTTTTAATTTGACTAATATATACATTACTTAATCAATTGTAAATACCATCATCGCAAAAATATAATCTTTGCTAAAAATTCAATAAACATTTTTTAGTCCAAAAATATAAAATAAAGGAATGAATAAACAAATAAATATAATTATTAATAAACCAAAAATGCCACACTAATAGACTTACTTAATTCACCTAAAATTAAAGAAACAGAAGAAAGAGAATCATCATTAGCTGGAATAAATAAACTAGTTAAACTAGGATCACAATTAGTATCTAAAATAGTAATTAAAGTAATTCCTAGTTTTAAACATTCTTTCACAGCATTTAATTCTCTACTTTGCCCCACCAGAATAACAATATCAGGAATCGAAGACATATCTTTTATACCTAATAAATATTTTTCCAATCTTTTTAATTGATCCTCCAGAACTTTAATAAAATTTCAAAAATTTTTAAAACTTGAACTGAATCCAAAAAAAATACCTAAAATAAACAATAAGTAATTTGCACAATTAATCTTCTCTTTTTCAAAATAAGGACTTCTTTCTTAGTCAAACGAGAAAAACTACCATCTGATTCTTGTTTAATTAAACAAATAAATAAATTTTTTTAAACTCTTAAAACAAAAATAACAATTTTATGATTCTTAAAAAGCAGATATTCCAAAAAAACTTGCAAACAAAAAAGCTGTAAATTAGCAATACAACCTTTTATAGTAGACCAATTAGTTAACATACCACCAAGCCATCTTTGACTTACATAAAAAGAACCAGAATTAACAGCACAAGATAATAATAGATAAAACCTTATAATAACTGTGCATGAAAATATAATTTCACACAGCTAAAACTAATAAAAATTAAGAAAATATCCTAACAAAATAAAGTATATGCACATTAAAATTGGGAATTATTCCTAATTAAATACATTAAAATAGTACATATTCATAAAACCACTTGTTCATAAACTTACATAATTTTAACTCTTTACAAAGCTAAAGTCTTAAGTTAATAGTCTTCTAAGAGCCAATAAAATATAGTTTTAAAAATTTATAAAGTAAGAAAAATTAATATTCAAAAAAATAATCCAAATTTAGATTAAAACTATAAAACTCTTTCCAGAATTCTTACAAATGACTATATAATAAGAAAATTAACCTAACTAAAAATAAGTATAATTCTGCTTATATTTTTAATATATAATATAGAACCCAAATTTTTATAAAATTTTAAAATGCTAACCCCATTTTAATTAAGGATTCAACGAAAGTAAGTTTACGCTTAATAAATTATAAAACAAATCTAAAACAAGACGCAAATTCTATTATAGAAGTAAATTGACGTTTAGTTCCAACAAATAAGATATATAAGATCCACAAAATCAACAAAAGAAAACAAAATATAAAGTACGGCTTTCTTTATACTAATAGTAATCCTAAAATTTTAATCTCACTTTTTATTTTGCTTACTAGCATTAAAAAGAAATTCAGAAACTTTTTCCAAGCAAATCAAAGTTTGCAAAATATCAATTATATGAATTCCATTTCTCTCCCCATAAATAAAAGGAGACATTTTTGGATTCCATTTCTTAACAGGGTGACCCAGATGAACACTAGAAGAAAGTAATTGTTCTAAAGTAACCATATACAATAAATAAATAATTAATTACAATTTAAAAAAAAGACTTGAAAAAAATAAATCTTCCCAAATCTTAAAACAATATATAAAATAAAATATTAAAACAACTAGAATAAATTAATAATCTTATTTAAAACCTCAATTCCAAAGACGACACCCGGATTCGAACTGGGGAATAAAAGATTTGCAATCTTCTGCCTTACCACTTGGCTATGCCGCCGTACATATAATAAACAAAAAACTAAAATTTTTAAAACAAAATATATACTGAATTGTTAAGCAAAAAATAAAAATAAATACAATAAATAAAATGATTACTAATGAAAAAATACTATCAAATTTAACAAACTTGTGAAAATAAATTTTTATTAAAACTTTTAATTGTAGAGACCTAAAATTCCTTCAAATAAAAAGAAAAATATGATTCAAAAATACAAAAAAACAGTTATAAAATGTTTGTTGAAAAAGAACTGTGCGGCCTGAAACTAAAAGTAATTTTATAATTTGTAATAAAACATTTAATTTATTATTCTGGAAATAAAAATTGAGCAAAAAAATCTATTAAAGAATATATAGTATAAAAAAGTTCTAAAAAAATAAAATTTTAAATAGATATACTAATAAACCTCGTTATAAGACAGGAAAAACGTAACTTAATTTAAATAAAATACGTAAGGAGAGAAATACAAAATATTTCTAAAATTATTTTATATTTTTATAAATATGAGCTTTATGTCAAAAACAAGTAAAGATCTAAAGGAGATGTAACATCTATGATATCTACCTAACTAAAGAAAAATTAAAAGATATCCAAAAAATAAAAAGCAACAACTTCGTAATAAACATCGATATAGAAAATATGAAATATAAAACACCAAAATATTCCATACAAAAATCAATAACAAAAAGTAAAAGTTATTCCATATCATTATATGCTCCTCTAACAATAAAATACAAAAGTACAAAAATATACAATTGAGATTTTTAAAAACAATATATTTAAAAATAACTAAAACTAAATTCAAGTTATTTTTTTAAAACTATTTTAAAATAGAATTAGTACAAAAAATACACGTTATTAGGAGAAATTCCACTAATAACCAAAAAAGGAAGTTTTATTATAAATGGAAACTCAAGAGTAGTCATTGTGAATAAATTATTACTAAACAGATATTTTAATGTTAATGAAAATAGTCACAAGAAAACTCATATATGAAAAAAAAAAGTATTTAAATAACTTTTATTAACACAAGTTGTAAGAAGTTCAGGAATATATTTTGAAGAAAACAAAAAGGAAGAAAGCTACACAGCTACAATAATACCAATAAGAGGAAGTTGGTTAACAATAAAAATAGACGAAAGACAAGAAATTTTAATATTAAAATAGGTTATAAACATAAATTATTAATTAAAAAAAATCTTATAGTTCAACTAAAAAAGAAGAAAACATAAATCAATCTAAAAAAAGACAACTGCATCTATGCAAAAATAGACAAAGTAAAAAAGAAGATCCCTATCATACTAATGTTACAAGCATTGGGCTTAACCGAGAGGAAGATATTCAGTTCAATAAAAGAGACAAAATTTATGGTAAATTCATCAAATAAACCAAATCTTAAATCTACAAAATACGCATTGAAAAAACTATACAAAATAATATTGGAAAAAGAATCAACAATAATGAGATTTTAACCGTAAAAACATCAATAAAATTTTAGATAAGAATGAGATATATTCCTTATTAATATTAAGTAAACTTTAAAAATCATAATAAAACTGAAAATTTCTTTCTATTCAATACTAAAATTAGATACTAAGTCAAAAAAATTAAAAAAAATGCTATCCAACTCTCACATAATTTAAAGACTAAATATAAAAAAAATAATTCAAGAAAATTTATCCAAACTAAGTTCTTAGAAATCTCGACTCCAAATAAAAAATAAAATTAATAATTTTAACTAACTAAACAAAAAATTTAATTTAATTAGATAAGAAGTTCCACAAACTATCTAAATAAGACAATTATAATTTAGGAAAAATTGGTAGGAACAAAATAAATAAAAAAATTTATAAAGAAAAAATATGGACGAATAACCAAACATTAATACCAGAAGATTTATTAGGAACATTAAATTATTTAATTAATTTAAAACATGGACTTGATTTTACCAAATTCTATAATTAAAAATCCCTAACTAAAATTGATAACTAAGTACAAACGTCTATTTAAAATTAATAAAGGCATTAAAAACAATTTAATAAACAAATAAAAACGACGATATTGATGATCTTAAAAACAAGAGAATACGACTAATAGGCGAAATAATGGGAAACCAAATATATAGTACTATAAATGAAATTAAAAAAAATATACTTGATAAAACAAAAAAAATAGAGGAAAAAATAAAAAAAACTAAACACGAAAAAATCATAAATAAAGTAAAATTGGAAGACTTTATTAAACCTTTTTACATAACGAATTCATTTAAAAAATTTTTCAATAATAACCAATTATCCCAACTAATGGAAGAAACAAATCCTTTAACAGAGACTACTCATAAGAGAAAAATCACTTCATTTGGAACAGGGACAACAGAAAAGAAAAATCCAAACTTAGAAATCAGAGAAATTCACCCCAGCCATTATGGAAGAGTTTGCCCGATTGAAACCGCTGAAGGAAAAAACGCAGGATTAATATGGTCACTAGCTAAAGAAGCTAAAATCAATAATGACGGATTTATAGAAAGTCCTTTCTATGTGAGAATAAATGTGAAGCTACATAGTCAAAACTAACTAAAATAATATTTTAAATATTAAAATGAAAAATCTTATTTGAATAGATCAAACTTTAAGAAAAAATTTGTAAAATTAAATTTTAATATTAATCAAAGCAAAAAATAATCATAAGTAAAACCTTTCTGAATTAATTAGAATAAAATTACAAAACAAATTTCAATTTTTCAAAGTACTAAAAGGAAAAATACATACCAATAAAGGAATATTTTTTATATCATCAGAACAAGAAAAAGAATTAATACTAGCTTCTGCTGATGTAAAAACAAAACTTAATAAAATCAATAATAAAAAAATTTCAACTAGAAAAGACAAAGAATTTCAAACAAATTTATCAAAACAAGTAAAACTTATAAATATTTCTCCAATACAAATGATATCAATAGGAACAAGTTTGATCCCATTTATAGAACATAATGACGCCAATAGGGCTTTAATGGGATCAAATATGCAAAGACAAGCAGTACCATTAATAAAAAAAGAAAAGGCTATAGTAAAGACAGGGATAGAAACCAGAATAGCACATGACACAGAATTTAGTGAAATCGCAATAAAAAGCGAATACATAAAATATTCAAGCTTAAAGAAAATAATATCACACAACGAAATAAAAAATTCGAATATCCATAATAGAAAAAATCTTAACCTGTCATCATATAATAAACTAAAAGAAATAAATATAACAAACAAAAAATATAATCATTATAGAAAAAAAATATATTGGACACAAAAAAATAAAATATCCAATCAAAATATATACCTATCTCAGAGACCTTCAATAAAAGGAAAAAATTGGGTTAAAAAAGGACAAATAATAATAGAAAATTCAGGTATCCATAATGGAGAACTAGCCCTTGGAAAAAATCTTTTAGTGGGATACTTAACTTTTGAAGGATACAACTTTGAAGATGCGATAATAATAAGTGATAGACTAGTAAAAGAAAAAATTTTAAATTCAAACCATATTAAAAAATACAAGACTTTTTTAATAAAAAACGAAATAGGAGAAGTGCGAATCAGTAAAATTTTTATTATTCAAACTTTTCACAAATTAAGAAATTTCAAACTCAGCATGAAAAGAAAGTTTTGAATAAACCAAAAGTACAAAAGATATAAAACTTAGTTTCAAAAAATAACTTTGAATAAAAACCTACTCCTTTAAAAACAACATCTGAATATAATAATAATTAACTGATTATAATTAATAATTTAATAATAATTAAAACTGTAGCGACAAAAATTGTCATATACAGCTTGAAAACGAGAAAAACTTAGTTTAATGAAAAAATAACTAAAAAATTGCAAAACTTATCTAAACGAGACAAATATAATTTAAGAAAAAATGGAATAGTAAAAAATGGAACAAAAGTAAAAGGAGAAGACATTTTAGTAGGTAAAGTAAAAATATTGAAAAACGAAACCCCAACGAATAGACTTCTAAACATATTATTTAAAAAAGAAGTTACAAAAAATACATCATTAAGAGTACCTAAAGGAATTAAAGGAACCGTAATCAATATAAAAATAGTAAAAACAAAAACTGTCTCAATAACACTATATATAGTGGAAGAAAGAACTATAGAAATAGGAGATAAAATATCAGGAAGGCATGGAAATAAAGGGATTATATCCAAAATATTACCAATAGAAGATATGCCATATTTACAAGATGGAACACCTTTGGATATAATCCTAAATCCTTTAGGAATACCTTCCCGAATGAATATTGGACAAGTGTTCGAATGTTTACTTGGAATGGCTGGAAAAAATCTAAAAGAAAATTATAAAATAACACCTTTTGACGAAATGTACCAAAATCAAATATCAAAAAACATAGTTTTCAATAAACTCAATGAAGCAAAAATAAAAACAAAAAAAAAATGGATCTTTGACCTAAACTCACCTGGGAAAACAAAAATAATTGACGGAAAAACTGGAGAAGTACTAAAACAACCAGCAACAATAGGATATTCATACATTCTTAAACTTATGCATTTAGTTAAAGATAAAATAACTGCTCGAGCAACGGGACCTTATTCATTAATAACTCAACAACCTCTAAAAGGAAAATCAAGAAATGGAGGACAAAGATTTGGAGAAATGGAAGTGTGGGCCATTGAGGGCTTTGGAGCAGCCTACAACTTACAAGAAATAATTACAATAAAATCAGACGACATAACAGGACGCTACAAAACATTAAACTCTATAATAAACGGAAATCTTTTAAGTGAACCAGGTACACCAGAATCATTTAAAGTATTAGTTCTTGAATTAAAATCATTATGCCTAGATATAAATATATATATAAAAAATAAATCTAAAAAATTATTCTAAAAATAAATAGTTAATATAATCTCTACAAACAAAACAAATAATTCAATTATATTATAGTATGATTAAAAAATACATTAAAATAAGCTTAGCTTCACCAAGAAAAATATTAAAGTGGAGCGAGAGAAGTTTACCAAACAGAAAATTAATAGGTAAAGTAACAAAACCGGAGAGAAAAATATTCTTTAAATTATTTTAAATAATTTTTTTTTATTTTAAACATGTAAACAAATAATTTTTATTAAAATGAAACCATCGACCATCGAACTTTTAAACCTATAGTAGACGGACTTTTTTGTGAAAAAATATTCGGACCAACAAAAGATTACGAATGCTCATGTAAATTATACAAAAAACTTAGAATTCAGAAAAAAGAAAAAAACCAAATTTTAATATGTCCAAATTGCAACGTAGAAATAGGAGAATCAAAAATAAGAAAATACAGAATGGGTTAATGTGCTTCAACAATATAAATTTCATTTCCTAAAAACTTTTATAACAGACTAACTTTATTAGAAAAAAAAGGAAAAATAACCAAAACATAAAATTGCTCTCTCCAATAGTACATCTTTGGTATCTAAAAAATATACCTAATTATATTGCAAATAAGAATAAATTACATTAATAAGAAAAATTATTTATTTTTAATCAATTTTAAAAAAGAATTTATTCAATATTTTGCAAAAAATTACTCAATTAATTTATATCAATATTGAACAAATCGCCTAAAGAAATAAACAAAATAGTTTATTGTCAATCTTATATATTAACAAACAAATTTAAAGAAAAATGAGAATAAAAGTTTCATAATCAAAATAAGCTTGGAAAGATAAACTTAATCCTATAATGCATCACAAAAACAAATATTGATGAAAAAAAGTAAAACTAAAAACTATATTAACAATCTCGTAAATTTAAAAACAGGGGGAGAAGCTATTAAAATTTTATTAAAAAAAATTAAAATTAAAAAAAAGAGTGATTAAAAATAAAAAGATTAAATATAATCCAATATAATTAATTTAGTATTTTATGTTTCAAAACATAAAAATCGTTAATGAAAATAAAAAAAATGGAATTAAAATTATCATATAAAACATTTTTAATAAAACCATTTTGAAATTTACAATGAAACAGATTTATAATACTTGCATAACTGAATCATTTTAATTCATTTTTCTCTTTGGAAAATGAAAAGAATAAAGGAAAAAGACTATTTACTAAATTAAAATTTAATGCCAATTATCTTTCATAAAAAAACAAACTACTAAAATGAAAAAATAAAAACAGTCTAAAGCTTTAAATTTAAAAATGTTAATATAACTAAAGTAATTATAAATGCTTTTTAAAAAAAAATTTTTGTCAAAAGTATTACAAAGAAGAACTTATTAGAAAAAAACGAGAGCTTACAATCAGAAAAATAAATATAAATCGAATAAAATGAAATATTAAATTTTAAAACTCAAAGATAATGAATAATGTTAATCTAAAAAATATAACCGATATACTTACTAAAGAAAAAAGAAATATAAATCAAAAGAAACTAATCAATTACTTCACACAAACAAAAAATAAACTAGAATGGATGACATTAATTTACTTACCAGTATTACCACCAAATCTAAGACCTATTCTTAAATTACAGGATGGAACAATTGTAACTGCTGACATAAACTTTTTATACTCAAAAATTCTTAACAGTAACAATCGAATAGAAAAACTAAAAAAAATGCAAGTCTCAGAAATTTTCTTAAGAAACGAAAAATGTCTTCTACAAGAAAGCGTAGACTCATTGATAGAAAACGGAAAAAATGGGAAAATTTTACTTAACAAGAAAAGCTTGTGAATTAAACTTATTATAAAATCCATCCCTTCAATAATAAACAAATTTTTTAGTTATAAAAGAGAAGAATTACAACATCTACGAAAAAAGCCATTAAAATCAATATCTAGCACAATAAAAGGTAAACATGGAAGACTGCGAGAAAATCTTCTAGGAAAAACTGTAGATTATTCTGCTAGATCCGTAATAGTAGTTGAACCAAAATTGAAACTACATCAATGTGGAATACCTAGGCAAATTAGTTTGATTAAAATTAAAAAAAAAATCTAAAAATTCTAAAATAACAATTTATTAGAATAAAGTAAAAGGAAACCTAATTTAATATAAATGAATTATTTCAACCAATAATAATCAAAAAGCTTCTAGAAATAAAACTCTATTCTAATTTACGAGAAGCAAAGAAAAATATATCGACAGATAAAAAAATTATCAAAAAAATAATAGAAAAATTAATAGAAAATTTGAGAATTAATACATTAAAATAAGAAATTGAACGAAGAATCATATTCAAAACAAAATCAACACATTTCTATGAAAAATATCCTATTTTATTAAACAGAGCCCCAACACTACATAGAGTAGGAATACAATCTTTCATACCAAAACTAACATCCAAAAAATCAATTAAACTACATCCCTTGGTTTGCTCTGCATTTAATGCAGACTTTGATGGAGACCAAATGGGAATTCACATACCACTATCATTAAAATCACAGAGCGAAGCCAGAATTCTAATGTTATCTGCCAATAATTGTACATCAATAGCAACAGGAAAAGCTAGTATAGTACCAAGCCAAGATATGGTATTAGGATGTTATTATCTAACAAGTGAAAATACCTCAATATTTTATTTAACTAAACCTATAGAGTGAAAGGAACTTTATTTTAAACGACTAAAAAAAAAATTAAAACTAAACATATTTGAAAACCTATCTTCCGTCATAAATAAAACTTAATTTAAATAAAAAATATAAAACTGCAAAAATAGCTCTAAAACAATATAAAATTAAAAAATTAGATACACACGCTTATATTTGGATTGAATTTAATTCTCAACAAACAAAAAAAATAATAATAGACTTAAAAAAATACAAAAATCATAAAAAAACATATATAGAGAGAACAATTCTAATTTATATTAGCAATTAATTAATAAATACTAAAATTTTAGCAAAGTAAACTAATTAATTTTTTCTAATTAAAAGCAACAAAGCATTTCAAAAGAACAACTGTAGGAAAATTAATTTTTAACAAAGCTATAAACGAATTTATATAAAAGTTTTATATTTATAAAATTTGTCTATCTGAAAATTAAAATATTACTTTCAAAAAAGACAAAAATAAAGAATGTTTATTATTTTATGAAAGAATTAAAGTTAATTTGTAATAAAAAATTTGATAAAAACGAAATAAAAAAACTCATTGAATGGTTTTTAATAAATTACGGTACAATAAGAACATCTAAATTATTAGATAAACTAAAAATTTTAGGATTCAACGAATCGACTAAAGCAGGCATTTCACTCGGGATAGAAGATCTAAATATACCACAAATTAAAAAAAAACTAATTAATAATACTGAAAAAATTATTAAAAGTAATAATAAATTGTTGACTAAAGGAAAAATAACAAACCTAGAACACACTGAAAAAATAATAAATTCTTGGAGTATAACAAACGACTTATTAAAAAACGAAATTATTAAAAACTTCCGACAGACCAATATGTTAAATCCAGTATATATGATGATATTCTCAGGAGCAAGAGGGAATATATCGCAAATAAGGCAACTAATTGGCATGCGAGGTCTGATGGCAGACCCTAAAGGGGAAATAATAACACTACCTATAAAAAACAACTTAAAAGAAGGACTAAAAGTAGCGGAATATTTCATTTCTTGTTATGGAGCGAGAAAAGGATTAGTTGATACAGCTTTAAAGACAGCAAACTCTGGATATTTAACAAGAAGACTAATCTATGTTGCTCAAAATATCGTAGTTAAAAAAGCCGATTGTTTAACTAAAAAAGGAATGTTAGTTATAAATAATAAAAAAAACAAACAATTATACACAAGCTCAAAAGATAAACTCATAGGAAGAGTGCTCGCAGAAAACATAATAGACAAAGAAAAAAAACAATTAATAGCAGGAAAATCACAAGATATATGTAATTTCGTAGCAAAAAAAATACTTGAACTAGAAAATTATGTTTACATAAGATCACCACTTATTTGTAAATTAAATATAGGTATATGCCAACTTTGTTACGGCTGGAACCTAGGGAATGGAAAACTAGTAAAAATAGGAGAAGCTGTAGGAATATTAGCAGCTCAATCAATAGGAGAACCTGGGACACAACTTACTATGAGAACCTTTCATACTGGAGGAGTATTCTCAGGAGAAAAAAGTAAAATAATAGCAGTTCCACACAAAGGAATAATAACATATGATACAAAAAAAGAAGGAAAGAAAATAAGAACAAAATATGGGGAAGAAGCATTCTTTTCTTTAAAAGAGAAAGTGATAACAATAAAAGAAAATAAAAGAAATATATCTAAAATAACCTTACCAAAATGTTCACTCATTTTTTCCCCACCTAAAAAAAAAGTTTTTCCAAAACAGATAATTGCAGAAATAAGCAAATGGAAACAAATAAAAACGAATAATAAACTCGGAAAATTTAAAGAAATTAGAAATTTTAAAACTAAATTATCGGGGAAAATATATTTTAACAAGATAATGCTTAAAAGAACAAAAAAAATAAACGCTTTAGAAACAATTTGGATCTTCGAGGGAAACATAAAATTATACAGAGAATTATCAGACTCCATTAATCGCAGATATTTTTATAGAGAAATTAAAAACAAGAATCAAAGATTGAAACTGAAACCTAGAGAAGAAAAAAAAGTTATTTCTATAAACTACAAACTGTTAAAAAAATTAAAAAACCTACAAAAAAAGAAAAATACAATAGTTAAAAAAATAACATATGAAACATCAACTTTAAAAAAGAAAGATAAAAAATTAATGATTATAAAATATAAAAATCAAAAATTTTTAAGACAAAAATCAAATAAAATAAGATTTAAAATTGGAGAATTCTTACAAAAAAAACAAGAGATAAATTCCAAAAAAATTACTAAAATATCTGGACAAATATCAATCCTAAATAAAAACTATATAAATGTAAAAAAATCTTATCCATATCTTGTTTCAAAAAATGCAATAATAAAAGTAAAAAACAATCAGTTAATAGATAAAAATAATACCCTATTCCTAATAACTTATAAAAAACAAAAAACTAAAGATATAGTACAAGGACTACCAAAAGTAGAAGAATTACTCGAAATTAAAAAAACAAAAGACTTTAAAACGATAGACAAAAATCCTCAAGCAAAATTGAAAAAATTTTTTGCTTACTTTCAGAAAAAATATGAAAATAGTATAGCAAACAGAAAAAGTATAGAAAAAATTCAAAAACTACTTGTTAAAAAAATTCAATACGTATATCAATCACAAGAAGTAAATATTTCAGATAAACATATTGAAATAATCGTAAAACAAATGACATCTAAAATCATAATAAAAGAAGAAGGAGATTCAAATTTAATAACTGGTGAAATTATAGACATTAATAAAGTAGAAAAAATAAACAAAAACCTACTTAAAAAAATTAAATATGAACCAATAATATTAGGAATAACTAAAGTATCATTACTAAATGAAAGTTTTATATCCGCAGCATGCTTCCAAGAAACAACTCGAGTATTAACCAAAGCTGCAATAAAAGGTAAAATTGACTGGTTAACTGGTTTAAAAGAAAATATAATTATAGGCAATCTAATTCCGACAGGAACAGGATTTAAAATTTTTTGAGTAGAATGTGATATGATGGGGGTATAGCTCAGTTGGTAGAGCGTCTGCCTTACAAGCAGAACGTCAGCGGTTCGAGTCCGTTTACCCCCAATCAAAGTTTCCTTAGTAGCTCAGTGGTAGAGCAATCGGCTGTTAACCGATTTGTCGTAGGTTCAAACCCTACCTGGGGAGAAATTGGGCTTGTAGCTCAGTGGACTAGAGCACGTGGCTACGAACTACGGTGTCAGGGGTTCGAATCCCTTCTTGCCCGATTTAATTTAACATATAATTTCTTACTATTTATATTTGGATCTATTATAATAATCTCTTTTATTAAGTAACTAATACGGGCGGAGAGACTCGAACTCTCATGTCATAAGACACGGGAACCTAAATCCCGCGCGTCTACCAATTTCACCACGCCCGTAAACAAAAGCTTTCACATTATAATCTGCGAATTTAAAATATAAATTTTACCAATTTTAATTATTAGTAAAATTAAATCTTGACTCTTTTACAAAGAAGAACCAAGACCAGAATAAGATCCATAAAAGAAAAGAGCTAACAAAGCTAGTGCAGCAAGCCCTGCAACTGTTCCAACTAACCAAAGTGGTATTCTCCCAGTAGTTCCAGAATTAGACATTTTAAATATACTTTTAATATAAAATATTACAGCGAAAAACGATTTCTTGACTTCTTTTATACAAAATTAATTAAGACAAAACTTAATTAAAAATATAGCTAGAAAATAAAACTGCTAAAACAAAAATTAATAATAGACCCCAGTATAAGCTAGTTCTATTTAATTCAACTGTTTGTTTGTTAGGATTTGTTTGTACCATAAGACTTAAAAAATTTTAATAAAGTTATAAGTTTGAAATTTATATAAACTTAAGAAATTAACGTTGAATAAATTGCATTGCAGAAATAGAACCAATAAAAAAAACGGTTGGAATTGCTAATGCATGAACAGCTAACCAACGAAATGTAAAAATAGGATATGTAATTGTTTTATTTGTTGTCATAATATTATTTAACTAATTGATTCATTTGATCTAGAGCATTAAAACGATCCGTAATTAACGGAAGATCTTGTCTCACTTCAGTAAAGTACTCATTTGGACGAGGTGTACCAAAAATATCATAAGCAAGACCAGTACTTACAAAAATCCAACCAGCTACAAACAGAGAAGGAATAGTAACACTATGAATTACCCAATAACGAATACTAGTAATAATGTCAGAAAAAGGACGTTCTCCTGTAGAACCTGCCATATTAAACTCCCTTTAAATTTTGATGTATCGATACATCAATCAAATCAAATTACTATATAATAAAAGTTTTCAAATAAATATTCTAAAAATTTAAATTAAATTTTTTTAACCAAACTTAGCCGATGTCGAAGCAATTAAAAAAGCAGCATATGTGAAAACATAACCTACGGAGAAATGTGCTAATCCAACTAATCTAGCTTGAACAATTGATAAAGCGACAGGTTTATCCTTCCATTGAACAACATTTGCTAAAGGTGTACGTTCGTGTGCCCAAACCAAAGTTTCAATAAGTTCTTGCCAATAACCTCTCCAAGAAATTAAGAACATAAAACCAGTAGCCCAAACCAAATGTCCGAACAAGAACATCCAACCCCAAACGGCAATACTATTCAATACACATAGGTATACTTATCAAAAATTTCCCTGATTACTACACCTTACACGAAAATTTAAATTCATAAGGCGTTCCACCAATATATTCTTTTGAATACTGTTAAAGAAAAATATTAGCTAAGAATAGAAACTTTAACTAAAAATATTAGTTATTAGTACTTCTATCTTACTCTCATTATAATTTAGAATAAAAAAAAATAAAAGTAATTATAACTTCCCACGTTCCTTAAATTACAATCACTAGAAAAATACTTAGGTTAATGCTTTTAGCCTATCTAAATAGTAAATTAAAAATAGATATTTCAAATAGATAACACTACTCTATCTTATAGATTTACAAGTTATTAATTAACTTTTCACTCCAATATAGACTATTACAAGCGCAAATTTCGTCCAATAATATTATATTGCACTATACTATCATTCTACTAACCATTGTACTTTTACACATCTTATTTCTATTAAATAAAAGAAAAGAATCTTAACGAAATTATAGAGCTTCATATCAAAGAAAAAAATTCTTTAAAATATGTCAAAATAAGAATCTGAAAATCAGAGAACTACCTCTTTTTTACAAAATATAATTTAAAGTTATATACACTTTTAATGTCCTAACGTGTCGCACTACCAAATGGATTATAACCATTAATTAACTGAGAAGAATTTAACCAAAGATAATCACGAAGCCATCCCATTAAATAAGTAGAAGATTCATTAAATTGGTTAACATTACCTTGCCATAAAGTTATATGTTTCCAATGCCAATAAAAAGTTACCCAACCTATAGTATTTAACATCCAAAAAACTGCCAAATAGAAAGCATCCCAAGCAGAAATATCGCATGTACCACCACGACCAGGTCCGTCACAAGGGAAACTATAACCAAAATCCTTCTTATCAGGCATCAATCTAGAACCACGTGCATCTAAGGCACCTTTAACAAGAATAAGAGTAGTAGTATGAAGACCTAAAGCAATAGCATGATGAACTAAAAAGTCACCCGGACCTATTTGTAAAAATAGAGAGCCAGATTTATCATTAATTGCACCTATCCAAGCAGGTAACCATAAATCTTTACTAGCTATAGAAGCACCACTATTATCTGAAGATAACAATAAACTGAAATTATATATCCCTTTACCATGAGCAGATTGAATCCATTGTGCGAAAACAGGTTCGATCAAAATCTGTTTCTCAGGAGTCCCAAAAGCTTGCATTACATCATTATGAACATACAATCCTAAGGTATGAAAACCCAAAAATAAAGTAACCCAACTTAAATGGGAAATAATTGCTTCTTTGTGATCTAAAATTCGTGCTAATACATTATTTTTATTTTTCTCATTATCATAATCCCTAACAAAGAAAATAGCACCATGAGCAAAAGCACCAGTCATAATAAATCCTGCAATATATTGATGATGAGTGTAAAGAGCAGCCATAGTTGTATGATCCTGAATAAGGAAAGCATAAGGAGGTAATGAATACATGTGTTGAGCCACTAAAGATGTAATAACACCTAAAGAAGCCAAAGCTAATCCTAATTGGAAATGCAAAGAGTTATTCAAAGTATTATATAAACCTTTATGTCCATCCCCTAAACCTCCACTTGGAGATTTATGAGCATTTAAAATATCTTCTATATTATGTCCAATACCAAAATTAGTACGATACATATGTCCAGCAATAATAAAAATAACAGCAATAGCCAAATGGTGATGTGCAATATCTGTTAACCATAAACTTTTAGTCTCAGGATGGAAACCACCTAAAAAAGTAAGGATAGCAGTTCCTGCACCTTTTGAAGTACTGAAAACATGATCTACAGAATCTGGATCTTGAGAATATACAGCCCAATTTCCACTAAAAAAAGCAGAAAGCCCAGAAGGATGAGGAACAGTACTTAAAAAATTATCCCAACGAACATGTTGACCTCTAGATTCAGGAATAGCAACATGAATTAAATGACCTGACCATGCAAGAGAACTTACACCAAATAATCCTGATAAATGGTGGTTTAATCTAGACTCAGCATTTTTAAACCATGAAACACTAGGATCATATTTTGGCTGTAAATGTAACCAACCAGCAAATAAACTCAATGAAGCCAAAACTAATAAAAATAAAGCTCCATTAAAAAGATCAGTATTTGAACGCATACCTATTGTGTACCACCAATGATATACACCAGAATAACAAATATTTACAGGTTCTAACGACTGACTTCTTGTAAAAGCATCGATAGCAGGTTGACCAAAATGAGGATCCCATATAGCGTGTGCTATAGGACGAACATGTAAAGGATCCAGGATCCATTGTTCAAAATTACCTTGCCAAGCAACATGAAATAAATTACCAGAAGTCCATAAAAAGATTATCGCTAATTGACCAAAATGAGAAGCAAATATCTTCTGATATAAATTTTTCTCTGTCATTCCATCATGACTTTCAAAATCATGAGCAGTAGCAATACCAAACCAAATACGACGAGTTGTTGGATCTTGAGCTAAACCTTGACTAAATTTAGGAAATTTGGTTGCCATAAATTTTAATCTCCTTTTTTATTTTATTAATTTCATTTAAACCATAATAAATTTTAAAATAGTAATTCTAAGTTTATCCGACAGTAATAATTCTAGCTAAGAAGAAAGACCAAGTAGTTGCTATTCCACCTAATAAATAATGTGCAACACCAACAGCTCTCCCTTGAGTAATACTCAATGCACGAGGCTGAATGTTAGGAGCAACTTTAAGTTTATTATGTGCCCAAACTATAGATTCAATAAGTTCTTGCCAATAACCACGACCACTAAATAAGAACATTAAGCTAAATGCCCAAACAAAATGAGCACCTAAAAATATAAGACCATAAGCTGAAGTAGCCGATCCATATGACTGATGAAACTAACCCACCTGCATTAATAACTTTGGGGTCGTTCCCGAACCGGACTTGATAGTTACCCATCATCCGGCTCTCCGTAAATAAGCAAAGCCTCAATTGATTAACTTATGCAAGTCCTAGTTAATATAATTATATATTAGTATTTTTTATTATTACGACCCCTTTTGCTTTGGGAATGTCTTCCCATCTTTCAATTTCGTTAATATTCATTAAAATAGATCGTATATATGTTAATAATTAAAATACATTATTCAAGTTTAGGAACTTGTTTTCGCTATTTTTAAGATTGTTAAGACTTACCTTGAAAAAAAATTATTTTGTCAATCAGTACATCTGATCTATAGATATCATTCAATAATTTCCTCAAAGTGCTTATTACTACCATCTACTGCTAGAATAAAGAGTCATTATAACCCAGCATTTGATGGTTCTTCCGACACATGATTAACCCATGAGTCGGCTTAGTTGTTTCTAAATATTTATATAATAGTAGACTAGTAGGATCCCATTGTCCAATATGACAGTTCCATGATTTCATTTTCATACGTGATCCCTGTATGAAGGATGGAATTAAAGTTGACTTCTCAATAGTCTCGTCTGGATGAGTTCAGTCTAACAGACTTATTCCTACGTATTTTTATTTTGAATATGATTTTTAGATTTATTTTATTTCTACAATTTACCCTCACAAACTTAATTTGTTTTTCTTCCATGCTATTTTTCCCTAGGCTTTCGCCTCTATTTTGATTTAATATTAGTATTGTTATTTTTTTGATTTTTAAAGTTATCAGGTTAGGAAGATGGGTATAACTTGAAAACTAGTTAGCTAATTGAAGCAATATAAATATAATAACAACTCGCACAATTACTTGAGAAGCTTGAGCCCAAAGGAAATCTCTTAACCATCCATTAATAGTAATAGAACTTTGAACAAAATTACCACCAGTAATATGTGTAATACCATTTGCACCCAAAGTACCCCAAACGTCTGATTGCATCTTCCAACTAAAATGGAAAATAACTACTGATATAGCATTATACATCCAAAATAATCCAAGGAATACATGGTCCCATGCCGAAACTTGGCAAGTTCCACCTCGACCAGGTCCGTCACATGGAAATCTAAAACCTAAATTAGCTTTATCAGGAATCAAACGAGAACTACGCGCAAATAAAACGCCTTTTAATAAGATTAAAACTGTTACATGAATAGTAAAAGCATGTATATGATGAACCATAAAATCTGCAGTTCCTAAATTAATAGGCATCATAGCAATCTTACCATTCAAAGCAACAATGTCTCCTCCCCAACTAGGACTAGTAGCAAAACTTGCATTATAAGCTGTTAAATTAGGTGCTACATAATGTGTATTTTGGATCCATTGAGCAAAGATAGGCTGTAACTGAATAGCTGTATCAGAAAACATATCTTGAGGGCGACCTAAAGCAGACATTGTATCATTATGAATATAAAGACCAAAACTATGCAAACCTAAAAAAATACAAACCCAATTCAAATGAGAAATAATCGAATCTCTGTGACGAAGTACTCTATCTAACAAATTATTATAATTTGTTGATGGATCATAATCTCGAACCATAAAAATTGCCGCGTGAGCAGCAGCGCCAACAATACAAAAACATGAAACTAGATAATACTTACCATATAAGTTTTACCTGTTTTCAAACGTAACATGACATTTCGACAGTCATTACGCTCTACAAATACATTTTATTCTACTGTTACTATCTAATTTTAGATAAAATTAGATAGTAAAATAACCTTATGCATACCTTATGAAATAAATGAAAAGTATAAATCAAAACTAAAAAGAAATGAACATATCTAGATTTTAAATCTATTTATTTCTAATTTTGTAAGTTAGTCGAAAATCCCTAACTAATTATTTTAAATGTTTTTCTTTTGAATAATTTTGCATAATATAATTTCTTTTATTCCTTTAGTATTACTTTTTACATATAGCTAGATCTCTGACACCCTTAATAAAAGTCAGTCTTTAATCTTCTCCTGGCATACATAAATTAACATATGTCTTAATTGCTTTTAATTAAACAAATATAAGACTTGTCAGTATTAATAAAAATTCCAAAAAGAAAAAGCTTAGCCAGTTTGACGTTTCAATTTATAAATAATTTTCTTACTTAGCTGCTGTATTTTGTCTAAAAATCGAAAAATACTAAAAGTTTTAATAATCATTAGAAGACTATAATTATATAAGTATTTTACTTTTGTTACAAATCAAAAAATGAGGATGTAGTGTCCTTCTTCAAAATTAAGTTCAACTATTAAAGTTTCAGCATATAAAAAATTCTCTTGAATCCCATTAAGATTCTATATGGCTATGCTATTTTGTCATAGAATTTTTTCGATTATTATAAAAAATTTTAAATAAGTCCATTGAATTCCTCTTTAACCTAAAAGGGTATAATAACTATACATATTTATAAATATTAATTTTAAAAAGTATAAAATTAACGTCCGCAACACCTATCCACATATGATGAGTAAAAATAGAAAGCTGTGTTCCATAATCAGTAGCTAGGTACGGATAAGGAGGCATTGAATACATATGTTGTGCTACAATAATAGATAATGATCCCATCATTGCTAAATTCAAGCTTAATTGAGCATGCCAAGAATTAGTAAAAATTTCATAAAGGCCCTTATGTCCTTCTCCTGTAAATGGACCATTATGCGTTTCTAACATAAGTTTTATATCATGACCAACATTCCAATTTGTCTTATACATATGACCTGCAAAGATAAATAAAACTGCCAAAGCTAAATGATGATGAGCTACATCAGTTAACCATAATCCACCAGTTACAGGATTTAAACCTCCATTAAAAGTTAAAAAATCAAGATATTCTGACCAATGTAAAGTAAAGAAAGGAGTCAAACCTTTTGCAAAACTTGGATATAATTGAATCATTAACTCTTTGTTTAAAATAAACTCATGTGGTAAAGGTATATCACTAGGATTAATACCAGCATCAAGTAATTTATTAATAGGTAAAGAAACATGAATCTGATGTCCAGCCCACGATAAACAACCTAAACCAAGTAAACCACTTAAATGATGATTTAACATTGATTCAACATTTTGGAACCACTCTAACTTAGGAGCTGCCTTATGGTAATGAAACCAACCAGCAAAGAAAAGTAAAATTGCAAAAAGAATGCCAGCTACAGCAGTTACATATAACTGAAATTCTGAAACAATTCCACTTGAACGCCAAATTTGAAAGAATCCAGAAGTTATTTGCAAACCTTGGAAATTACCACCAACGTCTCCATTTAAAATTTCTTGTCCGACAATAGGCCAAACAACTTGGGCACTTGGTTTGATGTTAACTGGATCTAAAAGCCAAGCTTCATAATTTGAAAATCTAGCACCATGGAAAAACATCCCACTTAACCAAATTTCAATAATTGCTAATTGTCCAAAATGGGCACTAAAAATTTTTCTTGAAATGTCTTCCAAATCCGTAGTATGACTATCAAAATCATGGGCATCAGCATGTAAATTCCAAATCCAAGTTGTGCTATTTGGACCTTTAGATAACAAGCGTGAAAAATGACCTGGTTTTGCCCACTTTTCAAAAGAAGTTTCCACGGGATTACTCCCTAGGTAGAGAATTAAATTCTATAAAACTCCCCTGTAGTAACCGTGCATACGTTTTTCAACGTACACGGCTCACGTAACTTTATTAATGTAGAAATTTAATGTCTTTAAATTAAAATTTTTCAAACATTTAAAAGCAACGAGTTCATCCTAATTATCTGTTAAATTAAGAAAATAACAAACATTTTTCATGAATAAGCTTTGTATAGTTTACCAAACTAAACTTAATCATTATCAATTTACTTTTTATTCATTTGTAAACTATGTCTTTAGGAATAAACACCGAACCTAGCTATTTAAAACTTTTGAAGTTACCTCAAAAAATAAATTTTGTAATAAGTTTTTTGTAAATAACCAGTTAGTCATTTTTCTAGATATTATAAAATACTATTTGGATATAAAATGAGAAGATCCGAGTTTTTTGTACTGAACTATCAAATGCCACGCAATGATTAGTTTAAATCTAGTTTAAATATTCAAAATGCTTTTGGATCCCAATAAWTATCATTCCAATTAGTTCAAATCTCATAATTTTGAAACGTAGAAATACTTCAAAATTAAATTATACCAAGTTGCTTCATAGTAAAGCACCAAAAATATTGTACTTTAGCTCTCTTGTTTCAATTTCAAAAATAGTACTATTTTGATTCTTCTGGTAAAAAAATACGTAATAACAGAATTTACTGACCCGCAAGTAACAGCAACCTTAACTTTCTTTAAATTTTGTTCAGGCGGAGTAATTGTCATAGTAAAATCTCCTGCGAAGTAAATAAGACACTAACCCATAAAATAAAAAATTGCTAGGAACCAGACTTGAACTGGTGACACAAGGATTTTCAGTCCTTCGCTCTACCAACTGAGCTATCCCAGCATATCACTACTTCATTATAACAAATATGAGTTGACTGGGATTCGAACCCAGGACCGATCGGTTAAAAGCCGAGTGCTCTACCAGCTGAGCTATCAACTCTTAAATAGTATATACCTTTATTGAAAAGGTAACTATTTAATTCAAATTTAAATTACTATCACTACGAATATACTGTAAATAAGCAGTAAAAAATAATCCTAAAATAGTAATTGGAATTAAACCTAATAAAATTCCAGACAAAAGAGCTTCAACCATAGATATGAAAATTTAAAACTTTGTTTACAAACCAAAAAAATTAAAAGTAATTCATTAAAATTCGGGACTGACGGGATTCGAACCCGCAACTTCCACCGTGACAGGGTGGTGCTCTAACCAATTGAACTACAATCCCAACCTTGTTAAGCAGAACCATTATAACAATAGTTTTGCTTAACATATTTATTTGTTAAATATCTTTTGCATTAGGATTACGTCCTGGGTCATTAGAAAGGAATCCAAAAATAAATAGTGAAACAAAGAATATAACAACAGTATAAACGAAAATCTTTAGAGTTAACATGTAAAAAGTTTATTTTAAATATGCAGAATACGACACAAAAAGTTTAAAATAAATAAATAACAAAATAATAATAATGTATAGGGGTATTTAAAATATGGAATATTTTAAAAGCTTTTAAATATGACTCGTGTAAAACGTGGCTCAGTTGGAAGAAAATACCATAGGAAACTAATAAAGTCAAACAGTGGCTACAGAGGCTCTCACTCTAGACTTTTTGAAACAGCCAATCAACAAAATATGAGAGCTAAAAGATACTCATATTTTGATAGAAGGAAAAAGAAATCTAATTTTAAAAGGATCTGGATTCAAAGAATTAATGGAATATCGAAAAAAAATAAAATAACATATAGTAAAATAATTCAAAATTTTAAAAAATCAAAAATTTTACTAAATAAAAAGATATTAGCAAAATTAGCTATTATAGATCAAAAAATATTTACATTATTAACAACCATTTAAATACAAAAGAGCGAAATAACACTTAAATTAAACTAATTAATTATTAAAATATGCCTACAATAGAACAATTAATAAAAAATCAAAGAAAAAAAATAAATAAAAAAAACAAATCACCTGCTCTTAAACTATGTCCACAAAGACGTGGTGTATGTACAAGAGTTTACACAACTACTCCTAAAAAGCCAAACTCTGCTCTTAGAAAAGTTAGCAGAGTTCGACTATCTTCTGGATTTGAGGTAACAGCCTACATACCGGGTACCGGACATAACCTCCAAGAACATTCAGTAGTCTTAATTAGAGGTGGAAGAGTAAAAGATTTACCAGGAGTCAGATATCACATAATAAGAGGATGTTTAGACGCAGCTGGAGTTAAAAATAGAAAACAAGGCCGTTCAAAATACGGATCAAAACGTTCTAAATAAATTAATAGAACTGATAAACAGATAAATAGTTTAAAATGAATAATACTTAAAAATAGTACAAAAATAATGTCTAGAAGAAGAAAAGCAGAAAAAAGAATAAGTTCACCTGACCCAGTATATAATAGTAAACTTGTTAGCATGATAATAAACAAAACCTTATTAGAAGGTAAGAAAAATACTGCTCAGCATATATTTTATGAATCGATGAAAAGAGTAGGAGAATCAATTAAACAAGACCCATTAGAAATACTTCAAAAAGCGATAAACAATATCACTCCAGTGGTTGAACTAAAATCACGTAGAATAGGTGGTGCCACATACCAAGTGCCTATTGAAATTAATTTTAATAGGGGAACAAGCCTTGCACTAAGGTTCCTAATAAAAGCTGCTCGAAATAGACCAGGAAGAAATATGATTGTAAAGTTAGGTAACGAAATTATGGATGCTTATAACAATACGGGTAATGCAGTTAAAAAAAAAGAGGAATTGCATAAAATGGCAGATGCAAACAAAAGCTTTGCTAGTTTTAAATTTTAAGTAACACGTTAAAAAGTGTAAAAAGAAGACATAAAGAATTCTAAAAATCTTTTCAAATACCAAACACAATATTTTATTACTGAAAATGTGTAGAAAGAAATAAATGCTTATTTCCTGAAACTATAAAATATTTAATAATATTCAATTTTTTACAAATAAAAGACAATTAAAAAGCATTTCTAAGTCATTAAAAAATGGCACGTCAAAAATTCGAACGAACAAAACCACATATAAATATAGGTACTATAGGACATGTAGATCATGGAAAAACAACCCTTACAGCTGCTATTACTATGGCACTTGCGGCAACAGGGAATTCTAAAGCTAAAAGATACGAAGATATTGACTCTGCTCCTGAAGAAAAAGCAAGAGGAATTACAATCAATACTGCACATGTAGAATACGAAACAAAAAATAGACATTACGCCCATGTAGATTGTCCAGGTCACGCAGATTACGTAAAAAATATGATAACAGGAGCAGCACAAATGGATGGAGCTATCCTAGTTGTATCTGGAGCAGATGGACCTATGCCACAAACTAAAGAACACATATTACTAGCAAAACAAGTAGGTGTCCCTAATATTGTAGTTTTTTTAAATAAAGAAGACCAAGTTGAATTTGATTTTAAAAGAAAAAATATATAAAATACAAATTATAAACAAAACCAAATAATATATTTTTTTCAGTTAATAAAGAAGAATTATCTATCTACATTGATAAAGAATTACTAGAACTAGTAGAATTAGAAGTTAGAGAAACATTAAACAAATATGAATTCCCTGGAGATGAAATTCCAATAGTATCTGGCTCTGCCTTATTGTCAGTCGAAGCTTTAACGCAAAATCCAAAAATTGCAAAAGGAGAAAATAAATGGGTTGATAAAATACTAGAATTAATGGACAAAGTTGACGAGTATATTCCAACTCCAACAAGAGATACAGATAAAGATTTTCTAATGGCAGTAGAAGATGTGTTTTCTATTACAGGAAGAGGTACTGTAGCAACAGGAAGAGTAGAAAGAGGAACAATAAAAGTAGGCGAAACAGTGGAATTAGTAGGATTAAAACCTACAAAATCTACTACAGTAACCGGTCTAGAAATGTTCCAAAAAAGCTTAGACGAAGCTATGGCAGGAGACAACGTTGGGATTTTATTAAGAGGTATACAAAAAACAGATATTGAACGAGGAATGGTAATTTCTAAGCCAGGCAAAATAAATCCTCATACAAAATTTGATTCACAAGTGTATATTCTTACAAAGGAAGAAGGAGGAAGACATACTCCTTTCTTCGAAGGATACAGACCACAATTTTATGTTCGAACAACTGATGTAACTGGAAAAATCGAATCTTTCCGCGCTGATGACGACACTCCGACACAAATGGTAATGCCAGGAGACAGAATAAAAATGGAAGTAGAACTTATACAACCTATTGCTATTGAAAAAGGGATGAGATTCGCAATTAGAGAAGGAGGTCGTACCGTGGGAGCTGGAGTAGTATTAAATATTGTAGAATAAAATTATGATTCAAACAAAAATAGATAGCTTGCTACTAAAAGAGGAAATAAATATAAGTAATAAAAAATATAATTTTACTTTTAACATAATAATGTTATTAGGTAGTATAGGATTTCTGATTGTTGGTATTTCTAGTTATCTCCAAAAAAACCTTCTAGGATTTTTAAATGCTAATGAAATACTTTTCTTCCCTCAAGGCATAACGATGTGTTTTTATGGAATTATAGGAACTATTATTAGTATCTATCAAATTCTATTAATTTATTGGCAAGTAGGAGAAGGATATAACGAATTTAATAAACAAACAGGTAAATTAACAATTTTTCGAAAAGGATTCCCGGGCAAAAATTCCGAAATAAAATTAGTTTATCTAATTGAAGAAATCGAAGCGATACACGTAAAAACAACAACAAACATATTAAATTCTAGCCAAACTATTTGCATTTGTCTAAAAGGAAAATATGAAATTCCTATTCTACAAATAAGACCGCCGATTAAAATAGGCGAACTCGAAAAAAAAGCGAGTGAGCTAGCTTCCTTCTTAAAAGTTCCTATAAAAGGTTCTTAAAAGAAATAAATATTGTTAACAATAAAAGTTAACAATATTCAATACAAAAACTAAATTGTTTAATAAAATGCAGATAAATTTTCAAACTTTACAAACAGAGCTAAATAGTTTTACAAAACAGAAAGTCCTTTGTTTCTAATTTTAAACGTAAACTTCAAAAATAACTAGTTCAACAGCACCAAACAATTAACGTACTCTATAAATATCTTAAAATGATATAGTATTTACAATATCTGTATATTGTAACATTTCTTTCAAACAGAATTAAAGCCAAAATAAAAATCAGTTGTAATTTAAAGTAAGAATTGTAAATTTTCAAATCACTAATTTTAAAATTACTAACTTCTTATATAATAATGGTTCATACTGTATTCTACCCACAAATATATAACAGTTTACAATCCAAATTATGTACTTCAATCTACGATAAGCCATAAAATTAGCATCAATTTTATTAAACAATTTAGTTTTTGTATTGAATATTGTTAACTTTTATTGTTAACAATATTTATTTCTTTTAAGAACCTTTTATAGGAACTTTTAAGAAGGAAGCTAGCTCACTCGCTTTTTTTTCGAGTTCGCCTATTTTAATCGGCAGTCTTATTATTAGTACCCAATCTCAACCAATCAATCAAAGAAATTATTATTTACTAAATCTTTACCGACTTTTATATTTAAAAGTTATACTCAGCGCAATTTATAATAAATTTCTTACATCACAAAAATACATTCAAGCAATTTATTCCTATCCACGAAAACACAGAATTTATAAATTAAAACCAACTAAATATTTCATACAAAATAACAAAAAATATTTCTTGATAGTCAATAATAAATCTAACTATGCTGATTGAGTAAACAAATTTTAACAATATAAAATTATATGTCAAAATTATTTTAATACCTTCGCAAAAGATTGTTCCTACACATTAGATTCCAATCGAATAAACAGTAATAGTTTACTAATAAGATTAAGCATATCATGAATCAAAATGATTGTAAAAGCAAGAAACACCTTTTGAAAAAAAGCTAATGTGTTTCACAAATCCTAAACGAGTTTGACTTTCATAAAAATAACAATAAAATTGAACTAAATACTCCAAATTGTTTTCTTGCAGAATAAAATTTTTATAGGAAATAAGGACTTTACCTTGTAAGTTTGGTAAACTATAAAATTCTAAATTAAAAATCTTTATTTTCATTAAAGTATCCAAAAATATAGACATCTTTTATAAAATTATTTAAATAATAAAGCCAAGGATCATAATTTTTAGAAGAAGGGTTTTTAGAAAAGGAAAATTTGTTAGAGAATACATAAACTCACTTAAATTTTCACTATTACTAAAATAAGAGTTATATATATCAAAGCGAACAGACACTTTCTTTAATAACCTTTGAAGGAAAGCTGCATCAAATTTTTTCATTCCAATGTAAAATTTAAAACCTTTTAAAGAAAAAATTTGTGAATAAAATTTATTCCATAAACTAAAATTTTTGGTTTTATTACATGGTGTTTAACTATAACTGCTTTTGATTAAAAATCCGTCCAAGTATTTCGATTTGGAAAACAAAATGAGATATTTTGTTCCAAACTTGCAGAAGAAACTTGTAATAAAGATTATTGGTGTTTTTCAATAGAATAACAATAACTTTCATTTATTTGCACTAAAATAAAATCATTGAGTATTTCAAATTGAAAATCAACATCTGTCTCAGAAAAAACTGGGTTTATCATTTTTAAGAAAAAGCCTTCGCCGTATAGCAAACCGTTAAAATTAAATAAATAATTAAATAAAATTTCAGTGTTTATCTCATACGGAAAATATTCATTAAAACAACATGAACTAAAAAATGAAGAGACAGATAAAGAATAACAAATGAAGAATTTAATAAAACTTGATTAAATATAGAAAAATTAGTTTCCAAAAGAATACCTGAACTAATATTTGTTGAAATATTTCAAAGTTTAGAAAATAAATCTTCTTTAATATTTTTATCAACTTTTTCCAATTTTATGAAAATTCCAAAGTTCTCATCCGACATAAAACATTTCATTAACTGAAGCCAAATTTCATTTTTATGCGAACGCAAAACATATAAAGCCAAACCATTAATATTTGTAATATAAGTAGATAAAGAATTAATGTCTAAATTTCCATTTAAGTTTAAATAATGGATATTAAAAGCTAGATTTTAATTGATTCAATACATAAACTAATAAAAAACTGGCTTGTTCGACAACCTGTCGATCCGCGAAATTTCGAAACGCCAATTCGTCTCCACAACTAAAACTATTGGAACTTTCGTTATCAATAAAATTAAATAAATCTGATGTAAAATTTTTATAAGAAAAAAAAGGAGATGAAAGAACTGAACTCACGTCAATTAAAAAAGGGACATTGATTTTAATATACCTGCTCATAAAGACTAATTTAAGTTTTGCTTAAACATCACATAAATTAATATTATAAATACTATTAATTATATTATAAAATAATATTTAAACGAAATACATATATACGGAAATTGAAGTTAGAAACGAAAGCTAAAAAAAATGAAGTAATTTGCTATTATTAAATTTGAAAAATATAAGTTTTAATAAATGGAAATGTAGGATCAATTTGTTTCAAACCTTAGAGAACAATACTAACACATAAAAAAATCTTCATGACTGAAACAAATAGTATCTTGATTATAAATAATCGATTTAAAATCGATTAAAACTAGAAGACTCTAAACAAAAACAATACGAAAATTCTGAATTAACAAGAACTAAGCCTTGTTTCAAAAAATAATATAATAAAAAAATTGCCAAACGATAGTAAATCGAATTTAAAGGTATAAGAAAATCATATAAACTAAACTTAATTAGCTCATAAGGCGAATATTTTTTAATATTTTAATCCCATATATTTCTATACCTGCAAATTTTAAAGTTCCGGATTCGGGATCGGTTTAATAGTTACACATAGAAATATCAAGATTAACTTTTTTAGACTGAAATTTAGCGCAAAAAATATAGTCAAAAAAATGCCTTCAAGATACTTTGAAATATGAGTACATAAAGTATGTATATCATTCTTAAAATTACTAATCAAATTAATATATGATATTTCTGTACCCAAATAATAATATCCGTACTTAAATTCTCCTTACCCTATTTTAAACAAGTGATCAAAAGTAAAAAGATCTTTTAGACCATGATTTTCTGTTTTTTCAAAAAAAAAGAAACTTTGATTTTTCAGGAAGATTTTTAAGGTGTCTAAAAACCTCTACTTCCATACAAGTTAAAGTAAGTTTTAAATTACTAAAATTTGGTAGAAAAGGGTTAAAGCGAAAAAAACTATGCACAGTTGAAGTAACAAAATTTAAAAATATAAGTGGGACATAAAAAAAATTATCAGTTCCCCAATACGCTTTCTTAGCAACAGTTTTAGGATGTGTATAAAAATATAAAAACTTCTAACATAATTCTGTGAATGGGATTTTCTAACTCAGTAAACCTGTCAAAAAATAAGCATGATGAATCAAAATTAAAATTTTGAGATGCCACAAAATCTATCTATTGTGGTGTCTCGCCCCAGCCTTGGGGGTAAAATATAAAAACAGGAAAGTCGAAGTCATATCAATTAAAAAAAATACGTACAGTAGTGTTATTATACAATTTATTAAGATATAAATAACTTTGCTTTATAATATGAGTTTATTGCTCATTATAAAAATGATAATGCTTAATTAATCAGAAATCTGGACAGATGAAAATGAACTTTAATTTTTATTTTTTAAGTAGAACGAAAATAAGCCTGCTGGTTCGAATCCAAATCAACCGGGAAAATATTTTATGAAATGGTAGAACGAAAAATATTTCGAAAAATATTCCAGTGGTTCGAATCCAAATCGACCTAAAAAAATATTTTTTATTTTTTTTTTAATTATCCTCGCGCGCGA